AAGGACCCTTAGCTCAGCTGGTTAGAGCGCTCGCTTGATAAGCGAGAGGTCACTGGTTCAAGTCCAGTATGGTCCAGCTTTTTCTATGCTGATCGCCAGCCTGCCAGCCTGCTACGCTGGCAGGCTGGCAGGCTCGCTTCTGTGGCCTGCCAGCCTGGCAGGCTGGCGATCCGGACAGAAGCGAGCCTGCCAGCCTGCCAGCGTAGCAGGCTGGCAGGCTGGACAGGCAGGCAGGGCAGGCAGACGACCGCCGGGGAATATAGCTCAGTTGGTAGAGCACTGCCTTTGCAAGGCAGGGGCCAAGGGTTCGAATCCCTTTATTTCCACCCATCTATTCTCTATTCAATACAAAAGAATAGATGTGATCAAAAGAAAATCTTTTTCAGCTGATGCTTGGTTGCTAAAAATAAGCGCAACCAAGAAGGCAGATCTTTTAGGTCAAAGAAAGGAAGGCTTACGGTGGAGACCTAGGCACTCAGAGACGATGAAGGGCGCAGATACCGGCGATACGCTTCGGGGAGCTGGTCACAAGCATAGATCCGAAGATTCCCGAATAGGGCAACCTCTTTTAGAACTCCTTTTTGAATTCATAGAAAAGGAAGAGGCAACCCGGTGAACTGAAACATCTCAGTAGCCGGAGGAAAAGAAAGCAAAAGCGATTCCCGGAGTAGCGGCGAGCGAAATGGGAATAGCCTAAACCACCCTCCCGGAGGGTGGGGTCGTGGGAATCCTTAGCTGCTTCGCTGCGCGACGCTCCCGTTCTAGCCCAAGGTCTAGGAACAGGACAGAAAAAATGAGAGACGAAGCAGCTGAATCCTGCACCATAGATGGTGAAAGTCCAGTAGTCAACCATTTCGAAATAAAGGAAAATCCCGAGTAGCATGGGGCACGTGGAATCCCGTGTGAATCTGCGAGGACCACCTCGTAAGGCTAAATACTCCTGAGTGACCGATAGTGAAGAAGTACAGCGATGGAAAGGTGAAACAGAACCCCCGTAGGGGAGTGAAATAGAACATGAAACCGTAAGCTGACAAGCAGTGGGAGGATATGCGCTAGCGCAGAATATCTGACCGCGTGCCTGTTGAAGAATGAGCCGGCGACTTATAGGAAGTGGCAGGGTTAAGGAAGAACCTCCGGAGCCCAAGCGAAAGCGAGTCTGAATAGGGCGACTTCGTCACTTCTTATGGACCCGAACCTGGATGATCTAATCATGGCCAAGTTGAAGCTTGGGTAACACTAAGTGGAGGACTGAACCCACCGATGTTGAAAAATCGGGGGATGAGCTGTGATTAGCGGTGAAATTCCAATCGAATTCAGAGCTAGCTGGATCTCCCCGAAATGCGTTGAGGCGCAGCGGCGACGACGTCCTGTCTAAGGGTAGAGCGACTGTTTCGGTGCGGGCTGCGAAAGCGGTACCAAGTCGTGGCAAACTCCGAATATTAGGCAATGGATTCCGTGAGCCAGTGAGACAGTGGGGGACAAGCTTCATTGTCAAGAGGGAAACAGCCCAGACCATCAGCTAAGGCCCCTAAATGACTGCTAAGTGGAAAAGGATGTGAGAATGCTGAAACAACCAGGAGGTTCGCTTAGAAGCAGCTATTCCTTGAAAGAGTGCGTAATAGCTCACTGGTAAAGCGTTCTTGCGCCGACAATGGCCGGGACTAAGCAGCCTGCCGAAGCTATGGGATTTGTTCTTTTCTTACAAAATCTTTAGAAGAAAAGTCACAAACAAATCGGTAGGGGAGCGTACAGCATAGGGTGAAGCTTTGACGTGAGTCTTGGTGGACGGTGCTGTAGTGAGAATGTCGGCTTGAGTAACGAAAACATTGGTGAGAATCCAATGCCCCGAAAACCTAAGGGTTCCTCTACAAGGTTCGTCCGTGGGGGGTGAGTCAGGACCTAAGGCGAGGCCGAGCGGCGTAGTCGATGGCAAACAGGTTAATATTCCTGTACTCATTTTTGTGGGAACCGAGGGACGAAGAAAGCTAAGTTGGGTCTATTTGTGGATTGTAGTGGAAACGTTCAAGGCGACGAAAGGTCGAAGAAAAACGAATCTTGAGCTGAGGCGTGATCCCGCTTTCTAGACTTGTTCTGGACAAGCGCCAATGACGTTATACTTCCAAGAAAAGCTCGTACACCTCTAAAAGTTATTTTAGAAAAACACAAAAATGACCTGTACCATAAACCGACACAGGTAGGTTGGTAGAGAATACTGAGGGGCGCGAGAGAACTCTCTCTAAGGAACTCGGCAAACTAGCCCCGTAACTTCGGAAGAAGGGGCGCCTCCTTTGTGAAGCAGGGGGGGTCGCAGCGAGTCGGTTCTGGCAACTGTTTATCAAAAACACAGGTCTCCGCAAAGTCGTAAGACAACATATGGGGGCTGACGCCTGCCCAGTGCCGGAAGGTCAAGGAAGTTGGTTAGAGGTTTTTACTTCGAAGCTGACGACCGAAGCCCCGGTGAACGGCGGCTGTAACTATGACAGTCAATCTTAGGGCTGTCGTTAAATAAAACTATATGCTGGGACGTCCGTTCTCTGCACGCCTTGTCCTCCGCGCGAAGCGGTCCGGAGGCAGGCGCCGCAGTAAGAGCGATTATTGAAACCGAGTAGGTGAAATGTCAATATGAAAGACCAATCAGCAGGAAACAAACTAAAATTCAAACTAAATCTATACATATGAATCTTTTATTAAAACCAGGAGAAAAGCTTCCGCAAACTCTCCTCGATCTGTTGAAAGAAGCGAACGAATCAAGAAGAAAGAAAAAAAACAACTTTTCAGAATATAAAAAGAAAATTCAAGAAATTTTTAAGTGCAAGGACTATGTTCCACTGACTGAAAGTCAAAAATACTATCTAGGTGGCTTCTTAGAAGGTGAAGGTTCTCTCATTGTAGGAGCAAAGAAAAGTAAAAACAGCAGGTTTGGTGCTTATTTAGACCCAGCTTTCAATGTCACGCAACACGTAAATGGTGTAAAACATCTCTTCGAATGTTTGTGTTTCTTTGGAACGGGCCGAATCCGACACAAAAGCAGCAGCAATGCTACTTTGGTTTTCGAAATAGATACGCGTCAAAGTTTGCAACAAAAGCTTGTTCCGTTCTACAGAGAATACGTTGTTCCTTCTTCATGCCAGGCAAATAGAGCAAGATTTGAAAAGTTTTGTTATTTGCTTGATGCATTTGATCAAGAGAAGCATCTAGATTTTCAATCTTTTGTCTATGAATTGGGTCCTATTTGGGATGAAATGCGTATGCAAAAAGGTCAATCAAATGAAACTTTCAAATCTCTTGAAGATTTTCAGCAATATTGTACTGAATGTTATAGAGAAAAACAAAAAACTTCATGAAACTTGTTAAGTTTTCATTGACAAGTTGCTTTACACAAGTTGAATTATGTTTGATTCCCCAGAGACTATACGTTTTACGTGTCAAGTATGCGCATACTTTAAGGCAAATTGACAAAAGATATAGTCCATGTTTCATTCTTTTTGCCCCTAAGCTAGGAGCTTATTGAATGAGCTATAAAGCTACTGCCTAAGGTAGCGAAATTCATTGTCGAGTAAGTTTCGACCTGCACGAAAGGCGTAATGATCAGAACGCTGTCTCGGAGAGAGGCTCGGTGAAATAGACTTGTCCGTGAAGATGCGGACTACTAATACTTGGACAGAAAGACCCTATGAAGCTTGACTGTATCCTGGAATTGGGTTCGGGCTTTTCTTGCGCAGCCTAGGTGGGAGGCGTTGAAGATTTCCTTCCGGGGAAGTTGGAGCCATCATTGAGAGACCACTCTGGAGAGGCTAGAATCCTAATGGTGATCCTTGAATCAGGACACTTGACAGTTTCAGGTGGGCAGTTTTTCTGGGGCGGAAGCCTCATAAAAGGTAACTGAGGCGCGCAAAGGTTCCCTCAGTCTGGACGGAAATCAGACAGCGAGTGTAAAGGCAAAAGGGAGCTTGACTGCAAGACCTACAAGTCGAGCAGGAGCGAAAGCTGGCCTTAGTGATCCGACGGTGCCGTGTGGAAGGGCCGTCGCTCAACGAATAAAAGTTACTCTAGGGATTATTTCAATGTTGTCCTACTATCTCGAAAGAAATAGATCAAAGAGGAATGAACAAAAACGTAAGAAACCAAGTGAATTGCAAAAAGACGCCTTTTTTTAAGGCGTAAATTTGCAGCATAGCCAAAGCTTATAAACTTTAAAATGTTATTTAAAATTTTTATGACAATAACACATAGTTTCATAGATGTTTGGAGTGCTCAACGACTAGATTTAGCACCAAAAGAATATATTCTTAGTTTAAATCCAGCTCTTGGTGATCGAATATTTTATAATCAAGATATTTTTAGAAATACAAAATTTTCGATTTATGACATAGTCTGGACTTTGGTCTAGATACCAAAGAGTTTTTTTATCGATTGAAAACTTTCTTTCTCGATAAAAAAGAGTAACAAGCTGAACAGGCTGATCTTCTCCAAGAGTTCACATCGACGAGAAGGTTTGGCACCTCGACATTTGGGGTCGCGTCTCAGCAATGGGACGATGACAATCTGGCTATATGCTGGAACATTCTATAGAGCTTTTTCTACTTTTGTCTTAGGGAGCAAGAATATTGCAATCGCGACTGTAAGTGAAAATGAAAAAGCGCAGGAATAATCAGCAGGGAAGTCCTCTGGAACCATGTCATTCCATGACCCCTCAACGACTACACGCCAGACACCTAGCTTCGCTCAAAAATAACAAAAATGAAAAGCTTACGCAGGTGGATGATATAGTCTGATCTACCAGGAAACTGGTAGCGAATTTTATCAAAATTTAAGTAAGCGTTAGAGAACATATAATATCTTTTTTTTAAAAACTATGAATATTCCAAGAAACTTTTCAAGAAATGAAAGAATTTATATTCCTGAGCTCTCTTTTCCAGAAGGCGATGATCGTATAAGTATGGGGTTAACACAAGAACAGCAAGATCTGGTCGTCGGTACTTTACTTGGAGATGCAAGTATGCAAACTTATAGCTCTGGTCAAGTTTGGAGATATAGGGCTCTTCAAAAAAAAGAACACGGTGACTTCCTGGACCATAAATATGGCGTTCTTCAAAATTTTTGTGAATCACCTCCTCATGACAGTCAAGTCTATGATGAAAGAACTCAACGAACATATTATCGTAGATCTTTTAACACAGTTATGTATTATTGTTTTACTCCTTTTGCTTTAGCTTTCTATATTTACAATCAAGGAAAATGGATCAAAGATATTCCTTCTAATATAGAAGATTTGCTCTCTCCTAGAGCTGTTGCTTACTGGTATATGGATGACGGTTGTTTAAAATGGAAAGGATATTCAAACGCAATGCGAATTTGCACTGAATCCTATTCAGAAGAAGGAATCGACATCTTAATAAGTGCAATGCAAAGCAAATATCAAATTCGCTTACAAAAAAACAGAAAAATGAGGGCTGATGGAACCACTGGGTACCGTATCGCTATTAATGAACAAAATTCATCAGCGTTCCGTGAACTTATTAGACCACATCTTGTTGATTGTATGAAATATAAAGTGTCTGACGGTAACAAATGGCACTTGTAATTTCATGAAGTTTTGATAAAATTTATAACATAAAATGCGATGTCGGCTCATCACATCCTGGGGCTGTAGTAGGTCCCAAGGGTTGGGCTGTTCGCCCATTAAAGTGGTACGTGAGCTGGGTTCAGAACGTAAAACAATTTACTGCGTTTATCTGTAGCAATACCAGATAGAGTATTGACAAAACTCGGTGAAACCTTTCTATTAGAAGAACTGCTAGAGAAAGCAATACCGAAGACAAAAAGAAAAACAAAATTAAACAAAAAACACAAACACGAAAAAACTTGTTAAAGGCAAAAAAATGAAAATTTTTTTGTTTGTATTTTTGTGTTAATTTTTGTTTTTCTTTGAGTCTATAGAGACTATTTATGTCAACTCTTTTTGGTGTTATTTGCAATTAGTCGTGTTTTTGCAAATAACACTTTAAAAAAGATGAAGATAGAGTCCATGCCTTAACTAATGGAAGTTAAGGGTTTCATGCGTAAGACAGTTCGGTCCATATCCGGTATTAGCGTTAGAATATTGAGGTCAGTCGCTCATAGTACGAGAGGACCTGTAGCGAACATGCCAATGGTGTACCTGTTATTTTTCCAAAAGTAAACGCAGGGTAGCCACGCATGGAGTGAATAAGTACTGAATGCATCTAAGTACGAAGTCCAGACCAAGATGAGTATTCTCCATAAAGCCGCAGCAAGACAAGCTGTCGTATAGGTATCAAGTGTAAGGCCAGTAATGGTTTCAGCTGAGATATACTAAAGGCTAATTGATTTTGACCTATTTTTTTCTAGGCAGACCTGCGGTTCTTTTTTAGTTTTTCCCTTTTGGTAGCGATCTTTGATCGCTACCAAAAGGGAAAAACCCCGCACAACGAAGTTGTGCAGGGTTGCGATCAAAGATCGCTACCAAAAGGCGAAGCTAAAAAATGAGCAGGGGTTCTACCTGGAAGTTTAAACCTCCGGAGCAAAGCTCCGCTGATACTCTGGTGCTCTATGCTTCAGTGGAACCACGCCAATCCATCCCGAACTTGGCTGTGAAACTCTGAAGAAGTTGACAAACTTGTTGGAAGTCTGGCAGGAAAAATCAACTTAGTGCCAGGGTGATTTTTTGATTTCTGATTTTTCTATTTCCCGCGCTACGCGCAGAAGGACGCGCTGCCAGCGTTGTTTTTACCACCGCCTGCCTGCCTTCGCCAGCCTGCCAGCCTGCCAGCCTGCCAGCGTAGCAGGCTGGCAGGCTGGCAGGCTGGCAGGCGAGCGAAGCGGTCCTTGCCCTGCCTGCGCAGCTTATGTGCTCCGCACTTGCCCTGCCATGCCATGCCCTTTGTGCAGAGCACACATGCCGGCCTGACAGGCTGGCAGGCTGGCAGGCCGGCAGGCAGGCAGGGCAAGGACAAGCGAAGCGAAGGCTGCAAAAAAGTTTTTATTTGGATAAGAAAATGGAGAGATGGCTGAGTGGTCGAAAGCGGCTGATTGCTAATCCGTTGTACGATATTTTTCGTACCGAGGGTTCGAATCCCTCTCTCTCCGAAAAATACCCTGCCCATGCCCATGCCCTGCCCAGCCGGCCAGCGTAGCAGGCAGGCAGGGCACGTGCGAAGCACATAGGCCAGCCTGCCAGCCTGGCAGGCCGGCAGGCAGGCAGGGCAAGGGCAGCGGAGCGATAACGAAAGTCCCTAGCGCCTTGATGAGTTTTGACTCTTTCCACCTGCTACCAGTAAATACAGGTTGCGACCATCGCTTGCTTCTTGTCCTCCGGACAAGCGTAGCGCGGTCCATGCCATGCCGTGCCCAGCCGGCCAGCGTAGCAGGCAGGCAGGGCAAGGCAAGGCAAGCACAAGCGTAGCGCGGTCCTCTGGACATAGCGAAGGCCTTTGTTGACAGGCTGTTCTGTGCGTAGCACAGATTTTCTTGACCCAGCGATCTTTGGCGCGATGCCTGCCTGCTCCTTGTCCCTGCCTGCCTGCGTAGCCTATGTGCTCCGCACGTGCCCTGCCTGCCTGCTACGCTGGCCGGCTGGGCAGGCTGGGACAAGGCCGGCAGGCCGGCAGGCAGGCGACTACGTCGCGACCATTGATAAGCCATTCTTTGTTACCATATAGAGAATAAAATTTGCATCATTTTTTTCACGTATGCAGCTTTTCAAAGCTACATACGTTCACATTTCTCTGCGCCGGCCTCTGTCCGGATCGCCAGCCTGCCAGCCCACAGAAGCGAGGCAGGCGCGTAAGTTTGCGTGAGCCAAACTCATTCAAACCAAACTCATTCAAACCAAACTCTTTTTCCCCGAACTCTTTTTCCTTTGAGGAGCGCGACCACCCCACCAGCACTTGTCCAGATCTACGATCGCAACCTCCAGCCTGCCCCAGCGATCTTTTTGCTTATTTTTGTCGCGTTGCCTACTAGCTTCGCTGCCAGCCAGCCTGCCTACTTGCTTCGCTGCCAGCCTACTTGTGCCTTCGCTTCGCTTGTCCTTGCCTTGCCTTGCCTTGCCTTGCCGTAGGCACGGCACGGCACGGCACGGCATGGACAAGCAAGAAGCAGGCAGGCACAAGAAGCTGGCTGGGCTGGGCAGCTTGTCGACGAATGTCGAGACGAATGTCGAGACGAATGTGGACAAGTGCTGGGGCACACCGCCACCACACAAAAAAACACGCAAGCGAGGAGCTGAGCAGAGGCTTTTTTTTGATTTTAAATAAAAAACAAATAAAGAGTTTGTTATTTTTTTATTTTTAGTTAAAATATAAAAATTAAAATACATTATTGTATTTTAAAAATTTTTTGCATAAAGAATCTTGATTTAAGCATTTCTCTACTTATTTACTTATTATTTTTTCAAAAAACAAATATTGGAAAAATAAGCATTTAATATTTTTCAAAAATCTCTAAAAGATTTCTCTTTTATTACAAAATTTCATATTGTTTTTTTTTACAAAAATGAAATTCATTGAGACGTTTTTTTAGAGCTATCCTTATATCGAAGAATATTGTATTCTTCAAAAAAGAATAAATTGTTGTTTTATTGTTTAAAACGATGGCAAAAAATAGTCTATTCTTTTTTCATTTTTACATTAGTAAGAAAAAAGTTTTTATAACAATAAAAAACAAACAATTTTCAAAATTTCTGTAAATTGAAGCACAGAAAAAATAAACACATATTTTTTATGTTTTCAACAATGTCTTTAGTAACTTCAATAAAAGATTATATTGAAGTTGTACATAAATTAATTGAAACAGATCCAAATTTAAAAATAACAACTTATTATGACTTTGGATCTATAGTAACTTACACTCTTTTATCTGGAAAAGATATTCTAAACAGTTTTTTTAGTTTTCAATGGTTTCAATCGTTTTGGTCAATTCCAACATTGATTCCAGATATTGCATCAGCAATGATTTCAGAAATCTCAATTTTTGATGGTTCTTTTCAAAATGCACAAACAATTTTAGAAAGTCCTATTTCTTATGGAAATCATAATTTTTTGATTTATTGTAGCGAAAAATTTATGATTGGGTTATTAAATAGTATTTTTTTATGTTTACCAACTTCTCTAGCTCATATCATCACACTGCGTCGATTTGTTATGCAAGGTTTAGAAGCTGGTTTTATTTCAGGTTTAGGAACAATTGCTGGGAATCTAGTTTGGATTGGAAGTATTGTCTTTGGATTAAGATTTGTTGTTATTCCATGGCTGTCTTTAGATTTATTCCGCTATTTTTTAGGCTTTGTCTTAATTGTAAAATACATGTGGGATAGCTACACAGAAAGAAGAATGGTTTTAGAAAATTTATCAAAATATAAAATCTTTTTTTTAACTTTTCTTTTATCATTCACAGAACAAACAACTATTTATCCATTTGTAAGCAATCTTTCTTTAGGATCAGATTCAACTCTTTTAGAAAGTTTTCCAACTGAAAATTTTTATGAATTTGGGTTTGTTCATTTTTCTTATTTATTAGGAATTTTTATTGGAAGTATTAGTTTACTTCAATTTACATGCTGGTTTTGGGAAAACCCCGCATTCCAAATTTATATGTGGTTTATTTCTTCATTTAAAACAACAACAAGTGTTTACTCAAAATTTGTAAATCTAAGTTTTTTGTATTTAACAATGATTTGTGCAATTTCAAATATTGCATACTTTGGCTTAGACTATACATTAACAAATCCATTGGGTTTTGTACATGAAGATCGATTATTAGACCAAAAAGCTTTATTAGAAACAGCTTTTTTAAACACAAAAGCATCAGATCGAAATACACGACGAAACCGCGGTCGCCACGGAAGACGCGAACGTTGGAAACGCCGAGTAAGAAGATATCGAACTTTTGATGCATCATTATATGATCAAGGAACTTATGATTTTCTGACTTTAGAAGATTTAAATTATGGTTTTGATCGTTTTTGGTTAAGACGAAAAATACGAAACCATAGAGTTCGATTCCGCTTTTTCCCAGGTCCATGGATGAGATCATTTAAAAAACAATTATCTCGCCCAAGGTTAGAATCTTTTATGGGACCTCGAGTTGAGTTTTTTAGAATTTTATTTGAACAAGCATACCATCCTGAATTTCATGAATTTTCAAAGAAAAAAAATATTTTAAACACAAATAAAAAATCTCAAAATCAATTGTCTTTCCCTATTTTTGGAGATCAGAAAAAAACAAAAAAACAAAACTCTAATGAAATCAATAGTCAAACAAATTATTCAATCTATTGGAATCCAAATGGAAATAAAAAAGAAAGACTTTTAAAAGAAAATTCTACTTTACGCAAATTTTTAAGAAAAGTAAATAATCGTATACAAATAGCAAAAATTCAAAATAGAATTCAAAATCCACAAAATTTAGAAATTTCTCTAGAAAATTCTGAATTTTTAACACAACCTATTTTTTCAAAAGATTGGAAATCATTTTCATTTATTGAAGATACAAAATTCAAAGAAAAAAATTCTTTAGAAAATTTTAACAATGCAAAATCACCGTTTTTCAAAAAATATGAAGAAAATTTATTATTTCAACGTTTCTATAATAAAATTTTATCATCCCCAAACTCTTTCAACAAAGAGAAAAACAACTTTTCTTCTGAATCAAATACTTTTCAAATTTCGAAAAAAGAATCATTCTTTCCATCAGGAATTTCTGAAAATAATTTTTCAAAACATTTATCAAAAAAAGATAGATTTTTAGAAAGATATAAAACATTCCTATATACACCTACTGAAAATAATCAAATTTTAAGTTCAAAAAATGGAAAAAAAGCTGAAAATATTTCTAACGTTCAAACTGAAAGTCAATATAGACCTATGACATTACTTCATCCATTAAAATTTTATTTTCAAAAAGAACAAGCTCTAAAAAGAAAATTTCAATTTTATGGAGTGAAACTTTTTAGAAACTTTCACGTTGAAAATAATGCTCCTTATTTTAGAGTAATGATGAAAAGATTTTTCTATTATTATAAACCAACTTTACGTTGGGAAAGAACTTTAAGAGTTGCTACCATGCGTAAAGCAAGACGCAAAAGTTCTCGTATCCCAAGAAAATTCAATATTCAAAAAAGTTCACAAATTTTAGCAAATACAAACAATTTCACAAATTCTTCTGCTTATGCTATTTCGTCAAATAAACAGCTTGTCGATCAACAATCTATTGATCAATCCTATATCACAAAACCAAGTCATTTTTATTCTTTAGTTGAAAAACGCGCAAGTCGTTATAGATATCAAATCTATAAAGATGTTTTACAACATTGGTATTATTCACCTTTAAATCGTTTTTTACTAAAACTTGATGTAGATTCTTTTATTCGTCGTCAACCAAATTCATATTTTTTAACAAAAACTGATGAAAAATTTTTACATTTTAAACGCCAGCTTTTATCAGAGTATTATGAAACATTACGATGGTATACTTATATGCAACATTATAGTACAATGAAAAGTCAAATTGGTGGAACAAAAAGTCTTTCAAGTCGTGCATACAATCAACAATTTATGGGAACATTTAAAAAAATTCGTCATCTATTTAATATAACTCCAAGTTTTCATGATCAGAACGTATTAAAATTTGATCAACCTTTATACAATGAATATAAAAATAACCAGACAAATCCTATTTTTCAAGATTCGATTCTTCATGAAGAACTTTTAGCTGATGACTTTTTTGTGTTTTCTCCTTCACAAAACAACCAAAATAGTTTTTCCACTTCCCCTGCAGAGAATTTACAGTTTAATCAAAAATCAAGTGGGTTCACTAATGAGAATTCAATGGTTGCAAATAATGAGTTTTCCAAAAATGTTTCAAATTTTGACCGTTTAGCTGAAAGGCTATCCTTTGATTCATTTCCTGAAGACTTAACAAATCAATCTGCAAAAATTCTTCGTGAGTATTTATCGATAGCTACTCCAATTCGACAAAACTATATTCAAACATTATTAAATGAGAAAAATTATTGGGAACTTACAAAATTCTTATTTCGAGGCCAAAAAACAAGAGGAACAAACCCAATCACAAATGAAACTGATTTTTTAAATCAAGAAAAAAATTATTTATTAAACTCAAAAAGTGAAACAAATGATTTAGATATTCAAAAATTCAAAGAAGAAATGTGGGTTGCATTGCTTCTTAAATGTCAAAAGAAATTATATGATCAAGAATCTTTAAAAAATTATGTAACATTAAAAAAAGAAAAATATGAAAATCAAAAACAAAAACATGAAAAATATTTAAAAAATCGTTTAGAAAGAATGAAAAAATCACTTGTTTTCACTGAAGCAAATCAAAGTTCTAAAAATTTTTCTTTTGATACTTTAGGTGGTTATACTTCTTCTATTCAAAAAGCAATGAAAGAAAGTATTTTTTGGCAAAAAAATTCTTTCTCAGGAAATGATTCATCTTTTCAAACAGTACAAAACTTTTTTAGAAAAAAGAATTTTCTCCAAAAAACAAACATTCGAAACAATCGTTCTAATATCTATTCATTTTCTCCAAATTCTGAAAAAGATTCTATAATAGTACAATCATCTTTTCAAGATCAGATTATAAATCCTCAAAAAATGAAAAATGTTCTGTTTACAAATACTTTAAAAAATTCAGTACAAAATAAAGCTCTTGAAATACTCTCTGCTGAAAACGTTCTATCAAAAAGTTTAAACTCAAAAGATGAACAAACAATTTTTTCTAAATTTAAACCATTTCATTCTATGAAAAATTCTTTATGGAATACTTTAAGATTTAAAAAGTTTTTTTCTTCAACTTCAATTGAAAGTAAAATATACTCAGATCAACAAGAAAAAGCCTCATTTTTAAACAAAATAACAAAATTTTTCTCTCCTTTTTCTTTTCTTTCAAAAATTGCTCCTGTAACAGATTATGGAATGAAAGAAACATCCAATAAAGGTTTAGATTTTTGGAAAAAACGTGAAAATGCTCTTTCAAAAAGAAGAAAAATACGAAAAACATTAAAACGATTAAGAATTCAAAACTCTGCTGCTGAAAAAATTCTTTTTGAAAATCGTGATTTTTCTAGCCAAACTGGAACAATTTCAGGAAACATTGAGAAAAAATCTCTTTTTAGTGAACGTAACAGTACTAAACCAAGTCGACAAAAAAGTGACTTATTGTCAACAAATCAAGCAACAAACATCAACCCTACAAAGCAAGATACACACAAAAATTCTTGGAAAAATTATTATTCATATGAACCTGTGGATTCATTTTCTTCATCTGTAAATAAATCAACAAAATTTGATGAAAAAGGGGAACAAAGAAAATCTTTTTTTGAAAAAATTATTTCTTTTCCAATTGATACTGTAAAAAATGGACAAAAATATTTCGAGAAAAAATTTATCCGAAAACGTTCTCGTCTTCGTCGATATAGTTCTTTTAAAGGTCGTGGCCCAATTAAAAAACGAACATTACGCGAAAAATTAAAACGTCAATTTAAATCGTTAAAAAAATATGGAACAACTCAAGAAAAAACAAATTCATCTCAAATTCAAATAGAACGTGAAAATAAAAAACTTGAACTCATTCAATTGATTACAGGTAGAAGTTCTGCTGCTTATTCTGAAAGCATTGACAAGCAAGGTCAGCAACTTGCTGGTACAAATTTACCACGCCAAAGCTCATCGTTTGTTAAACGTGATCAAAAACAAAGAAGAACACGCCAAATAAAACATAGAGCATGGAAAAAGAAAAAACAAAATTTTGCTCAAAAACGTCGAAAATTAAGAAAAAGACGACGTTCTGCTGTATCAAAAGTTCGAGTTTTTAATAAAAAACTTCAAAGAATCATTTCGAAAAAAGAAATTCAAACATGGTGGTGGCAAACTTTTTTCCCAAATTTTCAAGCAATAACAGAAAAAAATTGGCAATTTCAAAAAAATATGCAAATTCGTAAACAATTTTATGAACTTTCTGAAAAAGAAATTTTAGAACGCGATCAAACACAAAATGGAAACAATCAAATTTTACAAATTGGAGATAAAGATTATAAACCATTAGCTATCCCTGAAGCTTTACGTATTCGAGACCAATTAGTTCAAAAAGAGCTTTTACGCTTTATCCCAAAACAAACAAACTTTTCAACTATGGTGGCATCAACAGAAAATCAAAATAAAGAAAGTTCAACTATTGCAAACTCTGCAAAGCAAAGTTTGCAGCTTGGTGATTTCAAAAAAAAGTCTGTCTTAGAAAAATTTACTGAAAATGTTTCAACTCGCACTGAAACAAATTTCGAACCTTTCTCTTCTTCTAAAACCAAAGATTTTTCAATCTTGAATTCATCTCAAAATGGGAAATTTTTTGTAGGAACAAACCCTATTCCATTTTATGCTGGCTGGGATGAAAGTTTAAGAAAATTTGTCATAACAAATCGCTTATTATCAAGAAAAGGATGTTTCTCTTATTCACAAAAAGGAATGCAAACTTTCTTTGGGAACAAAGATTCCTTTGCAAATAGTAAAAGTTTAAATCAAAATTTACCAAATGTTGATGGAAACAGGAATAAAATTTTTGATGAAATGAAAAATAATTCTTTTGTTGAATTTTCAAAAGCACCTCTTCAAGGAATGAATGCAGCTACAACTTTATATTGGCAAATTCCATTTACAACATATGATCCAGATCAATTTTTTTCTTTAGGAATGGATGGATTTTCTCCACTTGGTTGGAGAAATTTCTCTTTCAAACACTCAAAACAAACAACAAAACCAATTCTTGTGAAAAATTTCTTTTCTTGGGATGGAGAAAATATTCGCCGACAAAATAATACAAGTAATCTTTCAAAAAATCTGTTTATTAAATTTTTAGAAAATACACAAAAAACAAAATTATTTTCTTCAAATCTTTGGAGCAATACTCAAAATAATCTTTCTTTAAACGAATTTGAAAAACGAAATGGTATTGGTTTTTCAACAAATTCAAAAACTAGAAATTTTTCAAAAACTGAAATTGATAAAAATTTCGAATATCGACGAATTCTTAAAAAACAAAAACGTATTAAAAAACACCCAAGACCACCTGTTTGGTTTCCATCAGGAGCTTTAGCCCAACAGGTATTACCTGTACATTATATTTATGTTTTTTATAAACGTTCTCGATTACCTCGCGATCGTTATATTAGACGTAGGTTAAGATCAACGTTTTTAAAAGAAACATCTTTACAAAATGGACAAGCTGCTGCTCTGTCTTGGGCTCCGCCCACGGCGGAGCCCAAGAAGGCAACTCCAGTAAAAATCACAGATTTTACTTTACGAAAACGTGTTAAACCTCGAAGAAAATATCATAGAAAACGTTTTGTTTTAGAATCAAATGTGCTTGTCTTAAGACGCCGTAAATTTAGAAGTTTTGTTGATGAAAATGAAATGAATCGTCCAAGTTCAAAAATTTTCCAAAGTTCTTCAAAACAAGAAAAACGAAACATTCAATCAAAACAAAGACGCAAAATAACAGATTCAAAACAAACAACTGAAAATTTACGTCTTCGACAATTAAGAAGAAGAGTTCAAAGACAAGTTTTTCGACCTATTTGGCGTTATAAACCTCGTTCTGGAGGATTGGTTTGGCCTGGTGATTATTTACGTTTAGAATTAGTAAAAGCACCTTTTTTAAACTCAGGAACACCTTCTGTAGAAAACACTGAAATGACTATACCACAAACAAAAGAAAGTTCAACACGAAAAATTAGAAAGAAAAAACGTCGTACAATTCAAGAATGGCAAATTCAACCTAAAAAATACTTATTAGAAAAACATAATATGAAAGTATTGAAAAAACGATTTGAAAAATCTATGCAAACTTTAAAAGTTTAATTTTTTTCTTTTTTATTTTAAATTACTAAAAATTTAAGAAATTTTTAATTTATTTTGGTTATTCATATTTTTTCTAAATATGAATAACCAAAATAAATTATTTTTTCTTGTGTTTAAAAATGAATAATGAAAAATGAAAAGTGAAAAACAATCAATGTTCCTAGACTATTTTAAAACAAACTTCTGGTTTTTGTATTTTTTCGAACGAAGTTCTTTTTAAAAATACAATGAAAAAATAAATATCAATTCAATTTGATATATACCTTTGAAATATAGATTGTTTTTTTTTTTTTTTTATATTGAATAATAAATTAAATTTTTTATTTTTTTTTTTTTATAAATGAGAAGAAAAGAATTTTAGAGAAAGCAATTTTTAAGATCTTCTATTCTTCCGTGAAGATTTTTTTTACTTAAAAGCATATAAAAAATATTATACAACAAAATAAAAAATGTAAATTTGTAAAAACTTTTATAAAAAGTTTTCTGTTGATTTACAAAATAAATATTTTTGTTTTGTTGTTTAAACCTAAATTCTGATTATTCTCAAGAGATAATACAATTGCAGGCGGCATAGCCAAGTGGTAAGGCAGAGGATTGCAAATCCTTTATTCCTCAGTTCGAATCTGAGTGCCGCCTTTTTCTAAAAAAAGAAGTTGTTTGAAGTTAATATTTTCTGAAGAAATTTTTAAATTAGTTGTTTAAAACAACTATAAAAAGTTTTTTATTCTCTATTTCTAAAAAATAGACATAATATTCTTAAGAAAAATATGAGTTGAAACATATTCCATAAAATTTTAATAATTTTATATTAGTTGTAAATAAAATTGAAAAATATACAATTTATTATTTGAATTGAAAACTTTTTAATAGTATATGTAATTTCGACTCTTCTTGTTTTTGTTTTAATGTTCAAAAGATAACAAAATTTCCTTTTTTCTATGAAGTATTTTTTGCTTATAGTTTTTGTGTAGAAAATGCTTTCAAATAATAAAATATTTGGAAAAAAAAGAAAAAAGAATAAAGAGATTTTTTGTAAAATAAATAAAAATTTTAAAATGTTAAGCCCAAAAAGAACAAAATTCCGTCGTCCTCATAGAGGAAATTTAAAAGGAAAAGCTTGTCGTGGAAATAAAATCGCTTTTGGAGAATACGGTCTTCAAGCATTAGAACCATGTTGGATTACTTCGCGCCAAATTGAATCAGGTCGACGTGTTTTAACACGTTATGTACGTAGAACAGGAAAATTATGGATTCGAATTTTCCCAGACAAACCAATTACAATGCGCCCAGCGGGTACTCGTATGGGTTCAGGAAAAGGTTTTCCTGAATATTGGGTAGCTGTTGTACATCCTGGTAAAATTATTTATGAAATTAAAGGTATTTCAGAACTTTTAGCAAAACAAGCATTAAAAACAGCTGCTTATAAAATGCCAATTAAAACAAAATTTGTAAAATCTGAAAGTTTAACTTAATTTTTTACAATTTTTTATAAAAAATATTTTTAAAATATATAAATAGAAAATATTGTTCTTTTTCTATTGTTTAATTCAGAAATTTATTTGATGAAAATAAAAAATTAAAAAAATAAACTATTTTATGATTCAACCTCAATCTTATTTAAATGTAGCTGATAATAGTGGCGCTCGAAAATTAATGTGTATTCGAGTATTAGGCGGTGGTCGTCAAACGGCAAATATTGGAGATGTGATTATTGCTGTTGTAAAAGATGCATTACCAAATATGCCTTTAAAAAAATCAGATGTTGTTCGTGCTGTCATTGTTCGTACAAGTAAAGGAGTTCGACGTGAAAATGGGATGATGCTTTGTTTTGACGACAATGCTGCAGTTGTTATCAATAAAGAAGGAAATCCTAGAGGAACACGTGTTTTTGGGCCTATTGCTCGTGAACTACGTGATCGCAATTTCTCAAAAATTGTTTCTTTAGCTCCTGAAGTAGTATAATTTGAAAACATTTTCTTCCTTTTGAAGTTTTTCAAATTTTTAAAAAGTTTTGCTTATTCTAAAGAAATTTTTCATTTCTTCTCGCCCCGCTCGCTTCGCGCAAAAAATTTTAAAAATTTGATAAGTCTAATTTATTGTTTTGTTTTCATGTTTCAAATTTTATGACACAAAGATTAAAAAAACTTTATACTGAAAAAATTTGTCCAAAATTCTATAAAGAATTTCAATATAAAAATATTCATGAAGTTCCAGCATTAAAAAAAATTGTAATTAACCGAGGAATTGGGGATGCTTCGCAAAATGCAAAAATTCTAGAAACTTTTTTAAAAGAATTAAGTATTATTGCTGGTCAAAAAGGAGTTATCACTCGTTCAAAAAAATCAATTGCTGGTTTTAAAATTCGCGATAAAATGCCGGTAGGTGTATCAGTTACATTACGAGGAGATCGTATGTATGGATTTTTAGACCGTTTAATTCATTTAGCATTACCTCGTGTACGCGACTTCCAAGGTATTAGTCCAAAAAGTTTTGATAAAAATGGAAATTATAGTCTTGGATTAGAAGAACAATTAATGTTTCCAGAAATTGAATATGATAAAATTGATCAAATTCGAGGTATGGATATTTGTATTGTTACAACTGCAAAAAACCAAGAAGAAGGTTTAGCTCTTCTAAAAGAATTTGGTTTACCTTTTCAATCATAGATGAACTGATTTTTTTTGAATAAATAGTTAAAAAAGTCAACAGTAGGACTTTTTCTTTTTTGTTTATACCTAAGAACAAAATTATTACAACGTTCTTTAAAGTAACGTTAACACATTTTGAAGAATTTTAAAAAATTCTTAAATAGAGAAGAATAAAAAAATTTTGTGTATATACTTAAAAATTTTTATGGTAAACGATACTCTTAGTGACATGTTAACTCGTATTCGAAATGCATGTATGGTAAAAAAATCAACTGTATTGATTCCTTTTACGAAAATGAATCAAAAAATTTCTCAAATTTTAGAAAAAGAAGGTTTCATTCAAAGTTTTTTCTTAGAAGAAAATTCTCAAATGTTAGTTTTAAAATTTAAATATCGCTCTAAAAAAACAACAAATGGGAAAACAAAAGAATCTTGTATTACAAATTTAAAAAGAATTAGTAAACCTGGTCTTAGAATCTATACAAATAGCCAAGATATTCCAAGAGTTTTAGGTGGAGCTGGAATTTTAATTCTTTCTACATCAGTTGGCATTTTAACAGATCGTGAAGCAAGATCTTTAGGTGTTGGAGGAGAAATTTTATGTTCAATTTGGTAAATTTATATTTTTTTAAAGAACTTTTGGTGCTTTTTTGTAAATTTGAAAAAAGCACCAAAACTTTTTTAGAATTTTTTTCTTTCGAAAAAATGAAAATATTTTTTTAAAATATTTTTCTTGAAAAAGTCAAAAAATTTTATTATAATGATGAATATAAATTCTTTTTTCTAGTTTAACACTAGAGCACAGAATTTTTATTCTTTTTGAATAGATAAATTTTGTTAAAAATGACTTATTTTTATTCTAAAGAATGCAAAAAAAGAAAAAGCGTGGCTAAAAGAAAAAGCATTCTGATTATTAAAAAATAGTTCTTTAAAGAAATAAAAAATACTCTTTTTTATGACAATTAGTTCACCAGAACGCGAAGCTAAAAAAGTCAAAATTGCAGTAGATCGTAATCCTGTAGAAACAAGTTTTGAAAAATGGGCGTGCGCCCTGAAAAAAGGATAAGATATTTTGTACAATTTATGAAAAATTTTATTATTGTAATTCACAATACAAGTCAAATTTTTACTAAAATCCACATAGTCAAAAATTATTAATTTTTTAAATTATAGTTAATAATTTTTTGTTTTAAAAAACGTAACGCAAAAAACAAATAATGTAGAACATTTTTTCTAAAATTCACTTTTGTGAAATCTCATTTTTATAAAAATAGCTTTTAGAATCAAATAGAGAATTTGTACAAACACACAACAAGTTTTCTTTGTGATATTCTAAATTTTGAATGCTTAAAAGCCTTTTTTTTAAAAAGTCAAATCTTTAAGAAGTCAAATCTTTAACAAATCAAACGCTTTCTAAGAAAGAAAAGGTTTTTGTTTTTAATACTTAATAAGAAGCAATTTTTTACTTGTTAGCCTATCCACTTATCAAATTGGAATCACTGAGCTGCTATCTTGTACATCTACTAAATTTAGGAGGTCAATTGTATTTATTAGGTCGCACTCTCAAAGTGAATGCAACCCTACATACCAGTCAACATCCCATATGAGAAGTTACTGGTAGTGATTTTGTTGACAACCTCCTAACAAAGTAAGTTGGATGGCTAATAAATTTAGAACAAAGCAACTGACAAATTATAAACATGTTTGCTCAGCAAATGTAAAACAGGCAGCATAAAGCTATACTGTCGTTAAAGCTATTGTTGAACATATGCAAGTTAGGCAAGCACTAAAAGTGAATAGCTTGCCATCCAAGTAAACCAATTTTAAATAAAGAAGGCACAATGACTTTGTAAAAATAGTAACAATTGATATATAATATAATTCCATATATATTTTATGAAAATGAAATTAAAATGAAAAAAATTTTTCTCTAGTTTTACCTTTAAAAAAAAGTTTTCATTCTTTTATATTCAATGATAATTTCATATTCTTTTTTTTATTTACAAAAAAGAATTCAAAAAAAACATTTTCAAAATTTGTGTCTTTTTCTTTCTAGAAAAGAAAAAAATGTAAAAAAAAATAAGAATGTTCTTCTTGAGCGTTTAATAAAAAAAATCCAAAAAAAAATTTCACAAAATATAAAATTGGATTATCAAATAAATAGAAATAGAAATCAAAGAACGAATTCTTTAAAAGAAAAGTTTTCAAATAAATGGAAAAATAAAGTACAATTTCATTATCTTTTAAAAATATTCAATTTCAAATTTATTTGTAGAACTGATTTAACCTTTACAAAAATACAAACAACATTTTTTTATCTGAATTGGTCAAAATCAAATATCATTTTTAGAAACATATTCATAAAAATAAAGAATTTAAAAGTTTCAAATCTATTAAAAAATTTTGAAAACATTTTATTTACTATTTTTAACAAATATAAAAATACTTTAGTTTTTTTATGTTCTTCTAACCTTTTAAATTCTAAACAAAAAACAAAAAATGATTTATGTTCACTTAAAAAAAAATTTTTGAACAAAAAATTGAAATTTGCAATATTTTTGTTTGAAATTTTTTTGAAAAATGGAAAAAAATTATTACAAACATCTATAGCTAAATTTTTCTTTAATGTAAATTTTTTTAAAAAAAAATTGAATTTTTTCTTTATTCAATTATTTTTAGAGTTTCAATTTTCTTTTTTTCTCTCTTTGAAAAACTTTCAAAATTTTCAAAAAGAAAATAGTGTTTTGCAAGTTTATTTACAAAAACAATTTCTAAATAAAAATAAAGCGAGAAAAAAAAAGTTTTCATTTCTTTATAAAGATATTTTCTTACCACAAGTGAATAGTAGAAAACGAAAAACTCTAAAATTTTTGTTGCTTTCTTGTATACAAAGAAACCATAGAAATTTTCATAAATTATTATGCAGTTGGACAAAAGGAGATTGTTTTATACTAAAATTTGGTAATTTGATTAGTTCCAAATGGATTAATGGTCAGATGCTATTGCAAACAAAATTAGAATTTAACTTTCAAGTATCGAAATTTCATTGGGAAAATTTTTGCAAATTCATAAACGCAAAAAATTTTAAATTTCTGTGTGTTTTTAACATAGAAAAAAAACAAGAAAAAAAATTGTGTTTTTTATTTTCACATAATTTCATAAAATTTGGGAAAATTTTTTCTATTTTTTTTATTTTCACAAAAATGAGTTCTTTAAAAACTTGTGCAAACAAAAACAAAAAAGACCATCAGTTTCAAAAAATTTTAGAAATAGATTACAAAACAAAATTAGAAAAAAACAAAATTCTAACTTCTAGAAATCAAAAACTTTCTAAAAATAGCGCTTGTTCTGAGGTTTATCACTTAAAAGTTCCTTTTTCTTTTCATCAAATGTTTAGTTTCAGAAAAAAGAATATATTAAATAGAATATACAACCAAATCTTTTATGTACTATTAAAATTCTTAAAAAAAAATATTATCCTTTTTTTTGAATATTTTTGTTTCTTAAACTGTTTAAAAACCCATATTGATTTTTTTCAAAATTGGAATAACTTTCAAATACTTTTTCATCAACAATTAAAATTTTCTTTTTTTTATTTCAAAAAAAATAAACAGAATTTGAAATTTTGTAGACAAAGTTTAATATATTGTAATTCTTATATTTTTTTCTCGTTTTTACGAGTTTTTCCAATTCTAAATAGTCAAAAAAGTAAGAAAAACTATTTTTTAAACCTTTTTTCTCAATTTTTTAATCTTTTTTTAGTGCAAAAATTTGAAAATTTGTATAAAATAGATCAAATTCTTTTATTTAATAATTTTAAAAAAAGTTTTTGTGAAACAAATATTCAAAAGTTTTTAAATTTTTTTCACAAAAACCCTGCATTTTTACAAAAAAAAGCTTCTTCGCTACTAATAAAACAAACAAAAATTTTCACTGATCAAACCATAACTTTTGATGTTTTTATTCTTTTTTTTAAATTTTTTTATAGTTATTTTGAAAAATATTTATTCCATTTGTTTAAATCTTTTAAATTACAACAAATAAAAATTTTTTTTTCAAAAAAATATAATTTCGTTTCTTTTTTTGATTTTTGTTTTTTTCAAAATTTTTGTATGAAAAATAAATGTTTTAAAAATTTTGTTTTAAAACCAATCTATTTTATTCATAAATATTACTATGAAAATTTTGTTCTTTTTCAGTCTACGGTTTATTTATTTTTGAACAATCAAAAACTTTTCACGTTTATAAAAATCTATTTTTATAATTGTGCAATTTTAAAGAAATGGTTTTTTCAAAATTTTGAAAAAACTCAAGATTGCACAACAAATTTTGTTTCAAGAAAATTTCCATTTATTCACCAATTTAAAATTTTTTATACAAATGTTTCAAAAAAACAAAAAAGTACACTACATCTCTTACATTTTCACAAAATGTTTTGGCTCTTATCAAAAAATATATCATTAAAATCAACAAAACTTCTCGCTGCGCTCGCTTCGCGAAAAAAATATTTTTTTTCTTTTTCGCCTTTTTTTGCTAGTTTTTTTATTCAAAAATCTCAAAAAAATTTATATCAACAACTAAATCTTCGTAAAAAAAAATTTTTTATGGAAAAATCTTTCCATTTTAATTTTGAGAGTTTTGCTATATATTTAAATTTCATTTGGAAAAAAACGAGTAAAGTTTTATTTGTTTTTCAAAAAAATAAAACATCACAAAATATTCAAAGTCATTTGAAACAATGTCAACAAATTTTAAAAAATGCAATAGGAGAAAAACAATTCTTTTTTATGAAAAAACTGCAAAGAAAAATGAAAACATGGTGTCAAGAATATAAAAATAATATTTACAATTGCCAACTAGACTCTGCGCTTGTCAAATTGTCAGCAAAAAAAACTTTTCATTATTGTGATTCAATGTTATTAAAATATTTATGGAGTTGGGCTCAAAAAACACATCCTAATAAGAATAAACTTTGGATAAAAAAAAAATATTTTCATTTTATACATTCAAAAAAATGGTTTTTTGGAAAAAAAGTAGGAAAAGTTTTTATTTGTTTACCTTTACATTCACAAACGAAAATTTAAAATTCAATCTTTGTAAGTTGTTGAGAAGAAGTTTTAAATTTTAAGTTTAAGCTAAATAAAAAAGCTAATTTTTTAGGCAACTTCATCGTGGAATTTGAAAGTTCAAGCAGTTTTTCTCGCTGCGCGACAAAAATTGCATTCATCAGTAGGAAAAACTTACTCAAACTTAAACAACTTAATCATTTTATACCTAAGTTTTTTATGTTCAAAACTCAATAAAAAAGACTTTTTCATGAAAAATTTTTAAAAATTTGATTTTTCAAAAATTTTGTTTTATAATAGTAAAAGCACACAAATTGTTAAAAATTTTGCTACAAAAGTAGTTTTAAAATCATTATGGCAGGAAAACCAGTAGAACGTCCGTTTTCAGATATTTTAACAAGTATTCGTTATTGGGTTATTCATAGCATTACAATTCCAGCTTTATTCATTGCTGGTTGGCTTTTTGTAAGTACAGGTTTAGCATATGACGTTTTTGGAAGTCCTAGACCTAACGAATACTTTACAGAAGATCGTCAAGATGCTCCATTAATTACAGATCGTTTCAATGCATTAGAACAAGTTAAAAAATTATCACAATAATTTTCGTTTTTTAAATTCGTTTCATTTTTTAACATAATAACTGTTGCTCTAATTTAATTGCTCATTATTAATGCAATTAATGCTAGTAGCAACATTTAGTCACCTTAACCTTGTTTTATGAGCAGTTTCCTATAAGTATAAAAATATATTTTTATACTTATAGGAAACTGCTCATTTCATTGCTTTGCTCTTGGCAGTTGTAAAAACTAACCAAATAAAGTCTAGTAAAATGGAAAGCGGTTGAACATTATCAACAAATTAGGAAATTCATAGTAAAAGTTTGTTTTTTCAATCTATTAGTTTAAAAGTTCTTTGTCAACGTATTTTCAACATATATAGATAAAAATCAAACTTTCATTTCCAATAATTCTGTATTCATGCTTTTGAATAAAAAGCAATTTAATAATTTCTTTAAACTTCTTTCTTTTTTGATTTTTACAAATTCATGAAAGAATCATAAGTTGCTGTTTCCTACTGCTTTGTAGAAAACAAAAAAACATAAAGTTCTAAACAGAAATCTACTACAATTATTTAGACTGCTGTGTTGCTGGGTATTTTATACCTATTAAAGAGCTACCCCCTACATCGAAACTCAACACCTGTTGACATTCGTTGACAGGTTCACAATTGCTGGGTTGCAACCCCCTAGCTAGCTAGCTAGCTGGGCAAGGCAAAAAATGAGCAGCAAGAATAGCACTAAACAAAAGTCAAAGCTTTAACCCCAACTTAGAAGAGCTAATGCAAGCGTTTAGATTTACTTCAGTTACTCTCTTTGTTGAGAAAATAAAAAATGAAAGTATTATAACAAATGTCTTTAGATAATGAAATAAAATAAAATTTAGAAAAAATTTTAAATAAACAAATAAAAAATTTTCTTTTAGCTAAAGAATTATCTTTTTCTTTATCAAGTTTTAAGTAAAAAATTCTATTCTGTTCAAACGTTAACAAATAATAAATATAATTATATAAAATAAATGACTTATTCATTTTCTAATTTTTATCATGGAATATGTGTTCTAATGAGTAACTAAAAATGAACAAACCTTTTATTCATTTTTTATGTTTAAAAAAAGCTACCAGTAAGCTTAACAAAACTTATATTACTAGTTGTACAAGTTTCACAAGTTTGTTGCTGAAGTTGTCAAACTGCCAGCCTATCTGACTGTTTCCATAACCTAACAATGGACTTCTGCCAGCCTACTTCGTTCATTTTGCCTGTCGGCCAATATCAACCTGTCAACTCACATTGACAGTCTACTCACCGTAGCTTTGAACGTCAAGCTTTCAGCAAGCAAAGCAAGAAGCAAAGGTAGAAAAACTGCAACTCATCAATTACACCTGTTTAAAAAGTAAATGGTGAACTGAAGATAAAATTCAAAGAGCAAACCGCTATGAAAACACAATAGTTGTAGACAAGTTTGTTTTTGTGCGCTCTCCGCTGTGTCCTTGCCTTGCCCGATCATGCACACGCCCATGGCCATGCCCATGCCGGCAGGCAGGGCAAGGCAAGTGCGAAGCACATAGGCCGGTAGGCAGACAGAGCAAGTGCGGAGCACATAAGCTACGCAGACAGGGCACGGGCAAGAAGCTAGCAGATTGAAACGAGCACAAAAATAGTACTATTTTTAAAACTTATGCTTGAAGATGAAAAGATAAAATAATAATGAAAAAATTATGCAATCTGAAAAAAAAGAAATATTAGCTACAGCTGTTGGTCGACGTAAAGAAGCTGTTGCTCAAATTCAACTTATTCGTGGTACTGGTGAAATTATGATTAATAATAAACCAGCTAATATTTATTTAAATAATAATTCATGTTCTTTAATTGCTGTAAAAGGACCTTTTAATGTTTTTCAAAGTTTAGAATTTTTCACAGAATCAAACCAAATTGATACTATTGTTAAAGTAAAAGGTGGAGGTTTAATCGGTCAAGCAGAAGCAATTAAATTAGGTGTAGCACGTGCTATTTGCCAATTAGAAAATTTAACTACAGAAAATAATAATATTGTTAAAAAATCTTTTAAAGATAAAGGTTATTTAACAATTGATGCTCGTGTTAAAGAACGTAGAAAATATGGTTTAAAGAAAGCTCGAAAAGCTTCACAATATCATAAACGTTAATTTTCAATTTTTCACTTTTGTTAGAAATAGATTTTTTGCAAATTAAATTTCTTCTTATATCAAAAAATGAGTCAAACTTTTCATATTTTAAACAAAAAACTAGTTTCTTAGCAAAAGTTTTTATTTAAAAAAATTTTTTGTGTTTATTTAAACATTTTGTTGTCTATAAAGTTTTTTATGAAAAAAATTCATAGACAACAAAATGTTTAATTTAAACAAAATTTCTATAAAAATAGAATAATGAAAAACACTAACTTTTTAAAAAAATAACTTTTTATGCACATAAAATTTGTTTATGTTTGTTAAGCAACCTCTTCATAATAGTGATGACTAAGATAGGTTTAATAATATCTTTTTTAAAAAATAAAAAATTTTAAGATGATTTGATTAAAAAAATAAAAAGTTTTTAAAACTTTAGGTATTTTGTGATTTCTTAAATTACTCTAAAATTAAAATTTTAGAACAAAATTTTAAAAGAAGTAATATAGAAAAAACAAATAAAAGTCTATTAAACATTTAAATGGAAAATGAAAATTTTGTATTAAAAATACAAAAGCAATAAAAAGTTTTTAGAAAATCCAAAATTCAAAAAAAAACTTAGTATAAAGTTTATCAAAAATATTTTTTCTATTATGAATCAAGAAAGTTATATTCGTCGTTATTTTATCGTAGGTGAAAGAAGATTCAGTAATTATTGGTGGGCAACAGTTATTTGTATTGGCTCTTTTGGATTTTTATTAACAGGTATATCGAGTTATATTACTAGTTCAATGTCTTCGTTATCTATTCATTCAACAGAAACACAAGCGCATTTGTCTTGGTTCTATTCAATTTTTTCTCATTTCAATTCAAATGAGAATATTCATTTTTTTCCTCAAGGTTTATTAATGTGTTTTTATGGAAGTTTAGGTTTTTTATTAAGTGTTTATTGGTGGTTTTTAATTTTTTGGAATGTTGGAGGTGGTTTTAATGAATTTAATAAAAAAGAAAATTTTATTCGAATTTTCCGTTGGGGTTACCCTGGAAAAAATAGAAAAATTGATTTATATTATACATTAAAAGATGTTGAATCTATTCGTGTTGAAATTCAACAAGGCTTAGATGCTCAACGAACTATTTATTTAAAATTTAAAGGAAATCGTGAAATTCCTATCACAGGTATAGGCCAACCTTTAACTCTTCAAGAAATTGAAAAACAAGCTTCTGAACTTGCAAATTTCTTACAAGTTTCTTTAGAAGGACTGTAATAAATATGAAATAAAATTTCATTGCCATATTTTTATTAAACAATATTTAAATACAAGTTAACCAATTTGATTTTGGAAAAGGAAAAAAATTTTTTATACACAGGAAAAGCAGTCTATATGAACTTTGTTGACTATTTGTAAACTTCACTTAGCAACTTGTTGATTGTTTTTTTTCTTACTTGTCTCGTATTAAAGCAACGGTGGTCTTTGATGGCACCAGTAGCATCCTCTCTTCTACGAGGAGAAGATGCTAACAGGCCTACTAATTCATCTTGCTAACCTGGTCCATGTCTTCGCTATGTCTTTGCCCCTGCGTAGTTGGAACAGGAAGCCTTTGCTATGTCCTTGCCTTGCCCGGCCTGCCAGCGTAGCAGAAGGCTGGCAAGCGCAGAAGCAAGCGATGCAAGAGCACCTCAGAAACCCAGCGTAGCTGGTATTAAGACTAAAAGTAGAAAAAAGCTAACAATTGCTCATAAATAAAATGAGTTCTACTTTGTAAAACTGCATCTGTTGCAAAAATGAGCTAAAATGCAGCAAATAAGCTGCTACAACAAACATAAAAATAAGCAAATAGCTTTTGTTAATATGGGTTAAATAGGACTTTTAAAAAAATGCTTTGCATATTCATTTTTAAAAAGTTTTCTTTTTATTACAAATTTTTATTTATAAATTTCTATGCCTCGTTCTCAAAGAAATGATAATTTTATTGATAAAACATTTACAGTTATTGCTGATATTTTACTAAAAGTATTACCAACATCTCAACGAGAAAAACAAGCTTTTACTTATTATCGAGATGGTATGTCAGCTCAAGCTGAAGGTGAATATGCAGAAGCTCTTCAAAATTATTATGAAGCAATGCGTTTAGAAGTAGATGCTTATGATCGCAGTTATATTCTTTATAATATTGGACTAATTCATACAAGTAATGGTGAACATGGCCGAGCTTTAGAATATTATTATCAAGCTTTAGAAAGAAATCCTTCTTTACCTAGTGCTTTAAATAATATTGCTGTAATCTACCACTATAGGGGTGAACAAGCTATTGAAAATGGTCAATCAGAAATTTCTCAAATTTTATTTGAAAAAGCTGCAGATTATTGGAAAGAAGCTATTCGTTTAGCTCCAACAAATTACATTGAAGCTCAAAATTGGTTAAAAATGACTGGTCGTAATACAGGTTTATAATTTGTAAATTTTAAAAATAATCTGTTTTTATTTGAGATAAAACAAAAAACATAAATAAGAAAGTTCTTGTTTTATCTCAAAATTTTAAAATTTTATACGGTTGTAGGAATATATTTACTCGTTTACAGTACAGTTTTTTTGCCTGCGCAGCTGGCATGGAGATTTAAAAACTTCATGCCAGCTGCGCAGGCAAAAACGAAAAAACTTGTAAATAGAAAATGTTTTTATTTTTTATGAAATTAGCAGTATATGGAAAAGGTGGAATTGGTAAATCAACAACGAGTTGTAATATATCAATTGCATTAGCAAAACGTGGAAAAAAAGTTCTTCAAATTGGATGTGATCCAAAAAGTGATAGTACTTTTACATTAACTGGATTTTTAATTCCAACTATTATTGATACTCTTCAAGCGAAAGACTATCACTATGAAGATGTTTGGCCTGAAGATGTTATTTATCAAGGTTACTCAGGCGTAGATTGTGTAGAAGCAGGCGGTCCCCCTGCAGGAGCTGGTTGTGGTGGATATGTAGTTGGTGAAACTGTAAAACTTTTAAAGGAATTCAACGCTTTTTATGAATACGATATTATTTTATTTGATGTTTTAGGGGATGTTGTTTGTGGTGGTTTTGCAGCTCCTCTTAATTATGCTGATTATTGTATTATTGTAACAGATAATGGATTTGATGCTTTATTTGCAGCAAATCGAATTACTGCTTCAGTTCGAGAAAAAGCTCGTACACATCCTTTACGTTTAGCAGGTTTAATTGGAAATAGAACAAAAAAACGTGATTTAATTGAAAAATATGTCGAAACATGTCCGATGCCTATTTTAGAAGTTTTACCTTTAATTGAAGATATTCGTGTTTCTCGTGTAAAAGGAAAAACATTATTTGAAATGGCTGAATCAGAGCCAATGCTTCAATTTGTTTGTGATTTTTATTTAAATATCGCAGATCAACTTTTAACTATACCAGAAGGTGTTATTCCTCGAGAATTAGGTGACCGTGAATTGTTTAATTTACTTTCAAATTTTTACTTAAATTCATCAACTTTAAATAATGTACAAAAAAATGAAATAGATGTTTTTGATTTAGTATAGAGATTTTTTATCGCGTATGCAATAAAAAAATCTCTTTTTTTGTTTTTTGCGACATATGTTTATATAGAATTTTAAAATTTTTTGTTCATGCTTCTAAAATTTCTTTTTTTCCTTTTGATAGCAATTCATAATAGCAACCAGCTGACTTCCTGGCAGGCTACCAGGCCAGCATGCTGCAATCATTTTTTACTTTGCGCAGTTAGCATCTTTGTAGAGGATGTTAATTGGTGCTACAAAGTTGTGCTAAGGCAAAAAGATTCTTTGACAGACTGTCAGTAAGTTGCTAGCTTTGTTATGTAAAAATTGCCTTTTCGTCAGCAGGAAAAAATTTTGTTTTTTTCTGTTGTAAATGCAAAATTTTTGACTAGAAAGTGAAAAATTTCAAAAGTTTTTTAAAAGTTCTATCTTTATTCCTCGTGCAAAATAATGCACAAAAAAATTTTTCTAAAATTTTATATGAAAGTTCGTTCTTCTGTAAAAAAAATCTGTACAAAATGTCGTTTAATTCGTCGAAAAGGTACAGTAATGGTTATTTGTACAAATCCTAAACATAAACAACGTCAAGGATAATTTTTTATATTTTTATAATTTTGTTCTTTTTCTTTTTTAAAGAAAAAGAACAAAATTATAAAAATATTGATTTTTCTGTTATTGAATAATAGAATATATTCGAGAAGAAAATTTATGTTTATTTATCAAAAAATAAATATTTTAAACAACAATTTTATATTTTCTAAGGTAGATATTTAATAATTCATTTCTTTAAAACTTTTTCTGCAAAGCAAAATTTTATTTAGTAAAAATAAAACTGTTTTGTTTTAAAAAAGCTATTCTGTTTTCAAAAACTTTTTTACACACTGTGTTTGCTTTGTTACCACAACTCGTCTCCAACTGAACAACCTACTGCATTATAGATTGATCAATTGGGAAAGGTTTCTATAAAAAAATGAAAAATTTTTTTAGTAAATTTAGCAAAAGTGTTCACAAAATTTGAAAATATGAAATCAAAAAGAGAGAAATGGAAAAAATAAAAAGTTTTTAACTTTTTTTTAACAAAATTTATGAATTTTTTTTCTAACAAAAAGAAAGCTTTCGTTTCTTTCTTTACAATTTTTTCTTTAGTGTTCACTTTAGGTTTAACAAACTTTGCACCTGTAGCAAATGCTTATCCTATTTTTGCTCAACAAAATTATGAAAATCCTCGTGAAGCAAACGGGCGTATTGTTTGTGCAAACTGTCACTTAGCACAAAAACCTGTAGAATTAGAAGTTCCACAAGCAGTTTTACCAGACACAGTTTTTGAAGCTGTTGTGAAAATTCCTTACGACCAACAAGTAAAACAAGTGTTAGGAAATGGTAAAAAAGGTGATTTAAATGTAGGTATGGTTTTAATTTTACCTGAAGGATTTGAATTAGCTCCAGCTGATCGTGTTCCTGAAGAAATGAAGAAAAAAGTTGGTAAATTATTTTATCAACCATATAGCCCAGATAAAAAAAACATTTTAGTTGTTGGTCCAATTCCTGGTAAAAAATATAGTGAAATGGTTGTTCCTATTTTAGCCCCAGATCCAGCTAAAAACAAAAACGTATCTTTCTTAAAATACCCTATTTATTTTGGTGGAAACCGTGGTCGTGGACAAGTTTATCCTGATGGTTCAAAATCAAACAATACAGTTTATAATTCACCAGTTGCTGGAAAAGTAACAAATATTGCATCTTTAGATAAAAAAGGTGGTTTTGAAATCACAATTGAAACAGCAAACGGTGATACTATTGTTGAAAAAATCCCAGCTGGGCCTGAATTAGTTGTTTCTCAAGGACAATCAATTCAACCAGATCAACCATTAACAAATAACCCAAATGTTGGTGGATTTGGACAAAAAGATGTTGAAATTGTTCTTCAAAATCCTGCTCGTATTCAAGGTTTATTACTTTTCTTCGGTGCTGTTTTATTAGCTCAAGTATTACTTGTTCTTAAGAAAAAACAATTTGAAAAAGTTCAATTAGCTGAAATGAATTTCTAACAATTTTTCTTAAATATTTTTTTCAATTTTGTTAGTACTTTTTTGCCAGCCCTAGCCTACTCCAATTGCTCTTCCTCTGTAAATACAGGCTTGTGATAAAGCCGTGCTTGTCCATGCCCATGCCCGGCCTGCCAGCCTGATACGTCGGCAGGCAGGGCATGGACAAGCGAAGCGAAGGCTGGCAACTAGTAGCATACCCTTCTCTACGAGAAGGGTATGCTACTGCTCATTTTTTACCTTGCTTCTTTTTTACCTTGTGCAGGCAGTTTATTTACACTAACTAGAACGAATAGTGCAAGTTGGCTGCTTCGCGGCTATTGCCTTGCACGGTGGTCTAGGCATGAGCAACTCAATAAAATTAGCTATCTGTGCAAGGTCAAAATAACTGACAGCCTGTTTGCCCAGCCCGTCAGCCTGCTCTGTAGCTAAGGGGCTGGTTAGCACAACTAACAAAGGCAAGTGAAAGAACATTAAATATTTTTTATTTTTTAGCAAACAATTTAAAATCTAAAATGAAAACAAAAAATAATCTATTTTTTGTTTGTAACGATTTTTTATTTAACACTTAGATAAAATCATCGTTTTTCTATAAATTTCTAAACTTTTGTATTATCATTGAATTAGTTAAAATGTAAATATATTGAAATATAGTAAAATTTCTTCTCTAGTGGCATACATAGCTTATAAGACTAACAACTCAATGTGTCGAGTTGTTAATGCAACAAAGTCTCATAAATTTGCTTGCTTTAAAAGTGGTCAAAAAAGCTAGACAGCTAGATTGACCGTTGTCTGCCTTCGCTGCGAAGGCAGGCGATGGTAAAAACTGTGCAGGCCAAGCTTTAAAGACCGCTGGTGGTAGGCGCAAATTTATTATGTTAGAGAGAGAAAACTAAGCTGAACAAGCACAGTTAAAGCATTGTTTTCTTGAAAATACTATAATTCTTTATTGAACATAAAAAACTAACTAAAATTTTATTTTTATGTCAGTTACTAAAAAACCAGATTTAACAGATCCAGTATTAAAAGAAAAATTAGCAAAAGGTATGGGTCACAATTATTATGGTGAACCTGCTTGGCCTAATGACTTATTATACATTTTCCCAGTAGTAATTTTAGGAACATTTGCTTGTGTTATTGGATTATCTGTATTAGATCCAGCTGCTATTGGAGAACCAGCAAATCCGTTTGCAACTCCATTAGAAATTTTACCAGAATGGTATTTCTACCCAGTTTTCCAATTATTACGTACAGTACCTAACAAACTATTAGGGGTAGTGCTAATGGCGGCTGTCCCTGCATTACTACTTCTAGTTCCGTTCGTTGAAAACATCAACAAATTCCAAAACCCTTTCCGTCGCCCTATTTCATCAGCAGCCTTTTTAGTAGGTACTGTTGTTGCTGTTTGGTTAGGAATTGGTGCTACTTTACCAATTGAAATCAGCTTAACTTTTGGTTTATTTTAATTTGTTTTTTAACTATGTTGCTGTTAAGAACAGCAACATAGTTAACTTTTTTCAGGATTCTGTTAGTCATTTTGAATTGTTCTAAGAAAACAAAAAACAAAAGGACAAAGATTCATTGTAAAAAATACAAAAAAATATGAACAAAGTTTAAAATTTTTTATATAATGTTTGTACTTCAAACGAGAATAATAAAAAATTCAATTCTCCTTGGTCAAGAGTGAGTTTCTTCTTTATTAGACACAATTTTGTTTAGTGAGGTAAACTTCATTAATCACTAAAATTTTTAAATTCTTTGCAATAGAAAGAAAATTGTGACAAAACTGCTATTAAGTTTGAGAGCATTTTTTTTGTTGTTTTGCTTTTTGCTGCAACAAAATTTTAAACATTTCAAGAAATACATTTTTTACCAAAAACAAACTTTTTACATTGTGATTTTTATTCTCTAAAATTCATAAAATGAAAATAAAAAATAGTACAAAGGATAACACTGAAATTTTATAAAATTTCAGTTTTTTTTATTAAAAAATATTCTCTCAGGAAGAACAAGAAAAAGGGTTAGAAATTTTTATGAATTTTTGGTATTATGTTTTAATAAAATAAATTTCAAAAAAACAACATATTGAAAAATATTGTTTTTCTGCGCTATGTCCGGAGGACAAGAAGCAAGCGCAAACAAAAATTGAATTACATTCTATTTTATAGTAGGTTTATTACACGGGCTCGTCGTCTAGCGGATTAGGACTGGAGCCTTCTAAGCTCCCAACGTAGGTTCGATTCCTACCGGGCTCAAAAAAATAAAGTGTATATCTAGCAGCCTGACAGCAAAGCTTTTAGAATAAATTGACAAATGAATAGAATTTAACCAGAATTTATAAATAGTTTCTACGAATAAAAATATTGAAATTCGAGTTGTAAAACAAATGAAAATACAAAAAATAAAAATAAGTTGTTTTCTTTTTAAGAAATTTTGTATAATATTAAATAAGCCTGCTTAGCTCAGTTGGCCAGAGCATCCGTTTCATACGCGGGAAGTCACTAGTTCGAATCTAGTAGCAGGCATTCATACACATTTTCAATAAAATATTAAAAGAAATAGAGTTCTAAAATTTTCAATTATAATTTTATGCTTGTTTCACTACGCTTGCCATGCCCATGCCTTGCCCTGCCTGCCGGCGTAGCAGGCAGGCAGGGCAAGGCAAGTGCGAAGCACATAGGCTGCGCAGGCAGGGCACGTGCGAAGCACATAGGCTGCGCAGGCAGGGCACGTGCGGAGCACATAGGCCTGCCAGCCTGCCAGCCTGCCAGCCTGCCAGCCTGCAGGCTGGCAGGCTGGCAGGCCGGCAAGCAGGCAAGCGTAGTGCGCAATCAGTTGAGTAAAAAAAATTTTCAGAGAATAGAAAATTTTTCTCCATTTATTTAAATGGAACCTTTCCATTTAAAATTTTTGGTCAATCTTTTTTATTGAAAAGTAATATTTTTCATATTAAACAATGAATGAAAAAATACAAGATTTTTTTTTAAATTGTGACGAATGTGTTCTAATAAACCCTCGAAATTTTTATGGTTGTTTTACACTAGGCCCATTTAAAAATAGTCAAAGTTTAACTGTTGCTAATGCACTAAGACGTACGCTTTTGTCAGAAATTCGCGGCGTTGCAATTACTCATTTAGAAATTGATGGAGCTATTCATGAGTACTCTACATTAAAAGGCGTTCGTGAATCTATTTTAGATATTTTGTTAAATTTTAAACATATTGTCTTAAAAAACACAGCACCTTTTCAAAAACCTTTATTAGGTTATTTAAATGTGCGTGGGCCTGGCATTGTGCGCGCAGTAGATTTAAAACTTCCATCCATAGTTCAATGTGTAGATCCTGATCAATATATTGCAACTTTATCTGAAGACGGGAAACTTATTCTAAAGTTTACTATTTCTGATTTTCAGAATTTTACACAAATGAAAGAAATTTCAGAAAATTTCCAGGTCCCAGAATATAGAAATAATGAACCTTTCAATTTTAAAATGACAAAAAATCAAATGAAAAAACCATCGTTAAAAACTTTAAAAAACAATATTTCAAATTTAGAACATACTTTTCGCTGCGCTCGCTCCGCGACAAAAACAAATCGTTTTTTTCGCGGAGCGAGCGCAGCGAGCGGAGCAAGAAAAAAAAATTCTATTGAGCAAAAATTCACAAGTACTTCAACTACATTTCAGACTCTGAAATCAATTCGATTGAAACAGCATAGAACAAATAAACCAAATTTTTTCTCTCAAAGTACCCAGCTTACGGGTGTGCCTAGAAGCAAATTCGCTAGTAGGCTAGCTCATTGGAAAGATCATAAGCAAGCAACAAACAAGCAGCAAAGCACATTTGTGGAAAGATTGTGTTCAAGAAAATCTTTTAGTTTTATTCTTTTTTATAAAGCTGCTTTGCCGCAAGGAGCTATTGGCATTGAACAGTCTGTGCCTGGAAAAACAAAAAGTTTGCAAAGCTTTAGTGCTTCCGCTGGCAGTTTTTACAAGCAGGGTCTCCAATCTGTCGACGCCGCTGCGCGATGGCGACAACCTATCAAAGCTGGTCTAGCTGCTAGTCAACTCAATGTTCACACGTCGAAAAGTCAACAAGTTCAACAAAGGTTGATGAATCGACAAACTGCTAGCACAAAGAAGCTTGTCAACCAAAGATCAACAAGCTTGCACAGACATCAGAGGCCGACAGCTGTTCCAAAAACAACTTTAGGGTCTCTAAAAACTTTTCAACCATTTACAAAAGAAAAACAACAAACTACAAATTCTTTATGGGTTGACCCATTATTTAACCCTATATTAAAAGTAAATTATCTTATCGAAACAATTCAACCTATTCAAACTAATATTCTGAATCAACGAATTCGAGTTGAGTTGTGGACAAATGGGAGTATTCACCCTCGTAAAGCATTTTACGATGCTCTGACTTATTTAAAAACAATGTTTGATAAATTAGAATCAATGAAGTATTTAAACTATAAATTCACAAATACATTGTTAGAATCAGAAAAAACAATGAATAAAATTTTAAAAACTTTTGAATATGATTTTCATTTTTACAACTCTTTAGAGGAAAAAAATGTTTTTTCTTCAACTCATAATAATTTTATTCCCAAAGAAATCCAACAAATAGAAAAAGAATATTCTGTTGAATTGTTCAAAAATTCATACAAAAACATTTTAGAAATACCTATTGACAGATTATCTTTGCCTTCTCGTTTAAAAAAGGCTTTAACAAAAAACAATTTTTTTGTAATTGGTGATATTCTAAAATATTCACCAAGTGAATTAAAAACATTTCCTGGTATCGGAAAGCTTTCAATTTCAATTATTCAAAAATATTTTGCAAAAATTGGCCTAAAATTAGAATCAAAAAAAAATAAATAAAAAACAATTTTTTCTTTATGATTTTTCATCAAAAGATGAAAAATCATAAATTTCTACACGTTTTGCTAACTTTTTTAAAGAATTTAATTCTAAAAAGAATCTATAAAAATTTTTTCAAATTTTCATCTGAAAAACAAATAAAAACTTTTTAAAAGTTGAATTCAAAAATTCTTTTCTATAAAATAGAAATACTATTGTGCGGGTATAGTTCAGTTGGTAGAACACCTCCTTGCCAAGGAGGATGTCGCGCGTTCGAGTCGCGTTACCCGCTTTTCAACGATTTCTCTCCTTTTGTTACATGAATTCTTTATTTTAAACACATTAAAAATTTATTTTTTAAATTTGACATTTTTACCAAAAAATGTAATAATAATCAATACTAGGTAAAAGCTAGAAGTTTTTCTGCAAATTGGATTTCAACAATTTCATCAAAATAGAAATGAAATTTATATACTTGAATATGTATAAGTGAACGTAAAAGAAAAAATAAAAAACAATATGAAAACGCTCTTAGTTCAGTTGGTAGAACGCAGGTTTCCAAAACCTGATGTCGTGGGTTCAAGTCCTACAGGGCGTGATTTTATTTTCCGCGAAGCGACGAAAACCAAAAAAAAAACTTCAAATTTGTTGACAATTTATTCTATATTTGTTATATAGAATATAGAATTTAAAAAAAATTTATTTAGAAAAAATAAATCATTTTTTGTTTTCATCAAATTGAATTTTTTAAATCAGCAGTTCAAAGTACTGCCCCCATCGTCTAGAGGCCCAGGACACCTCCCTTTCACGGAGAAAACGGGGATTCGAATTCCCCTGGGGGTAAAAAAGCAACAATGCAAAGATCAAATTATCAAAGTTTTTAAATTTTTGTTATGTCAAGATATATTGGTCCTCGTCTAAGAATTATTCGTCGTATTGGTAAATTAAGAGGTTTTACACGAAAAAAACCTTTTCGTAGATCATTTCGCGGGAGAGGTGCTTTCCAAGGAAAAGTAATTCCTCCAGGTCAACATGGTTTAACGAAATTATTTAAAAGTCGACCATTTGATTCAAATGAATCAGACTATTTAATTCGTTTAAAAGTAAAACAAAGATTACGTTATAATTATGGAATTACAGAAAAACAACTGGTAAAATATGTACGTCAAGCTAAAAAAATGAAAGAATCAACAGGTCAAGTGTTATTACAACTTTTAGAAATGCGTTTAGATAACATTGTTTTCCGTTTAAATATGGCACCAACTATTGCTGCAGCTCGACAACTTATTAGCCATGGTCATATTCATGTAAATAATAAAAAAGTGAACATTGCAAGTTTTATGTGTAAACCAAAAGATGTAATTTCAGTATCAATGAAGCAAACTTCATTACGATTAGTAAATCGTAATTTACAAGAATATTCTCAAAAAATGAGTTCATATAAAAAACGTTTAGAAAGAACTTTAGCTTATATTTTATTCCAACGTAATATTAGTTCAACAATGGCTAATGCTTTAGAATATATTAACCAAGGTAAAGTTCAAGTAAATAATAGAAAAGTTTTAGTTCCTAATTATTTATGTCGTTCAAAAGATATGATTTCAGTGAAAACTGAAAAAGGTATTCGTAAATTTCAATTTAGTGAATAAAAATTTTTGTTTCTTAGTTGATTTTTTGACTAAGAAACAAAAATTCTATCTAAAAATCTTTCAGATTTTATTGAATTTTTGAAATAGACAAAATTCTAAAATAATGATAGAATGTATTTGCCATGAAATAGAATTTTGGCTAAAAATGAATACTTCAATATTTGAAGTTTTTTTATAAACAGAAATTGAATAAACAGAAATTTAAAGGGTGAAGTTTTTATTTTAAAATTTCAAACAAAAATCTTTTCTTTTAGAAGATAGAAATTCTTCTCATTTTTGTCAGTGTTTGCTATTTGATCTCTCAAAAAAGCCTCCGTGATGGAACTGGTAGACATGCTGGTTTTAGGAACCAGTGCACTTGTGCGTGTCGGTTCGAATCCGACCGGAGGCATTAAATTGCATGAAATTGGTTAATACTTTTATTGTGTGAAATCTCCAGCTGAATGTTTCAACTTCTTTAAGTTTTCTTTTTGCAAAAGCTTTTTAAACTTTTTTAAACTTCTTTATTGTGCTTTTTAAAAAAAGCAGCTTAGCTGCAAAAAAGTTTTTTGAAACATGCACTGTCAATTTAAAAAAATATTTTTATGCCAATTGGTGTACCTCGAATTATTTATTGTTGGGGTGAAGAACTTCCAGCACAATGGACAGATATTTATAATTTTATCTTTCGTAGACGAATGGTTTTTTTAATGCAATATTTAGATGATGAACTTTGTAATCAAATTTGTGGTTTATTAATCAATATTCACATGGAAGATCGTTCAAAAGAATTAGAAAAAAAAGAAATGGAAAACAGTGGGTTTTTTAAAAGTTCCACTACACAAAGAAAACCTGTGACAGGTGGATTAGAAGCTTCTTTAGGAAAAAATCAATTTTCTCCAACATCTAAGAAAAAAGAACGTTCAATTGAAGATTTAATGATTTCTGAAGAAGATTTAGGCATTGATGAAAATAACATGTTAGAAACACATACTTTACAAAAAATTTCATTAGAATGGTTAAACTGGAATTCCCAATTTTTTGATTATTCTGAAGAACCATATTTATTTTATTTAGCAGAATTATTAGCTAAAGATATGACTGGAAATAATGCAGGTTTATTATCAAATACATTAAACCAAAATATCACAATGAGTGATACAGAATTAGCAAAATTAATGATGATGTTTAAACAAATGAATTCATCAGATCGAAAAAATTTATCTTCAAATATTTTTAGTAATAAAAATTCTATGAATTCAAATCAAAATTTTGACATTTATTCTCCATTTCGATTATTAGCAAATAAAATTTCACAAAATTCAAATGATTTTCAAATAGATGAAAACTTTAAAAAATTAAACTTTCAGAAAAAACTTGAACAATTTCAAAAAAAACAATATTCAAATTTAGCGGGCTCTCCTGGTCTTGGCAAAGGGGAAAGAGAAAACCGTATGGATTCAATTGTTTCAAATTTAGCAAATAAAGAATTTTTTCATTCTTATGATCAGTCGAATTCTAAAAAAGCTTTTTCTGAAAAAGCTTTTACTCAAAGACAACTTCGTCGTGATTATTTTGAAGAAAACTCTTTTTCTTCGAAATTTAAAACAAAACAAACAAAAGCTTTTGACTATTTAAATCCAGATCAAATTTCAAAAGATACAGCTTATTTAGAATATCGTGATTCATATAGAAAACAAACTGAACGTGCTTTACAAGAAGAAGAATCAAAAAAAGTTTTTATGGTTATTAATTCATTTGGAGGTTCTGTTGGAAATGGTATTACTATTCATGATGCTCTACAATTTATTAAAGCAGGTTCAATGACTTTAGGATTAGGTGTTGCTGCTTCAGCTGCTTCTTTAGCATTAGCTGGAGGGACTATTGGAGAGCGATATGTTACTGAAGGTTGTCATGTAATGATGCACCAACCTGAAGGAGGACTAAATGGACAAGCTTCTGATATTTGGATTGATAGTCAAGAAATCCTTAAAATACGTTTAGATGTTGCTGAAATTTATTCTTTATCTACATATAGACCTCGTCATAAAATTTTACGTGATTTAGACCGCGATTTTTATTTAACTGCTATGGAAACTATTTATTATGGATTAGCTGATGAAATTGCAACAAATGAAGTAATGCATTCTATTATTGAAATGACAAGCAAAGTATGGGATTACCATGATAGTCAACAACAAAAATTATTAGAAAGTCGTGATAGCGCGACTTCAGGATTAGATACACAAACACAAAATTAAAATTTTATTTTTAAAGATTTTTTCGTTTTTTTGCTATAAAAAACGAAAAAATCTTTTGCAGCAATACTTACTTTATAAGTGAACTTTTAAAGCTTGTGTACAAGCAACACTCAGGCTCTTTTTTGCAAGAGTGTTCTTTCACTTGGTTAGGGGTCGCCAACCTATACAGGCGTTGTGCTTAAGTTATTCGTTTTTAGAATGACTATCAATTATTGATATATTAGTTGACTTGGAAATCAAAACTGACTAGTAGCTACTTAGTCACACTATCATTTATACTGATCATTTGTGAACCAATATCCTATGCAGCTCTCCTGATGGCTTGCGAGGCAAGCCATCAGGCTAGGTTTTTCCTTGCTTACTTTTGTCGCGCCGTCCTGACCTTGCCCAGCTGCGCGGTGCAGGAAAGCAGTTAAGCAAGCCGGGTGTAAAAGATAAGTAAGCTAGGTTGTTTGACCAGGCAATTTTTGTGTCACTAATAAATACAGAGAACAGATACACATGAAACGTCAAAACATTGTTCATTTAAAATTGAATTTTTTCATGTCAAGCACAAAAACAAATCAATTTTTTTCATAAACAAACAATTTGAATGGTTTTCTTGAAAAAGAGAAAATTTATTTAAAACACACAAAAATGATTTTTTCTTTTTTTTCAAAAGAAAAAATCATTTTTTGAACACAAAAAATTTTTTAAGATTTGAACTTTAATAAAGCTCAAATAGTTTATAAGCTAAGAAAATGATGTTGAATCACAAAAATGAATTGTGAATACATTCTTGAATCATTAAATTCATTAGAATACGGCCTACTGTTGTTCTTATGTATTTATTTAACATGTTATTTTGTCGATCATAAATTATTGTATATTTTGGTTGTATTTTTTCCCAAGTACCATTTGGTTGAAGACGGATTTCAACTGGTTTAGAAGAATCATTTCCAAAGTCAACAGGACCGTTTACTTTCATCCAAACAGGAGTGTGAATAAAAATTTCTTTACGTTGATAAGCAGTAATGACAGAATTAAAAGTTTTAAAAAATAAGAAAGATTTGTTTTGAAGAACAAAATTATAAAAATTTAGCTGGGTAGAACTTTCTTGTTTCTTGAAAACAAAATTTTGCTTTTTTAAATAATTTGAAAATTGAATCCCTACAAATTTTGATAAAAAATCATTTGTTAAAAAAAAACATCCAAGAACCATATCTTGACTTGGTAAAAGTACAGGCTCACCAGTTGCTGAATTTATAAAATTATTAATTGAAAGCATAAACTTCCACGCTTCTGTTCGAGCTTCTACGGTTAAAGGAATATGTACTGCCATTTGGTCACCATCAAAGTCTGCGTTAAAAGCAGGACAAACCATTGGATGTAATAAAATAGCTCGACCATCAATTAATTTTGGAAGAAAGGCTTGAAAACCTAACCTATGAAGAGTTGGTGCACGATTTAATAAAACAGGAACATTTTTCATAACTTTTTGCAGTAATTGGAGAGTTAACGTTGAATCAGATTTTAAAATATTTTTTGCTCCAACAACTGTTTGTGCAAGCTTATATTTTAAAATATATTGGATCAAGAAAGGTAAAAATAACTCTAATGCTATTTCTTTTGGAATACCACACTCATATAATTTTAATTCTGGACCAACAACAATAACAGAACGCCCGGAGTAATCAACACGTTTTCCTAATAAATATTGACGGAATCTTCCTTGCTTTCCTTTTAAAATTTCAGAAAGAGACTTTAAAGGTTGACCACGGGAATTTGTTTCTGCTTTAACACTTCCTTTTCCATTTTGAATTAAGTTGTCTACAGCTTCTTGAAGTAATCTTTGAGCATATTTGAGTTCAAAAGATTGATTCGTTGCAGAATCTTTTGCAAATTTTTTAAATCGTTCATTTCTATAAATAATTCGTTGATAAAGGCGATTTAAATCTGAAGCAGCAATTTGATTTTGTAATTTTAAAATAGGACGTAAATCTGGAGGTAATACTGGAAGATTTCTTAAAATCATAAAGCTAGGATTTGAATTTCTTCGAGAAAATTTACGAAGAAATTTTAAACGGCGAATAATGTGTTCTCTTTTTTGAAAATATTTTTGAATTTTTAAAGAATCTTTTTTTGTTTTAGCTGTTTGTTTTAAAAAACGCAAAGTTTGTTGAATTCTTGGAAGTAAAATTTGATGTTGTATTGTCATTTTTCTTAATTCGACAGATGTGTATTCTGTGAACAGTTTTTCAAGAATGCCGGCACCAACAAAAAAGTTTTTTCTCGCGCAGCGAGAAAAATCAAAATCAAAAAAAGGTAAATAAGAATTATTTATATTTTTAGATGTTGAATTTGTTTTTTTCATATTTTTTAATTTTATTGATCTTTTTGATTTTTCAGAAAACTTTGAAATTGAACGATAAATAAAAATTGGAGCATCTTCAAATTCATATAAAAATAAAGAATTATAATAGACAAAATATCTCCAACTTGTATCGTTGTTCCACACATGATTATAAGCAATAGTCAATATTTTATTTTTTAAAAAAGTGTTCGATTTTTGAGGAGAAGCTTTACTTATAGTGACTTTTTGATTTTGCTGACCAAGTCGATTTTTTTGCTGGAAGGAAGAAACATTTTTATTTGTTGGAACAATATCATCAAGGCTGTAAATATGTTGCTTCCAATTTGACAACTTGCTAGACTGCCATTCTAATAAGGTAGCAGACAAGCTACCAGCATCGCGCAGCGAGCGAAGCGAAGAGACTGTTTTTGTCGCGCAGCGAGAAATATCTGCAAAATTATCAAAGTTTGCTTTTTTTTGATTTTTTCTGATTAGATTTTCTCTAGTTTTATTTATTTTTTGAATTTTATTTTTTCTTTTTTGGTTAGATACAGAATTGTGTTGAGAAGAAGGAACAATAGAACATAAATGAAAGAACTCAGTAAATTTATTTAATTCAATTTGTTTTTTTCGTTGATAAAATTTAACTTTTGAAGTGAATTGTTGATTATTAATGTAAACTTTTTTTGCAAGAGTTTTTTTATGAGTAGAAGAAATTTGATTTTCTTTGCTATTGTAGTCAATGTTGCTGGAAATTTTGTTTGCACTGTTCAAAGTTTCTCTAGTTTTATTTATTTTATTTTTGTGACTAAATGATATAAAAACAAACGAAACATAATTTAAAAAAATAAATAAAAAATTTTGAGCTTTAGAACTTTCAATATGTAATTCAATGTTTTCTTTTTTATTTTCCCAATTCTCAAAAACAAGTTGACTATTTGCAAAATTTGAGAAAACATTTGATTTAAATAAATATAAAAGAAAAGTAAAATATTCAAAAGAAACTTTTTCAATAAGAGAATATGTTTGTGATTTTTGAATAAATATTTCTATTCCTTTTTCAATAACAATATCCCAGTTTTTCATATTTAAACTTTTTTGAAAGAGTAAATTTTTCTCTGTATCAGACAATTTTTTCATTCTATTCTTTGTTTCAGGAAACAATTCAAAAAAGATTGAATTGTAAAAAATAAAGCAAAAATCTATTTCATAATATGTTTTCAAGAAACATAAAATTTTTTCAAAATGCATTGAAATTGTAGATACTTCATGAAAAGTTATTTTTTTTTCTATTTGTTTTGCTTGAAGAAATTCGATTTTTTCTTTTAAAACTACTAAATTTTTTTTTTGTAATTGGTTTGAGAATTTTGGCAATATCATTTCATTGCTTGCCATATTTAATTTTTCGCTATAGTTAGTGTTTGAAGTGTCAAAGTCAGATTGGTCGAGTTGAGTAGAAATAAAACTTGTTTGTTTTTTATCTTGAGGAAAATTGCTTTTTGTGGCGTACATATCATCATTCAGAGCAAGCTTGCGTGGAGAAGCATCTTTTTTATGACTCTCAAAAAGGATAGGACGAAAAACCGAATTTACAAAATTTGAGAATAAAGACATGTTTGGTTTTGAAATAAAAGATTTTCTTTTAAACAACAAATTTTGTATTTCAAGTTGAACATTTTCAACAGAATAAATTTTATTATCAAAATTTGAATTTATTTGATATTCACTTTTTTTAATGCTATTTTGTAGAAAAATTTGTATTTTTTTAAAATCTTTATTTCCTAATTTTGTATTTTGAAAAAATTTAAATTTTTTCAAAAATGGAAGTAAATTAAATAAAAATAGAACATCTTTTTTTGATAATTTTAATAAATTTTTTATTTTTTTATTTTTTTGTTGAAAAAATAAAATTCCAAATTCCAAAAGAAAAAAGAAAGGTTTCCAAAATTTTGTTTTAGGCAATTTTTTTTTGTTTAATGTTTTTAAATTTTCATTTATTTCTATATTTGAATATTGATTTTCAACAAGAGAATCGAAAGAAGAGTTTACAGAAACATTATTTATATTTTTTAAAATGACAAAATCATTAAAAATAGAATTTTCATTTGTAAAAAACAATCTTTTATATTTTTTTGTAGCAGAAGTAGAGTTTACTAAAAATTTTTCGTTCTCAGTAAGTAGCTGTTCTACACGAAGCTGCTCGGGTGTTTTGTTTATGTGAACATTTTTTTGTAGTGAAGCAGCTTTTTTATGACTAGAAAAACGTTGAAAACCAAAAGTTCTTTTTTTAGTATGAAAACTTCCAGGCACAAGTGAAGAAAAAAAGAAAAATAGAGAAAAATTTTGAATAATTTTTTGTAAGTGCTTATGAAGAGTAAGCTTACTATCACTTACAGATAAATTATCAGAGAATACTTCTATAGAAGTATTAAAAATGAAAGATTTTTGATAACTTTTTTGAAGAACTTTTTTCCAAATTTCTTGAATTGCAAAAGAAATAAATTTTTTTTGTTTTTGTTTATAGATATTGACTAAAATTTCTATTTGTTTTTGTTGTACAGTAGAAAAAGATGACAATGGAAGATTTTTATATTTTTCAAAAGAGTGCAAAGACAGAACTGATTCTGAATTAGCTAAAGACGTTAAAAATTTTTGTGTTTCAAAATTTTGCCAATTTGTTTGCTTTTGAAAAATATTTTTTGTGAAAAAGTTTTTTCGATATTTTTCTTTTGCTTGTCGTTGCTTTTCTTTTTTATTTTGAAAAAGAATTTGATACACCTTTGTTTTTTCTTCTATGCTAAAAAATTTTTGCCATTTTAAATATAAATCTGTTGGGGAACGAGAGAGGCTTGAATTTTGTTCAGAATATTTCCATATGTTTTCGATAGTTATTGTTTGAGCACAATAAATAATTGATTCTACATCTTTTCTTTTCATATCAAATAAAATACTTAAAAAACTAGGATTTGTTTTAAAATACCAAAGATGAGCAACTGGTGCGTTTAATTTAATGTAGCCTAATTGATAACGGCGAAGAATTGACCATGTATATTCAACATCACAATTTGGGCAAAAATTACGAGAAGTTTGTTCATGTTCTAGAATTTTTTTTGATTCAATTGCAGTTGGCTTTTTACGTTTTCCACACGCACATTCAAAATCTTTTAAAGGTCCGAAAATACGTTCACAAAACAAACCTCCTTTGCTTGGTTTAAATGTTCTATAATGATAAGTATTTGCATTTGTTACTTCGCCAAAAATTTTTCCATTTGGTAACTCTTTTTCAGCCCAAGATTGAATTTTTTCAGGGGATGCTAATCCAATTGTAACAAGTTTTAATTCATGAATTTTAGAATAACCATTCAATAATTTTTTTTGAATTCTATTTTTTTTCAGTTTAAAATTCTGATCAGAAAGTAAAGCTTGTTGGTTTTCTAATTTTGCAGCACAGGCAACACTCATAGCAGCTTTATGTTTTACACATAAAGCTGTTCTTTTCAAAGTTTGACTTTGAAAAGATGTATCTTTTTGATGCATTATTGCGTGAGTGAATTCAAATAGTAAACACGACATTCTTAATGATTTTTGTGAGAAATTAGAATTAAATTTTTTTTGGTTTTTTTGAATGTTCTATATTTTTTTTCCAAATTAGAATTTTAATTTTTAGATTTTTTATGAAAACATTTTTTAAACAGCTCCTGTTATGCTAAATTTTTTTTATGTTTTTAAAAAACTATTTATGCTTTTTAAAACACTACAAGTTTTTTATTCTTAGAATATATTTAGAATTTGCTAAAATCGAAAAAGTTTGACGACAAAATAGGAGGAAATATGGTGAAAACTCTAAAAAATACACATATAGAAATTAAAATAATAAAAATTTTATAAGTTTTTAAAGAATTATTTTCGCTCAACTTCTTTTTTTACAATTGTCTAAAAGAACAACTTTTTCGAAAGTAGATAAAATATTGACTGACTAACTAGTATCTGCTGATCTATACCTCAGATAGTAGCTTGGCTATCCTGCTCAACAAAGCAATTAGCAAAGTTGGGTCAACAGGCTGATAAGGTGCTTACTCCTTTTGTTTTGGGCACAAGCTTACCTGGTAACTTTGTGGCTTTGCCAAAGGCAAGCTGTGCGAAGCGGCTTGAGAGTTTGACTTTCAGAGCAGGCAAGGTGGCTGTGACAAAGCAAGTACCCCTTGCATTGCTTCGTGAAGCTTGCGGTCTGTAAAGTCGACAGGCACGGGCAGGAAGATGTTAGCGAAGTTGTGTGATTTAGAAGCACTAGCTTTGCTGTTCCTCCCCTGCACTTGTCAAGATGCACTTTGAAGGGGAGGAACAGTAAACTAGAGAACAGTTGGTAAGTAGAAAGCACCATTCAAAAAATAAATATAAAATTGTTAGGTTTTAAATACTCAAAAAACAAATAAAAAATTTGAAAACAAAAAGAATGGTCTAAATTCTTTGGAACTAAAAATCTTTTCAGAGATTTTATTAAATGTCGATAATTTTTGTTGAAACTGAATCTTCAAAACAGATGTTTTCTGTATAAATGGGGAGTAATTTCTGGGGCGGAAGGATTCGAACCTACGAATGGCGGAACCAAAAACCGCTGCCTTACCGCTTGGCGACGCCCCATTCGAACACCCAAGAATTTTCTCCATAAAAAAAATGTTATGCTGCTTCTATAAAAGTTCTGACATGATCTATTTTTTTTTTTAAAGAAAATTCTGGGCTTACTTACTAAAATAACATTTTATAAGAAAAAAATCAACTTCTTTTTTAAGAAGTTTCTAAATTTTGAAAATGTAAAGAACTTTTCAAAAAATTTTTTGAAAAGTTCTTTTGCTGACAAATCTTCACATAGACTAAGAAAGAATTACACCGTATAGGAGTTGAACCTATCTAAAAACGATTATGAGTCGCTTGCCTGCTCCGCTCGGCCAACGGTGTGTTTCATTTTTTCCATATGTGAAAGTACAAAATAAATAACTATTGTTTTAAATAGCAAAGTAATCAATTTTTATAATTCTTCTTCCTAAAGGAGAACAGTTTTTTGAATATGCTTAGTAGTAGCAGATTAAAAAACTGCTACTACTAAATAAAAGAGCTCATTTTTAGCAAAATTTTATGATGAGAAAATTAAAGTGGTCCAGAGATACCTTGTTTACGAATCATTAAGAAGTGAGCAAGCATAAATACAGCTGTTAATAAAGGTAAAACAAATGTATGTAAACTGTAGAAACGAGTTAATGTCGCTTGACCAACACCAACACCACCTCTTAATAATTCAACTAAAGGTCCTCCTACTACTGGAATAGCTTCAGGAACACCTGTAACAATTTTAACAGCCCAATATCCAATTTGGTCCCAAGGTAATGAATAACCTGTTACACCGAAAGATACAGTACAAACAGCCATAATTACACCACTAATCCATGTAGATTCTCTTGGTTTTTTAAAACCACCTGTTAAATAAACACGGAAAACGTGTAAAATCATCATAAGAACCATCATACTAGCAGACCAACGGTGAATTGAACGAATTAACCAACCAAAATTTACTTCTGTCATAATATATTGAACTGAAGCAAATGCTTCAGCAACAGTAGGACGATAATAGAAAGTCATCGCAAAACCAGTAGCTACTTGAACTAAAAAACAAGTAAATGTAATTCCACCAAGACAATAGAAAATATTAACATGAGGTGGTACATATTTACTTGTAATATCATCAGCAATAGATTGAATTTCTAAACGTTCTTCAAACCAATCGTAAACTTTACTCATAAAAGAAAAAGAAATAATTTTTTATAATACCATTAAACGAAGAAATAAAAAGTAGAAAATTTTTTTACTTTTTAGAATTGTAATTATTAGCTTTTGCTTAATTAGCTGTTTCTTAGTTTCAGCTCTAGTTTTAGTATAAAAGAACTGTTCAGTTTCTTTAGGGAGGCATTGAAGTTTCAACAAAATTGTGTTTGTCAACTTGTCTTAAAACTTTACCTTTAAGCTCTCATATAGCCTTTATAGAAAACATACTAATTGCCCGTCAGCTTGCCAATGGAGTAATTTGCTTTGCTCCCAGCATAACAAAACAAGCAAGAATATCACAGCACAACAAAATTTCGTTGTGCCAGCTTGCGCAGCTAGCTGTGAAAGTAAAACTAGCGTGACCAAAAAGTACTAGTGCTCCCAAATAGCGTCATAGTGTAGCTATCGAAGCAAGCTGGTAGCAAAGTTGCTAAGATAGAAAGCTAGCAACTTCACCAAATTCAGAAATAAGGTTCTGCTGAAAAGGTGAAAGTCAGACAAAGAAAACAAGCATTCGTTTTTAGGAAAAACATAAAATTATCTAAAAAAACTTCTTTCTTTTGTTACAAAAGGTAACAAGCCCATAATTCGAGCACTTTTAATTGTTTTTGCAACATAACGTTGTTGTTTTGCTGTTAATTTTGTTTGTCTACGAGGTAAGATTTTCCCCCCTAAACCAATATAGCGTTGAAGTAAACCACAATGTTTATAATCAATAATACGTCGATTATAAATATATTTTTCTGGTTTATCTTTAAAAAGAAGAATAAAAGATTTAGGTGGAATAATTGGTTTAAATGGTTTTTTACGTTTTTTTTGTTCTAATTTACGTTGTTTTTTTTGATGAACACGTGCTAAAATTTGAGAAACAGATAAAACTTTGCGTCGAGCATTATTTCCTTTTGAGAAGCTTGATTTTGCAAAATTTGAAGTTCCACGTGAAGTTAAATTTCCATTTCCTACAACATTTTGTTTTTTTTGAATTCCTTGTTTTAAATTTGGAGAAACGAAAGGTACACCATTTGTCATTTCTAAATTTTGACTTTGCGTATTATTAGTATGATTTGTTGAAAAAGAAGAATTTGAATTCATGAAAGAAAAATCATCAAAAGATTGATTATTCATAAAGAAAAAATAAATTTTATTAAAGACTATTCTTTTTTATTTGTGTTTCATTATTTTTTTATTGAATATTTAAGAAAAATAAAACACGAGTTAGCATCTTTTATTATATGCTTTTTAAAAGTCCATGGAGAAATATTTCTAACTTTGTTTATTATAGTTCATATAATAAATGAAAAATAGTTTTTATGTATTGAGGAATATTGAACTCTATTAAGAGTTCAAAAACCATTTTTTTAACAAAGTATTGAAAATAAGTAGCAACTAGAAAAAAGTGAAAAAACTTTTTAAGTTTACTACAAAAAGAAAAATGAAAAATTTTTGGCTTACAGTTTTATCATATTATTACTGTTATTATAATATATTTTAAAAAAATTGTAAGCCAAAAATTTTTAATAAAAAAAAGCTTTTACTACAAAAAAATAATTACAACCAATAAGCTAATCCTTAAGAATTGTCTAAAAAATTCTGCCTAAAAAAACTTTTTTGTCGCGCTGCGAGAAAAAGCTTTTTCTAAGAAAGCAACTCAAAAACAATTTTAAATTCGTTCGAACTAACAAACTTAGCAAGATTTATTAGGTTAGCTGTTGTTTACAAGTAAAAGAACAAGATTCCTCCCTTAGCACTTGACTTTCGCTGACAAGCTGCTTTTACGCGACTTGCGCACTGCTGGCAGGATGGAAATTGCTAAGGGCCAAGCAGTTCGTTGTTACGCTGAGGCAAGTGGAAAATTATTATTTTTTATAAGCACATTGATTGTAGAGTCAAAATTTTTTTTCGCTCTGCTCTTTATTTTTGTCGCGTAGCGAAGCAGCTTACTTGCACTAATAGTGCAAGTTGGCTGCTTCGCTGCGCGACAAAAATTAGCGCGCAAAATTATTTCATTGAAGCAGCTTTTGTTAAAGCTTCATTAATATTTCCTACAAGATAGAAAGCTTGTTCTGGTAAATCATCTAATTCACCAGATAAAATTTTGTTAAATCCTTCGATAGTTTCAGCTAAACTTACATATTTTCCAGGAGATCCTGTAAATACTTCAGCTACGAAGAATGGTTGTGATAAGAAACGTTCAATTTTACGAGCACGAGCAACTACAAGTCTATCTTCTTCAGAAAGTTCATCTAAACCTAAAATTGCAATAATATCTTGTAATTCTTTGTAACGTTGTAATGTTTTTTTCACGTTTTGAGCACAGCTATAGTGTTTATCTCCTAAAATCCAAGGTTGTAACATTGTAGAAGTAGAGTCTAATGGGTCTACTGCTGGGTAAATACCTTTTGAAGCTAATCCACGAGATAATACTGTAGTCGCATCTAAGTGAGCAAAAGTTGTAGCAGGAGCAGGGTCAGTAAGGTCATCTGCAGGAACATAAACAGCTTGAATAGATGTAATTGAACCATCTTTAGTTGATGTAATACGTTCTTGTAAAGCACCCATTTCTGTAGCTAACGTTGGTTGGTATCCTACAGCTGAAGGCATACGACCTAATAAAGCTGAAACTTCAGCACCAGCTTGTACAAATCGGAAAATGTTATCAATAAAGAATAAAACGTCTTGTTTGTTCACATCTCTAAAATATTCAGCCATTGTTAAAGCTGTTAAAGCAACACGCATACGTGCTCCTGGTGGTTCGTTCATTTGTCCATAAACTAAAGCAACTTTAGAATCTGCTAAATTTTTTTCAACAATTACTCCTGATTCTTTCATTTCAGTATATAAGTCATTTCCTTCACGAGTACGTTCACCTACACCGGCAAATACTGAAACCCCACCGTGTGCTTTCGCAATGTTATTAATTAATTCCATAATTAGAACCGTTTTTCCTACACCAGCACCACCAAATAGACCAATTTTACCACCACGACGATAAGGAGCTAATAAATCTACAACTTTAATACCTGTTTCAAAAATAGAAAGACGTGTATCTAAATCAACGAAAGCAGGTGCTGTACGGTGAATTGGAAGACTTTCTTCATTTTTAACTGGACCTAAATTATCTACTGGTTCTCCTAAAACGTTAAAAATACGACCTAAAGTTGCTTTTCCTACAGGTACATTTAATGGTTTTCCTGTATCTAATACTTCCATACCACGCATTAACCCATCTGTTGGATTCATTGCTACTGCACGTACACAACTATCTCCTAAAAGTTGTTGAACTTCACAAGTAACACTCATTTCTAAACCAGCAGCATTTTTTGCTTTAATTGTTAAAGCATTATAAATGTTAGGAACTTGACCTTGGCCAAAAGCAATATCTAATACAGGACCAATAATTTGTGAAATTTTTCCTACGTTTTTAGTGTTTAAAGAATCGCTCATTTTTGAAAAAAGAACTAAATATATAAATTTTAACTTACTTTGTTTTGTTTCAATAATTTATAAGTTCTTTGTATGCTTAACCATACAAGTTCTTTGTTTTTTTCTATTTTAAACAAAATTTTTTATGTAAATAAAAAACTGATAGAAATGACTTAAAAGTTGAACTACAAATAAACTTTTTTGCTGTGATTATAAATTGAAATGAAACAAGAAAACAGAAAAAGTTGAAAACTTTTTTGTTTTAAGAAAATTGACTTTGACAAAATTCTATTGTTTTTCGAACACTTACTTTGAAAATTCATTCATCGGGATGACAGGATTCGAACCTGCGACACCATGCTCCCAAAGCATATGCGCTACCAAGCTGCGCTACATCCCGCTTTTTGTATTTCCGCGCAGAAGCAAGCGCATACAAATTTTTAAAAATTTTTCTGTAGAAAAGCTAATTACCTTTGTAGCAGCCTCTGCTCATTCTTCATCTTATCTTTTTACACAGCTCCCCTGCCTAATGACTTCTACGTTGCTCGCCTGCCCCGCGGAGCGAGTCAGCTGGCAACTTAGCTGGCTGACCGCAGGCTAAGCTACACCTTTTCTCTGACAAGTACCAATATAGATCATCACATTGAGTTGCATATATAAAAGTTTTAAGAGCTGTACAAAAAGTTTTAGTTAATATGAAAATTTATATATATTATATTTCTTTTTTTGAAAAAAAGCAATATCTCTTTGTATTTTGCTTTTTATTTTCTAAAATACTGTTGAGAGAACTATATTTAAAAAAACAATAGTTTAAAAATGTTTGATCTGTGTTTTTTCACAGATCAAACAATATTTTGAACAAAAGTTTTTCAGGAAATGTAAATGAAAAAATTCACTTCTTTGAAGAAAGAAAATATTTTTTTCTTTCATAATCCATGAAGTTTTTGCAAGAACCAATATTTATTATTCTAAAATGTTCGTAACAACACCAGCTCCTACTGTACGACCACCTTCACGAATAGCAAAACGCATTCCTTTTTCAACAGCTACTGGATAAATTAATTGAACAGTTACTTCAATACGGTCTCCAGGCATAGCCATTTTATTTGAATGTTCTTCAGCTACTGAAGAAGGGTTTTTCATTTGAATATGGCTAAAACTTACGATTTTTCCAGTTACATCAGTAGTACGAATAAAGAATTGTGGTTGGTATCCAACTAAAAAAGGTGAATGACGACCACCTTCTTCTTTAGTTAAAACATAAACTTGTGCTTCAAATTTTGTATGTGGAGTAATTGAACCTGGTTTTGCTAAAACCATTCCACGTTCTACATCTTTTTTTTGAATACCACGTAAAAGTACACCTACGTTATCACCAGCCATTGTTTCGTCTAATGTTTTTTTGAACATTTCAAGACCTGTAACTACAGTAGATTTTGTATCTTTTAATCCAACAAGTTCAACGTTTTCACCAACTTTTAAAGTTCCTCTTTCAACACGTCCTGTTGCTACAGTACCACGACCTGTAATTGATAAAACATCTTCAACAGCTAATAAGAAAGGTTTTTCTGTTTCACGGTCTGGTGTTGGAATATATTTATCTACTTGATCCATTAAATCATAAATTTTGTCTACCCATTTGTTTTCACCACGTTTCACTGAAGGGTTTTCAACAAGAGCTTCTAAAGCTAATAAAGCTGATCCACTTACAACTGGAATTTCATCTCCTGGGAATTCATATTTATCTAATGTTTCACGAACTTCTAATTCAACTAATTCTAATAATTCAGCATCATCAACTTGGTCTTCTTTATTTAAGAAAACAACCATGTTTGGTACACCAACTTGTTTTGCTAATAAGATGTGTTCTTTTGTTTGAGGCATTGGACCATCTGCACCTGATACTACTAAAATTGCACCATCCATTTGTGCAGCACCTGTAATCATATTTTTTACATAGTCAGCGTGACCTGGACAATCTACGTGTGCATAGTGACGATTTTCAGTTTCGTATTCTACGTGTGCTGTGTTAATTGTAATACCACGAGCTTTTTCTTCTGGAGAAGAATCGATTTCATCATATTTTTTTCCAGTTGCACCACCTTGAGCAGCTAAAGCCATTGTGATTGCAGCTGTTAAAGTTGTTTTTCCATGGTCTACGTGACCAATTGTACCAATGTTTACGTGTGGTTTTTTACGTTCAAATTTTGCGCGTGCCATAAAAGAGTAATAAGTTTGAATTTTTCTGTATAAGCCAATTTTCCAAGTAATGAAAGTTTAACATAAAATTTGAAAAAAATAAACTTTTATTGAATAAAAACAAAAAATTATTTTCAAATATTCATGAAACTTTTTTTCACATATCAACTATAAAAATATGTTGACTCTGATTTCTTTCATGTTTAGACAAAAATAAAGTGAACAAGATGCACGCGTTTATGAAAATCCTTAAACTTTTTATTTTAAAAGAATAATAGATTGCTTGTATTATACAACCAAAGACTATAGTTTTATTGCAATTGTTCTTTGGAACTGCATTATACTTTTTTGAAAAACTTCTTTAGAGTATTATTTCAGAGCTAAGGTTACAGAATCTTCTGACTCCTGCATAAAGCAATCTCATAACAAAGGAGCTGATAACTGCAAATGTATACAATGAAAAACACTTTTTCTGACTTTGTAAAAAATCAGCCAGCACTTGTTACTTTACTGATTTTGTACACAAAATCAGATCAAAAAAATGAAATGGAGAAATGAAATTTTTTCATTTTCTAAGTTGATAGGCCCAACCGGACTTGAACCGATGACCTATTGCTTGTAAGGCAATCACTCTACCAACTGAGTTATGGGCCTAAATATATAATCTATTTTATAGAAAAAATAAAATATTTGCAACTCTTAAAAATTTTTTTGTACAAATTTAAATTCTTTCTAAATTTGTAAAACATTGACTAGAAAACAGCTTAATCAAATGATTTTGTTTTCATTTTTAGTTGTTAACACTGCTAGATACAAAAAAACATAAGTTCAAAATTTTGAAAGTTCGAAAAAAAATTTTATTTCAGAATATGTTTTCTGTTTTTTAAGTGATTTTAATATAAACTCATACTAAATTTTTTAGTCACTAATTTAACTGAGCTTTTATCAGCTTATTTAAGTATAGTTTATTTTTTATTTTATGAGCAAGGAGGGATTCGAACCCCCGACTCTGTGGTTCGTAGCCACATGCTCTAGTCCACTGAGCTACATGCCCTTCAAAAAATGTTGAAAACATAATCAAGAAAGTATTAATGAAAGTTTTTGTTTGTTCAATAGTTATTTTATATTGAAACTTCAAGAAAATCAACTTTTTAAAGTAAAAAATAAATTTTTTTAAAAAGGTTTAAAAAAGAAATATAGAAATTTATTTCTTTTTTAAGAAAATTTTTCACTTTTTTGATATAAAAAATAGAATCAAAAAAGTGAAAAATTTTTTTAGAAATTTGTTTATGAATAAAAAAGTTTTTATTCTATTCTTTTAAAAAAAAAATTAAGCTGATTCATTTGAAGCAGTTTTTACATATAAAATTAAAAGAAATGAAGTAGGAATGATAATAAATAATGCTGTTGCTGTTAATCCAAAGATATTAACTTCCATAAATTTTTAAAGAAAATTTTTAAATATTGTTTCCTCAAACTTTATTTCAATATTTCTTTTTTTATTTTAAAACTTTCATGAAAAATGAAAAAACTCTATATTAATAGAATTTGATATTTAAAAATAAAAGAAAACTAAAGTTAGTTGAAAACAAAATCTTTTTCTTCATGTTTATTTTTCTTTTATTTACAATTTGTACAGTGAGTAAAATAAGATAAAAAATATGAAAAAATTCCTTTGTAAATACTTACATCAAAAAATTTTTCAAAAATAAACAAAAAGAAATTAAGAATCAATATTTTTTACCATATCTATTGTTTTACAGAGAAATACAATAAAATAGTAAAAAGAAAAGAATCAAATAATTAAGAAAACAAAAAAATTTTGCTTTTTTAATTTGTTTGAAAGTAAAAGTTTTTAATTATATTTTAAAAACAATTGTGTTCATAATAAATGAAAATAGTAAATTTTTACTTATCTAGTCATTTGTTAGACAAATAATAATCTCTTTTTTACTATTTTATGTTTATTGATTGAAAATAAAAATCAGTGAATACTGAACCTTTTAAGGAAATAATAAGTTAAAATTCTATTTACGAAAAATTTTCAATTTTTCAGTTTAGTTACATTCTATTTTATCTAAATAAAAAATTTTCATTGAATTTAGATAATATTTCTTCAACTTTTTCTAAAAAACAATTAAAAATTTTTAAATATTTAATAAAAAAGAGGAAATCTTCAAATAAAAGATTTCCCCCTTTTTATTAAATAACAAATGAGTTAAAAATACCTACTGCAAAAACTAAAAGAAGCCATAAACTTAAACCAGAAAATACGATACCTTTATTTTCTGACCAACCATTTGGTGTAGCAAAAACAACAGGTACACCTACTACTAAAGCAAAAGAAACAGCAATTAATGCTAATAATGCAATTTGAAGAACTGATGTCATAAAATTTTTAAAATTCTTGCTTTGCAAGAGTCAAATTTCAAAAAGAGGCTTAACTATAATGTTCATTAAATTTTTAATGACTTTTTTGAAGAAAAAGTTTCAAACAAGGAAACTATTATAAAAAATGTTAAAAAATATTTTTAATGAATTTTATCTTTTTTATAAAAATATTTGTGTTTTTTAAATGAAAAACTCAATATATCTAAAAAATGATAAAAACATATTAAAAACATTAAATATTTTTTAAACTCTTAACCTCTTATGTTTTTTTATTAAAAATTTTATAAAAAATTGTTACAAACAAACAAAAACAAGTACAATTTATTTTTTTGTTCATACTTTTTTAAAATTTTTAACAAATTTCTTTTGAAAAGAACCAAATTTGGAAAACAATTAATTAATTAAAATTCTTTAAAAGAAAATAACTTGAAAATTCTATTTTCATAAATTTTTTGAACAAGAAAATATTTGTTTTCACCATTTTTTCTCTGTTATTTCATAAAAACTTATAAAAAATTTAAAAGTTGAAACTTTTCACGTATTTTTTCAACTAAACAATCTTGGAGAAGGGGTTACCAGACCGTTTACGCAAGATTATTCTTTGACTAAAGAATCTCGAACAACCACTTAGATCCAGAAATAGAAGGTTAGAAAGTTGATCAATGTTTAGGAACGAGTTACGTTTTTATAAACAAATAGCTCCCAACTATCTTTTGCATCAATGCACACCTCAACGTGCATGCAACCGCACTCCTCTTAAGGTCAACTTGTCTCGCTGTGTTTAGTTTATGAGCTCGACTTCATAAATGTTTAACTTTTGTCTTGCTAAAAGCTAATTCTGAGCAAAAGTTCAGCTTCTAATGCGATGGCCTGCTTGCCAAGGGTTGAAGCTAAGCCCATCCCCTTGCCCATGCCTACAGCAAGGGCAGCGGAGCACATAAGCTACTTGTCTAGCGAAGCAAGCCTGCTTCTGCGCGTAGCGCGGTCCATGCCCATGCCTACGGCAAGTGCAGAGCACACATGCCTGCCTGCCGGCCTGCCGGCCTGCCGGCCTGCCAGCCTGCCAGCGTAGCAGGCTGGCAGGCCGGCAGGCCGGCAGGCAGGCAAGGACAAGGGTAGCGCGGTCCCTGCGTTGCTGGGACTAGGCTGGGACTAGGCAGGGCTTGTTTCTTGCTTATGCCTACGGCAAGGGCAAAGGCAAGGCAAGAAGGCTATCGCACTAAAAAGCTTAATAAGCACTGAAAAAAATGGAGTAGGCTTTTAAAAGTTAGTTGAGTGAATTCTAAAAATACTAGGTTTCAATAAAAAGTTTTTAAATAAATTTATTTAAAGAAACCATAACTATGGAGTCCTTCTCCTAATAAATTTACTCCAAGAAAACAAATCCAAACAGTTACAAAACCTAATGAAGCAATAATAGCTGGTTTTTTTCCACTCCAGCCTTTTGTTAATCGAGTATGAAGATAAATAGCAAAAACAAACCAAGTTGCTAACGCCCATGTTTCTTTTGGATCCCAACTCCAATATGAACCCCAAGCTTCATTTGCCCAAACTGCACCTGACAAAATTCCAATAGTTAATAAAGGAAAACCAATACCTAAAATACGATAACTTAAGTTATCTAATTTTTCTGCAAATTTCTGTTTTGTTGAAATATTAGCTGTATGTGTTTCAAATTTTGTTTGATTTTGATTTTTAGAGATTTGAATTTCATCAATAAATATGTCTTTCGTAGCTAAAGAATTTTCTAACGAAATAGCAGTTCCAACACTATTTGATCTTAAGTCAATAAGCTGTTGGTCTTGCCAGCTCGGTGAAGCTGGGTTTGCAAAACCAGAAGATGCTTGAAATTCATTTTGTTGAAACGTACTTGACGAAGAATTCATGAATTTTGTAAAAGATTGATCTTTTTTTGATAAAAAACCCATATCTAAATTTTGTGAGAAAATTAAAAAAGCAATAGAAAGAAGTGAGCCACAAATTAAAGCAGAATAGCTTAAAATCATGACTGTAACGTGCATCATTAGCCAATTTGATTGTAATGCAGGCACTAAAGCTGAAGAGTGTTGCATTTCGCTTGGTAAACTAAAAGTAGCAAAAGCATTGGTAAACAAAGCAGGAGGGGAAGTGAAAGCAGCAAATAAAGAAGGTTTATATTGTTGATTTGTCTGCCCATGCCCTTGCCCTCTGGGCATGGGCTCGCTACGCTTGTCAGTAGGATACGGCAAGTGGAACGATAACAAATTTAGAAAATTATTTTGTTTTCGCGGAGCGAGAAATTCAACATTTTCTAAAATCAAATGGAAACTAGAAAAACACCAAGATAAAAACATCAGTGATTCATATAAATTACTTAATGGAAAATGACCAGATTCTTTCCAACGTAGAACTAATAAACTTAAAAGAGAAAAATTTGCACAAATCATACATAATCTTCCAAAATTGAAAAATTTGAGATTAAAAATTAATTGAGTCCAGTACAAAACCATTGAAAGAAATAAGAAAAAAAAAGAAGAATTTCCAAAAAAACTTTCAATTTCAAAAATGTTCATTGAATGAATAGAAAAAACTTTTCTGAAAGTGTTTAGTTTATACTATATCTTCAAAAATTTAGAAAATTTTAAGGAAAATAAGTATTTACGAATATTTAGTAGATTTATTTGTTCTACACTCTTTCATTAAATTTCTGTTTTTTATCTCAAATATAAATATTCAATGAAAGAATCGCATTTTCCTTTCAGTTTTTTACTGTTTAAAATAGTAAATTTCCCCAAGTAGAATATTTTAGAAAATTTGTTTCTATATTATTTTATTTTTTTAGCTGTTGCTTTGTAATTTTTTAAAATCAAATATTGACCAGCAATTTATTATTTTTAAAATTTTTTCTGAAAGCTGTAAGTTCTTTCAATATGAATTCTTGAAAGAACTTACAACTTTGAATGAAAAAATGAAAATTTTATCCAAACTTACCTGAAGTTGAAGCAATTAAGAATGCAGCGTAAGTAAACACGTAACCTACAGAGAAGTGTGTTAACCCTACAAGACGAGCTTGTACAATTGATAAAGCTACAGGTTTGTCTTTCCAGTAAACTAAATTAGCTAAAGGAGTTTTTTCGTGAGCCCAAACTAAAGTTTCGATAAGTTCTTGCCAGTAACCGCGCCATGAAATTAGGAACATGAAACCAGTTGCGTATACAAGGTGACCGAAAAGGAAGATCCACGCCCATACCGATAAACTGTTCATACCAAATGGGTTATAACCATTGATTAATTGTGATGAGTTTAACCATAAATAATCACGTAACCAGCCCATTAAATATGTTGAAGATTCATCAAATTGAGAAACGTTTCCTTGCCATAAAGTTAAGTGCTTCCAGTGGAAGTAGAAAGTTACCCAACCAATTGTATTTAACATCCAGAACACAGCTAAGTAGAAAGCATCCCATGCTGAAATGTCACAAGTACCTCCACGACCTGGACCGTCACAAGGGAAACTGTAACCAAAATCTTTTTTATCTGGCATTAATTTTGATCCACGTGCATCTAAAGCACCTTTTACAAGAATTAATGTTGTTGTGTGTAATCCTAAAGCAATAGCATGGTGAACTAAGAAGTCACCAGGACCGATTGTTAAGAATAAAGAGTTTTGGTTATTGTTAATAGCGTCTAGCCAACCAGGAAGCCATAAAGTTTGACTTGCTGATGCAGCAGAGCTTGAAGAAGAAGATAATAATAAATCAAAACCATAGAAAGCTTTTCCGTGTGCTGCTTGAATCCATTGTGCAAAAACAGGTTCAATTAAGATTTGTTTTTCAGGAGTACCAAATGCTTGCATAACATCATTGTGAACATAAAGACCTAGAGTGTGGAAACCTAAGAATAAAGAAACCCAGCTTAAGTGAGAAATAATTGCTTCTTTATGATCTAACATTCTTGCAAGAACATTTCCTTTGTTTTGTTCTGGATCATAATCACGAATCCAGAAAATAGCACCATGAGCAAAAGCTCCACACATAATAAACCCAGCAATGTATTGGTGGTGTGTATATAAAGAAGCTTGTGTTGTGAAATCATTTGCTAAGAAAGCATATGGTGGTAAAGAATACATGTGTTGTGCTACTAAAGAACAAATAGTTCCAACAGAAGCTAACGCTAGCCCTAATTGGAAATGTAAAGAATTATTTACAGTTTCGAATAATCCTTTGTGCCCTAGCCCTAAACGGCCACTAGGAGCAACGTGCGCGTCTAAAATTGCAGACATTCTATGCCCAATACCAAAGTTTGTGCGATACATGTGCCCGGCAATAATAAAAATAACAGCAATTGCTAAGTGGTGGTGAGCCATATCTGTTAACCAAAGACTTTGAGTTTGTGGGTGGAAACCACCTAAGAAAGTTAAGATAGCTTCACCTGCACCGTTTGAAGTACCAAATACGTGAGTAGCTGAATCAGGGTTTTGCGCATAAGCAGCCCAATTACCTGTCCAGAATGGTGTTAATCCTTGTGGGTGTGGTAATTGTGTTAAGAAATTATCCCAACCTACGTGTTTTCCACGAGATTCAGGAATAGCTACGTGCACTAAGTGGCCTGTCCAAGCTAAAGAACTTACACCAAATAAACCTGATAAGTGGTGGTTTAAACGAGATTCAGCATCTTTAAACCATGATAAAGATGGTGTAAAGCTTGGTTGTAAATGTAACCAGCTTGCAAATAAGAAAATTGCAGAAACAAAAGCTAAGAAAACAGAACCAATGTATAAATCTTGGTTTGTTCTCATCCCAATTGTGTACCACCATTGATAAACTCCAGAAGTTGAAATATTTACAGGGCCAGAAGCTCCACCTCGAGTAAATGCTTCAACAGCAGGTTGACCAAAATGTGGATCCCAAATTGCGTGGGCAATTGGTCGAACATGAATAGGGTCTGCACCCCATTGTTCAAAATTACCTTGCCATGCTACATGGAATAAATTCCCAGATGTCCATAGGAAGATAATAGCTAATTGTCCAAAATGAGAAGCAAAAATCTTTTGATAAAGATTTTCTTCTGTCATACCATCATGACTTTCAAAGTCATGCGCAACAGCAAGACCAAACCAAATACGTCTTGTAGTTGGATCTTGTGCTAAACCTTGGCTAAATTTAGGAAACAACTTTGTTGCCATAGTTTTTTTTACTCCTAATTTGCTCAATATTTGCAAAGCGAACTTTGCTTTTGCAATTTTCAACGTGATAACATAAAATTTGAAATTTTAAAATTTTTAAATAGAGCATTTATGATGGCGAGTATGCTATTTAAGCAAGTACAACCAGCCCCAATAATCAAACCCATCAGCTTTGAAATTTTTGCAGGAAGTGCTTACTTTGTTGAGCAGCAGTGTTTATCGCTACGCGAGCAGAAATAGCAAAAATATGGTACGAATATTGCTTGCTTATAGAAAAAACTTTATGAAGAAAACTAGCTTTGTGAGTTTTTTGCTAAATTTATAACAATTGTTGTCACATACACATTGAAGAATTTCTTATCGCTCCGCTTGCCCTTGCCCTGCCTGCGTAGCCTATGTGCTTCGCACTTGCCCGGCCTGCCGGGCAAGGGCATGGGCAGACAGAGCGCGTAAATTCTTTCTGCTTATTCATTATTAATAAATATCTACTTAGATAAAATGTGTAAAAAAATTTACACTATGATTTGAAAAACTCAAGTACTACGTCCTTGTTCATTCTTAGATTTTTGTAGCTTTAAGCACATAATTCTAAGAGATTTATTTTCTTCTCTTACGCTTAATCTAGAATTAGTGTTTAGATAGCGGAGTATTTTTTTCAATTAGTCATGCAAAGGGAATAAGGCTTTTTATGTACTAATTTAAATATACATACTATTTTAAAATAGTGTGTTGTGCTTTCACAATAGCCTATTTGAACTTTCTCTACTCAATTTTTGTAGAGTGTTTTACAATACAAAAAGATAAAATTACGAAAAATTTTTTTTACTCTAAATCAAAAAAAAATTTTGATTTTTTGAATCCTTTATAAACAAAAATAATTGTACCTTTTTTTTGGAAAGTATTCAATAATTATTTTTATTTATAAACCTGTTCTAGAAACTTTTTTATTTGTATTAAATTGTTCATATTTTTTTATTTTATTTTAATATTTTTTTAAGATTTTTAAAAGATTTGAAAATTTTTTCAAAATTTTTTAAAAATTTGTAGATTTAGAATTCTCTTTAAACTTTAAGCTTAAATTGTAACTTTACAAATTTCTTTGCTTTTTTTTTCTTAGCTCATACTCTAAGAAAATGAATTTGTAATTTCAAATTTATTGAAGTTTTTTAACTTAGATAAAAAAACTTTTTTTGTATTTCTATCTATTTTTAGAAGAAAAGTTTTTTTGAGTATTCTAAGAAAAAAATTATATATATTTTATTTTCAAGTTTTTTATTCAACATAGTTTAGCTTTTTTGAAAAATTGAATCCTAAATTTAAGTATGAAAATTCTAAAAAGAAGATTCATTTTTGAAAAAAATTGAATACATACAAATTTTTTTAGTGATTAAAAAAGTTTCTGTGTTTATACAAAAGTGTATAAAAACAAAACAGATTTTACTATGAGCTATTGATTTATTTTTTAAAAATGTGTCATACATTGAACTTTCGTTTCTAGTTTTAAATAGACTGAAAACTTTTTATAATTTATAAAAAGATTATATTCTGCTTTTCACGAAATTTTTTTATTCTCGTTTTAAGAATTTTTCAAATATTGACGTTAATAAAAACAATGTAGTCATTTAAACTGACTACAGAAAAATTTATTTTTCTTAAAGTCAAGAAAATTTTTTTGACTTCAATGTTTGCATAAAAACCAAGTTTTCTGTTCTATTTAAAACTAGCTAGAATTCTATTCTAAAATAGTGTAAAAAAATTTTACCCCCAGGGGAATTCGAATCCCCGTTTTCTCCGTGAAAGGGAGGTGTCCTTGGCCTCTAGACGATGGGGGCGTAAAATTATTATTTTTATGTTGCAGTTTTTGCAAAGTACATTTATTTTATTTTAAAATCGTTTAACATTTTTTTAATTATTTTATCTTATTTTCAAATTTTTGTCAAAAAATTTTGAGAATTTCTTTTGAAGTTAAAAATGTTCAAAAATAGTTTTCATGAATCTTTTCAATGTACACAACAAGGTTTGCTTCTTGCCCGTGCCCTCGCTATGTCCTTGCCTTGCCCTGCCTGCCAGCCTGCTACGCTGGCAGGCAGGGCATGGCATGGACCGCGCTACGCTTGTCCTTGCCCTGACTGCCAGCCTGCTACGCTGGCAGGCAGTCAGGGCAAGGACAAGAAGCAAGCGAAGGCAAGGGCACAGACAGAAGGCATGGACTAGGCATGCGCGGAAAAACAAAAAATAACTTTTGTTGTTTTTTGTGAACACAAAGAATGACAACTTTAAGCAACTAAAACTTTAAGCAACTAAATAGACAAAACTTTTCGTTGATTGGTTTATGCGTATCAACAAAAAACTTTAGAATACATAAAATTTGTGATTTCATAAAAAATAAAAAAGAATAGTTGCTATTTCATGAACAAAAATTGAATAATTATAAAAATTATCTATGAAAAACGAGAACAGTATAAACTAAACAAAACATTTTTAGAAACAAGCTTTTGTTTCTTCATCCTATTCGCAAAAAGAAAGTAAAATATTTGAAAAAAGCTTGTTTGTGTTCATGACAATAAAATAGATAGTTGTAATGTTTCTAGATAAAAAATAAAAATGTTTTTCGTTTGTGTTTAAGTAATTTTTGAAGTTTTTAAAGTAAATTGAATGCATTTTTCGAAAATGATAAGATAAGAGGTATAAGGCATTGACATTTATATTTTAGTTTCAATATCAAAGCCGGGGTAGCTCAGTGGTAGAGCAGAGGATTGAAAATCCTTGTGTCACCAGTTCAATCCTGGTTCCTGGCAAAATTTAACAAAACTTATGTTTTTCTGCGCTATGTCCTTGCCGTGCCCTGCCTGCCACGCTGGCCGGGCACGGCATGGACCGCGCTACGCTTGTCCGGAGGACAAGAAGCAAGCGCAAACAAAACCAAATTTTTGTTTACGCTTGCTTCGCTAGAGTAGGAAAATTATTCCCTTAAAGGTCCAATTCTATTGGAAATAGATGTTTTTTTAAATTTTTCTATTTGCTTGTTTTACATTGTGTGTTAAACACACAACATGAAATATCAAAATAGAAAAAAAATGAATTTTCTTAAAAAGACTTTTTCTTTTTTTCAGATTTAAATTTTTTAGTCTTTTTAAAAATCATTCTTTTACTCACTATGGCAGTACCAAGTTTGCTCCATTTCATTTTTGTTTTTTTGTTAGCACTTGTTGATTTAGTGGACAAAATTGTAACAAAAATATGTTAAGTAAAAAATAGTTACAATCAACTTTTTTGAACAATTTGCAAAAACTAAATAGTTAGGTTTAATGATACGCTTTTTTCAATTCATGAGTCAAAACTCAATATTTCAAATAGTTCAATAGAAATTATTGAAATAATTTTATTTTGGTTTTAAAATTTTTTATTGAGTTTTTGAAAGAATACATCAAGTTTAAAAAAATTCTATTTTTTATCTTAAAATGGAGAATTATACACAATTTTAGGATTTATTTACAAAAAAGATTTCATATGAAAACGAACTTTTTTGAAAAAATGAATTTTTCACTAAAAAAAATTTTTTACGTAATATTTCTATATTCATAAACTATAGTATTATTTAACTTGTTTTTTAAGTTCATATTTTAAAGTTTCGTTTTTTAAAATAAAAAAATGAAAAAATAAAAAAATATGTTATTATTTATTTATGAATTCTTAAAACAAAATATTCATTTTTAAAAAGAACTTCAATTCAAAAAATAAATATTTTTTATTTTTATTTTATGTTTTTGTATTTATTTGTTCTCTAAAAGAAAACTATACGCAAAAATATAAAATTAGCTAGCATTTTGCCAACTTTTATCTTTATTTCAAAATTCAAAAAACTTTTCTTTAGGAAATTTTATATTTTTAACAATTGTTGCTTTAAATTTAAAAAAAACAGTTGAAAATTTTTAAAGTGAACAATGAAAACTTTTTTTTAAAGTTCATGGTTTAAAACAGTTTTTAAGTTTTCACAAAAACTGTTTGTTCCCTTTTATTTTTTGAATATTCAAAAAATAAATAATATAAGCAACAAATCACAACATTAAAATATTTAATTTTTGCATAAAATTTGAAATATTTTGAAATAAGATTTTGATTGATAAAAAAAAAGAAACCAAAACTCCTATATGAGTACTTCTGAAAAATCTCTTGAAGAATTTAACCGTTGGAGAGACTTATTTAAGTCTCATTTGTCTCCTGTACAAATGATGGCTGATTTTATTAAGTATCCTGTAACAACTGAAAAATCTTATTTATCAATGTTTAAAAATAAACAATATACATTTGATGTAGATTTAAGATTAACTAAACCTCAAATTAAAAAATTATTTGAAACTTTATTTGAAGTAAATGTTATTGGTATTAATACTCATAAACCTCCTCGTCAAAAAGTACGTGCTGGAATGTCCACTGGATACAAACCTTCTTATAAACGAGTTATTTTAACATTAAAAGAAGGTCAATCTATTCAATTTTAATATAAAATTTTGATCTATTTTCATTTATTGTATTGATTCGTTTTTGAAATTATTCAAAACATGAGAATAATTCTCTTTATTCCTATAAAATATAATTTTTTATCCTGCTTGTTTTCTTTAAAATTTTTATAGAATCATTTAAAATTCTTGTTTTATCTTAATGATGAAAAAATAAAAATTTTTATTTAAAACGAAGAGTTTTTTTTATAGAACACTCTTAAAGTTTTTAGTAGGTATACAGAATCATTCAAAATCCATAAAATTTGTAAACTTTATCTTTTTATAGCTTATTTATGTTTTTTCATTCCAAAAATTTACAAATTTTTAGAAAAAATTTTATTTTTTAAGAGTCATTTTTTATTAGAAAAAATATGGGGATTCGCTTTTTAAAAGCTTTTACACCAGGTACTAGAAATCGATCAGTATCTGATTTTAGTGAAATTACAACAACAAAACCAGAAAAATTATTATCAAAAATGAAACATCGCTCAAAAGGGCGTAATAACAGAGGTGTGATTACTTGTCGTCATAAAGGAGGTGGCCATAAACGTTTATATCGTGAAATTGATTTTCGACGTGATAAAATCGGTATTCCAGGAAAAGTAATGACCATTGAATATGATCCAAACCGTAATGCACGTATTGCTTTAGTAATGTATGAAGATGGCGAAAAACGTTATATCCTTCAACCTCGCGGTTTGAAAGTAGGAGATACTATCCTTTCTGATCTTCAAGCTCCCATTTTGGTTGGAAATGCTTTACCTTTAAGAAATATTCCATTAGGTGCACAAGTTCACAATGTAGAATTTCAACCTGGTTCTGGAGGACAATTAGCACGATCTGCTGGTGCTTTACTTGATATTTTAGCAAAAGAAGGAAATTTTGTTACAGTTCGTTTACCATCAAAAGAAATTCGTTTAATTTCAAAAAACTGTTGGGCAACAATTGGACAAGTAGGAAATTTAGAAGCTTATAGTATTCGAATTGGAAAAGCCGGGCGTAATCGTTGGTTAGGAAAACGTCCAACTGTTCGAGGATCTGTAATGAATCCAAATGATCACCCACATGGTGGTGGTGAAGGTCGTGCTCCAATTGGACGTTGTCGTCCAGTAACTCCATGGGGACGTCCCGCTTTAGGTCAATTTACAAGACAACCTAAAAAATACAGTTCAAAATTTATTTTAAGAAAAAGAAAATAACTTATTTAAAAAATTTTCTTAAAACAGTGTTTTTAGTAAATCACATTTTACTAAAATTTTGCTTTTTGGACTAAAAATTTTATCAAAAAAATTTATACATTAACTATTTTTATCACTTTTCGTTTTTAGATAATTGAAATATTTTTGTAGAATTATACATTTCTAAGTCTAGTTGAAATTTCAATTATTAGATCTAAAAAATCAAAAATTTTCAATTTTTGATCTTTTAGAAAGAAAAGCTTTTATTTTATCAAAACAAAAAGAGTTTTTTGTTTATAAACAAAATAGAGAAAAAGAAATTTTATGATTCTTTTAGTTCTGATTGGTAAATGCTTTTATTTTTCTTTTTGTATTTTATTTTGTTGTTCACCTGTTCGATTTTCAAAAAATAGAGAAAAAAACTACTTTGCTGTGAAAGTTTGCATTCTCAAAGAAAAATTTGTAATGTTTTGATTTTGTTCTTTAATTACAACTTTCTTGTAAAAATACTAAAAAATATTCAAAATAATAGTTTAGTAAATTAAATGTTTGTAATTAATAAGAAACCAAAATTTCATCAAGTCATTTTTGTTTTGCAGCTTAAACAGAAAGTCTTAAAGGTGTGAGTTAAGCAAATGCTGCTATTCTAACACAGTATCAACTAGCAAATTTATGCTGAAAGATGTAGCAAAACAACTGCTCATCAAATGAATAAATAAACTAGTTTGTAACTTAATATGCTAGTTACTAAAAAAGATACTCCTTTTAGTGGCAGAGCTTGACAAACAAAACAATTTTTTTGAATAAAAAGGTATAGAGAAAAATTTTTATTTAAAAAATCGTTAAAGTTCACAAATGAACACAAGAAATACAAAATTTTTTTTTGAATAAAAAAACAAAAAATATTTATTTTTTGTAGTGAAGTTTTCTTTTAAAGAAATCTCTTTGCATTTTTTAGAGAAAACACAAAGCTAAGTTTTAAGACAAAAATTTTCTATGCCACGTTCAATTAAAAAAGGACCTTTTGTTGCAGATCATTTATTAAAAAAAATTGAAAAATTCAATGCACAAGGTCAAAAAAAAGTGATCCCAACTTGGTCACGTTCTTCTACTATTTTACCTATTATGATTGGCCACACTATTTCAACATATAATGGAAGAGAATTTATTCCTGTTTTTATTACTGATCAAATGGTTGGTCATAAATTGGGTGAATTTGCTCCAACTCGAACTTTTAAAGGTCATGTTAAAAGTGATAAAAAAGCAAAAAGACGTTAAGCTTGTATATATAAATACTATTTTCGTTTTTTGTTAAATGAAAATAAAAAATTCATACAATAATGAACTTAAAAATTTATGTAAAATTTCAATATATTCAAAAAAAATTGAAATTTTTTTTTAAGACTTACGGTTTATAAGTTTTTAACAATATAAGATTTTAAATTTTCTTAGCTAATTGTTAAACACTCGATTTTTATTCATCATCCTTTGTATAAAACTTTGTTTTAAAATAGCTTATTATTAACTAAAACTTTTTGTTTGTTTATGTTTCCTTAATAATCTATTTTTTACTTTGTTTATTTTTTAATGTTAAAAAAGAAATAAAAAAGTTCTTTTTAGAAGAATAAAAAATTTTTACTAGTTTTCATTTATGGCAAATAAAGCAATGATCCAACGTGAACTAAAACGTCAAAATTTAGTAATGAAATTTGCAAAAAAACGTGCAAATTTAAAAAATCAAATGAAAAATGCGTCTTCATTTAAAGAAAAATTAGCTCTTCATAGAAAGCTTCAACAATTACCTAGAAATAGTTCTCCGGTTCGCTTACATAATCGTTGTTTAGTAACTGGTAGACCTAAAGGTTATTTTAGAGATTTTGGTCTTTCTAGACATGTTTTACGCGAAATGGCCCATGAAGGTCTTTTACCAGGCGTTCGAAAAGCAAGTTGGTAAAAACTTTTTCCGCGCTCTTCGCTTGCCGGCCTGCCGGCAGGCCTATGTGCTCCGCACAAAGGCAAGCGGAGTGAAACAAGCAAAGAAAGTGAAAAAAGATCTTAATTCATTTAAGTTGACTAGGCAGATAAATAGATAAAGCTTGCAATGAATAAAAAAGTTCGCAATTTTTTTTGATTTTTTTTTTGATTTTTCTCTTTTTACTTGTTTGAAAAAAGTTTAAATATTTTTTTCAAACAAGTAAAAAGAGAAACCCTTTTAAAATGAGTTATTTACTCATTTTGATTTTATTTTGACTCATAAAACAAATGAATTTTTTACTTAATGATAGATCTTTGCTATCAATACAATACAAATCTATAAAATTAAAATAAATACAAATAAATTTTTTGTTGAAAATTGAAATTCAAAACAAGAAATATTGTAAAAAAAAAAAATTTTTGATATATTATATTTATAAAAATGCGGATATAGCTCAGTTGGTAGAGCGTGGTCCTTCCAAGTCCAATGTCGCGCGTTCGAATCGCGTTATCCGCTAAATATACTACCTTAAGTTTGTTTTCTCTAAAAGAATAGTTTTGAAAATGTTTTGTTTAAAATTCATTTTTAAATATAAAAAAAGTAGAATGGATAAATTCTGTCCAAAAAGATTTGGTTTAAATCAAATAAACAAAAAAACTGTCAATTTAAAAAAAATGAATTTTCCATTTTTTTAGGATTTCAATTTTGAAATATTCTGACTTTAAAATATTGAACAATTTTTGTTTTTCATTTTTTACGTTTCTGAAAAACAAAAAACATATTTCGTCTTTATGTTTTCTATTCAGAATAACTTGTTAAGTATTTTTGCAACTTGCTTTGCTGAGAGCAACTCAAAACGAACAGCCTGCAACTTTCTTGATTAGCAGAAAAGCTATCAACATTTGTTGAAGGTTCTAGATGAGTGTTTGCTTTGCAAACAGCTTATTTGCATTGTTTGATTTTTTAGTCAAAAGCTAAAAAATGTTTTTAAAATACTTTTTATTTTTTATTTTGATATTCATTATGTCAATGCGTACACCTGAAGAATTAAGTAATTTAATTAAAGATTTAATTGAAGAATACACACCAGAAGTAAAAATGGTAGACTTTGGTATTGTATTCCAAGTTGGTGATGGTATTGCTCGTATTTATGGATTAGATCGAGTAATGTCAGGTGAACTTTTAGAATTTGAAGATGGAACTTTAGGTATTGCTCTTAACTTAGAAGCAAATAACGTAGGTGCTGTATTATTAGGTGATGGTTTAAAAATTACTGAAGGAAGTCGTGTTCGTTGTACTGGGAAAATTGCTGAAATTCCAGTTGGTGACAATTATTTAGGTCGTGTTGTTGATGCTTTAGCACGTCCTGTTGATGGAAAAGGAGCAATTGCAACTTCTGATAGTCGTGCTATTGAATCTCCAGCACCTGGTATTGTTTCTCGTCGTTCAGTTTATGAACCTTTACAAACTGGATTAGTTGCTGTTGATGCTATGATTCCTATTGGGCGTGGTCAACGTGAATTAATCATTGGTGACAGACAAACAGGAAAAACTGCTATTGCTGTTGATACTATCCTAAACCAAAAAGGAAAAGGTGTTATTTGTGTTTATGTTGCTATCGGTCAAAAAGCTTCTTCAGTTGCACAAGTTTTAAATAGTTTAAAAGAACGTGGAGCTTTAGATTACACAATTATTGTTATGGCAAACGCTAATGAACCTTCAACTCTACAATACTTAGCTCCTTATACTGGAGCTACTTTAGCTGAATACTTTATGTATACTGGCCGAGCTACATTAACAATTTATGATGACCTTTCAAAACAAGCTCAAGCATACCGTGAAATGTCATTATTATTACGTCGTCCACCAGGACGTGAAGCTTATCCAGGGGATGTTTTCTACTTACACTCACGTCTTTTAGAACGTGCTGCTAAATTAAGTGATGCTTTAGGTGAAGGGAGTATGACAGCTTTACCTGTTGTTGAAACTCAAGAAGGTGACGTTTCAGCTTATATTCCTACAAACGTTATTTCTATTACTGATGGTCAAATTTTCTTATCTGGTGATTTATTTAACGCTGGTATTCGTCCTGCAATTAACGTTGGTATCTCTGTTTCACGTGTAGGTTCAGCTGCACAAATTAAAGCTATGAAACAAGTTGCTGGTACATTAAAACTATCATTAGCACAATTCGCTGAATTAGAAGCTTTCTCTCAATTTGCTTCAGATTTAGATGCTGCGACACAAAAACAACTTGCTCGAGGTTCAAGATTAAGAGAAATTTTAAAACAACCTCAAAACTCACCGTTATCTGTAGAAGATCAAGTTGCAAGTATTTATACTGGTACAAATGGTTACTTAGATTCTTTAGATGTTTTAGATGTAAGACCTTTCTTAGCTGGTCTACGTACTTATTTAACAAATAATGTACCACAATATGGTGAAATTATTAGAAAAACAAATACTTTCACACCAGAAGCTGAATCTTTACTTAAAAAAGCTATTACTGATTTCTTAGCTGAATTTGGAGCTACAAAAACAAATAAATAAAATTTTGTACAAAGGAGATTAGGATTTTTCTAACTCCCTTAGTCCAGCTTCGCTTAAAAGGAACTAGCTTAATGCAAAATCACATCCTAGGTACGTCAGTTGGCTAGGAGAAAGTTTGTTTTTAAGTTTTGTTGAAAAGCTGTTGGTTTGTGAACAAAAGAAGCAATCACTGCAAAAGTTCATTTTTGTTTTCAACTAGATTCATAAGCATTCTCTAAAATATTCCTCAAGGTTGTTTTTTCATACAATATTGAGGAATATTTTTCATATTTATAAAAAAATTTTTTCTGACAAGCATTGCTTTGTTTAGAAAAAAGTTTTTGATATAAATATAAAATTGAACTTTGTATATATAAATCGTGAAAAACTTTCAAATTTTAATATTCTCACATGTTAACACTTAAAATTTTTGTTTATACTGTTGTAACTTTCTTTGTATTCTTATTTATTTTTGGTTTCTTATCTAATGACCCTGCTCGTAACCCAGGAAAAGGAAATTTAGATTAATTTTTTAAAATTTAATTGTTTCGTGTGAAGGTCATCCTTCACACGAAACAATATTTTTTATATTAAAAATTTTGAAAAATAAACTTTTATAGAAATGAAATTTCTATAACTTTATATCTATCAATATAGAATTTTAAACATGAAGATTTTTTTCTCATTATTAAGAAATGAAAAAGAGTTCAATAATTTTGTTTTTTCATTTTTTAATAATACTAAATCAAAATGAAGATTTTTCTTTCTTTAAATTTACTTTATATAGCAAAAATGTAAAATAAATAATAAAAAAAACTGATTAAAATAAAAAATGCGTTTTTTCTTTTATTTCATTTGTTTTCAGCAACTAATGAAAATTTATCCTTTTCAACATTCTTATTTTATTTTAAAAAAGTTTTTTGAAAATATTTAATACATTGAAAAAGTTGTAAATTCATTTAGTGAACAATGAACAAACACGTAATCGTTTGAACAAGACAATGAAACTGGTGTATTAGTAGTTTGTAAAAAACAGTTTTAAGAATTTATTTTAAATAAAAAACATTTTTTTTACGCATTCAACACATTCTTTATTATTTTTCTATATTTAGTAAAAACTTTTTGTTTTAAACAAATTTTTTTACACTTTAATAACAAAAAATTGAACAAAAATTTAAATTCTTCAAATTTCACACGTTTCAATAAAAAATTGAAAGAAAAAGATTTTTTAAATTTTAAAACAAATATTATTTGTAAAAGTACATCTAATGATTTAAATTCTGAATTTGTAAAAAAAAATGATTTATTTGTTTCATCATCAAAAGATACAAAAGGAATACAAAATTCACAAAACTCATATTATGAAGATCGAAATACTCGTAAAAAATTTTTTTCTTCATTAAATTCAAAAAATAAAACTATTTCAACAAATCAAAATTCGTCTTTTTCAGAAACATCAAAACAACAAGTTGTTTCTATTACATACGAAGAAATCGGCCTTTTCCCTAGATCTTTTAATCGAGTTTTTGATAGGTTTTTTAAACAATTATTTTTTGATGTTGAAAATTTAGTGATTCAAGAATATAGATTCTATCGTTATCTTTTTTTAACAACAGTAAAATGTCTATTTATTTTAATTTTTGTTCCATTAGGAATTAATTTTCTTGCTAAAAATTATTTAATTAGACCAATTACAGAATATTATTGGAATACACATAATCATGAAATTTTTTTAAATTCATACCAACAAAAACGTGCCTTTTCTGAATTAAAAAATTTTGAAGAAAAAATCTATTTTGAATCTTTACTTTTTTCTGAAAATCAATTTCAAAAAAATTTAATATCTATGCATCAAACAACAAATAAAAATGATTTTTTTACAGCAGCGGCTACCGAAGTTGGTGAGCCAGTATCTTTATCTGTGAAAGCTGAAAAAGTTTCATCTATTGAGCATACGTTATCACAAAGCAATAACAAAAATTTACAAGATGTTCATTTTTTCCAATCTTCTAACGATTTAGATGTTTCAAGAAAAAATAAAAATTCTAATCAATTATCTTCTAATCTCTTTTTAGAAAAATCAAATCTAAATTTAAAAAAAGAAAATTCTTTTGCTTTTTTGCAAAATCAACAAAAAAATGAATTCAATAATGATTTATATATTGCTTTTACTAATTCTATTCAAAAACGCTTACAAACGAAGATTTTCGATTTAGCAAATCACTATAATGAAGAAAGTATAGAAGCTATTACAAATTTCTTTGCAGACGTTTTAAGTTTTAGTAGTTTATGCTTTTTACTTGTTCGTTTAGAAATTCAAATTAATATTACAAAATCCTTTTTATTAGAAGTTTTTTTTGGTCTTGATGATAGTAAAAAATCATTATTTATTTTATTTATTACAGATCTATTAGTTGGATATCATTCTCCAAATATTTGGGAATTGTTTTTTCAAACTTTATTTGATCATTATGGTTTACCTGAAAGCCAAACAACTATTTTTTTATTAGTTGCAACGCTTCCTGTATTATTGGATGTATTATTTAAATATTTAATTTTTCGCCATTTAAATAGAGCATCTCCAGCAACGGTAGCAACTTATCATGCTATGATCGAATAAAATTTCATTTTTATTTTTGCTTTCTCTTTTTGTTTTTTATATAATATTTATGAAAAATACAAAATACATAATTTGGAGTAAAATTCCAAAATTCAAAAATTTGAACTTTCTTCCTAAAAATGAAAAAAAGTTTTTGTAGTTTATGTTGCTAAAGAGTTTGCAGTTCTTCTTACAAACTTTTTAAATTTTTCATAATAAAATTATTCAAATTTTTCATAAAAATTGTGATTTATTTACAAATTTATTGAAAAAGCTTTAGAACAAGTCAAATTTTTGTTATTAAACAAATTTTAAAATGCAGTTAGTTTGTTTTTATTTGGTAATAAAAGAAAAAATTTTTCTTTTATTACTAAAGTCTTTGTTTTATTTGTATAGAACAATATATTGTTAAAAAATAAATCAAAAAAGGATTCAAAATTTATAAAATATATTAATATGTCAACTGTTACTGAAATTATTGAAAAATTAAAAACGTTAACTTTATTAGAAGCTTCTGAATTAGTTTCACAAATTGAAGAAACTTTTGGAGTAGATGCTTCAGCTCCTGTTGGAGGTGGTGTTATGATGGCTGCAATGCCAGCTGCTGGTGCTGAAGCAGCACCAAAAGAAGAAGAAAAAACATTATTTGATGTAATCTTAGAAGAAATTCCTGCTGATAAAAAAGTAGGAGTTTACAAAGTAGTTCGTAATATTGCAAACATTGCTGTAAACCAAGTAAAAGAATTTACAGCTTCATTACCAAAAGCATTAAAAGAATCTGTTTCAAAAGAAGAAGCTGAAGCAGCTAAACAACAATTAGAAGAAGTTGGTGCAAAAGTTAAAATTGTTTAATTTTTATTTTTAAAACAACATTAAGACATTTTTGTCTTAATGTTGTTTTTTGTTTTAGCCTCTGCTCAGCTCCTCGCTTGCGTGTTTTTTTGTGTGGTGGCGGTGTGCCCCAGCACTTGTCCACATTCGTCTCGACATTCGTCTCGACATTCGTCGACAAGCTGCCCAGCCCAGCCAGCTTCTTGTGCCTGCCTGCTTCTTGCTTGTCCATGCCGTGCCGTGCCGTGCCGTGCCTACGGCAAGGCAAGGCAAGGCAAGGCAAGGACAAGCGAAGCGAAGGCACAAGTAGGCTGGCAGCGAAGCAAGTAGGCAGGCTGGCTGGCAGCGAAGCTAGTAGGCAACGCGACAAAAATAAGCAAAAAGATCGCTGGGGCAGGCTGGAGGTTGCGATCGTAGATCTGGACAAGTGCTGGTGGGGTGGTCGCGCTCCTCAAAGGAAAAAGAGTTCGGGGAAAAAGAGTTTGGTTTGAATGAGTTTGGTTTGAATGAGTTTGGCTCACGCAAACTTACGCGCCTGCCTCGCTTCTGTGGGCTGGCAGGCTGGCGATCCGGACAGAGGCCGGCGCAGAGAAATGTGAACGTATGTAGCTTTGAAAAGCTGCATACGTGAAAAAAATGATGCAAATTTTATTCTCTATATGGTAACAAAGAATGGCTTATCAATGGTCGCGACGTAGTCGCCTGCCTGCCGGCCTGCCGGCCTTGTCCCAGCCTGCCCAGCCGGCCAGCGTAGCAGGCAGGCAGGGCACGTGCGGAGCACATAGGCTACGCAGGCAGGCAGGGACAAGGAGCAGGCAGGCATCGCGCCAAAGATCGCTGGGTCAAGAAAATCTGTGCTACGCACAGAACAGCCTGTCAACAAAGGCCTTCGCTATGTCCAGAGGACCGCGCTACGCTTGTGCTTGCCTTGCCTTGCCCTGCCTGCCTGCTACGCTGGCCGGCTGGGCACGGCATGGCATGGACCGCGCTACGCTTGTCCGGAGGACAAGAAGCAAGCGATGGTCGCAACCTGTATTTACTGGTAGCAGGTGGAAAGAGTCAAAACTCATCAAGGCGCTAGGGACTTTCGTTATCGCTCCGCTGCCCTTGCCCTGCCTGCCTGCCGGCCTGCCAGGCTGGCAGGCTGGCCTATGTGCTTCGCACGTGCCCTGCCTGCCTGCTACGCTGGCCGGCTGGGCAGGGCATGGGCATGGGCAGGGTATTTTTCGGAGAGAGAGGGATTCGAACCCTCGGTACGAAAAATATCGTACAACGGATTAGCAATCAGCCGCTTTCGACCACTCAGCCATCTCTCCATTTTCTTATCCAAATAAAAACTTTTTTGCAGCCTTCGCTTCGCTTGTCCTTGCCCTGCCTGCCTGCCGGCCTGCCAGCCTGCCAGCCTGTCAGGCCGGCATGTGTGCTCTGCACAAAGGGCATGGCATGGCAGGGCAAGTGCGGAGCACATAAGCTGCGCAGGCAGGGCAAGGACCGCTTCGCTCGCCTGCCAGCCTGCCAGCCTGCCAGCCTGCTACGCTGGCAGGCTGGCAGGCTGGCAGGCTGGCGAAGGCAGGCAGGCGGTGGTAAAAACAACGCTGGCAGCGCGTCCTTCTGCGCGTAGCGCGGGAAATAGAAAAATCAGAAATCAAAAAATCACCCTGGCACTAAGTTGATTTTTCCTGCCAGACTTCCAACAAGTTTGTCAACTTCTTCAGAGTTTCACAGCCAAGTTCGGGATGGATTGGCGTGGTTCCACTGAAGCATAGAGCACCAGAGTATCAGCGGAGCTTTGCTCCGGAGGTTTAAACTTCCAGGTAGAACCCCTGCTCATTTTTTAGCTTCGCCTTTTGGTAGCGATCTTTGATCGCAACCCTGCACAACTTCGTTGTGCGGGGTTTTTCCCTTTTGGTAGCGATCAAAGATCGCTACCAAAAGGGAAAAACTAAAAAAGAACCGCAGGTCTGCCTAGAAAAAAATAGGTCAAAATCAATTAGCCTTTAGTATATCTCAGCTGAAACCATTACTGGCCTTACACTTGATACCTATACGACAGCTTGTCTTGCTGCGGCTTTATGGAGAATACTCATCTTGGTCTGGACTTCGTACTTAGATGCATTCAGTACTTATTCACTCCATGCGTGGCTACCCTGCGTTTACTTTTGGAAAAATAACAGGTACACCATTGGCATGTTCGCTACAGGTCCTCTCGTACTATGAGCGACTGACCTCAATATTCTAACGCTAATACCGGATATGGACCGAACTGTCTTACGCATGAAACCCTTAACTTCCATTAGTTAAGGCATGGACTCTATCTTCATCTTTTTTAAAGTGTTATTTGCAAAAACACGACTAATTGCAAATAACACCAAAAAGAGTTGACATAAATAGTCTCTATAGACTCAAAGAAAAACAAAAATTAACACAAAAATACAAACAAAAAAATTTTCATTTTTTTGCCTTTAACAAGTTTTTTCGTGTTTGTGTTTTTTGTTTAATTTTGTTTTTCTTTTTGTCTTCGGTATTGCTTTCTCTAGCAGTTCTTCTAATAGAAAGGTTTCACCGAGTTTTGTCAATACTCTATCTGGTATTGCTACAGATAAACGCAGTAAATTGTTTTACGTTCTGAACCCAGCTCACGTACCACTTTAATGGGCGAACAGCCCAACCCTTGGGACCTACTACAGCCCCAGGATGTGATGAGCCGACATCGCATTTTATGTTATAAATTTTATCAAAACTTCATGAAATTACAAGTGCCATTTGTTACCGTCAGACACTTTATATTTCATACAATCAACAAGATGTGGTCTAATAAGTTCACGGAACGCTGATGAATTTTGTTCATTAATAGCGATACGGTACCCAGTGGTTCCATCAGCCCTCATTTTTCTGTTTTTTTGTAAGCGAATTTGATATTTGCTTTGCATTGCACTTATTAAGATGTCGATTCCTTCTTCTGAATAGGATTCAGTGCAAATTCGCATTGCGTTTGAATATCCTTTCCATTTTAAACAACCGTCATCCATATACCAGTAAGCAACAGCTCTAGGAGAGAGCAAATCTTCTATATTAGAAGGAATATCTTTGATCCATTTTCCTTGATTGTAAATATAGAAAGCTAAAGCAAAAGGAGTAAAACAATAATACATAACTGTGTTAAAAGATCTACGATAATATGTTCGTTGAGTTCTTTCATCATAGACTTGACTGTCATGAGGAGGTGATTCACAAAAATTTTGAAGAACGCCATATTTATGGTCCAGGAAGTCACCGTGTTCTTTTTTTTGAAGAGCCCTATATCTCCAAACTTGACCAGAGCTATAAGTTTGCATACTTGCATCTCCAAGTAAAGTACCGACGACCAGATCTTGCTGTTCTTGTGTTAACCCCATACTTATACGATCATCGCCTTCTGGAAAAGAGAGCTCAGGAATATAAATTCTTTCATTTCTTGAAAAGTTTCTTGGAATATTCATAGTTTTTAAAAAAAAGATATTATATGTTCTCTAACGCTTACTTAAATTTTGATAAAATTCGCTACCAGTTTCCTGGTAGATCAGACTATATCATCCACCTGCGTAAGCTTTTCATTTTTGTTATTTTTGAGCGAAGCTAGGTGTCTGGCGTGTAGTCGTTGAGGGGTCATGGAATGACATGGTTCCAGAGGACTTCCCTGCTGATTATTCCTGCGCTTTTTCATTTTCACTTACAGTCGCGATTGCAATATTCTTGCTCCCTAAGACAAAAGTAGAAAAAGCTCTATAGAATGTTCCAGCATATAGCCAGATTGTCATCGTCCCATTGCTGAGACGCGACCCCAAATGTCGAGGTGCCAAACCTTCTCGTCGATGTGAACTCTTGGAGAAGATCAGCCTGTTCAGCTTGTTACTCTTTTTTATCGAGAAAGAAAGTTTTCAATCGATAAAAAAACTCTTTGGTATCTAGACCAAAGTCCAGACTATGTCATAAATCGAAAATTTTGTATTTCTAAAAATATCTTGATTATAAAATATTCGATCACCAAGAGCTGGATTTAAACTAAGAATATATTCTTTTGGTGCTAAATCTAGTCGTTGAGCACTCCAAACATCTATGAAACTATGTGTTATTGTCATAAAAATTTTAAATAACATTTTAAAGTTTATAAGCTTTGGCTATGCTGCAAATTTACGCCTTAAAAAAAGGCGTCTTTTTGCAATTCACTTGGTTTCTTACGTTTTTGTTCATTCCTCTTTGATCTATTTCTTTCGAGATAGTAGGACAACATTGAAATAATCCCTAGAGTAACTTTTATTCGTTGAGCGACGGCCCTTCCACACGGCACCGTCGGATCACTAAGGCCAGCTTTCGCTCCTGCTCGACTTGTAGGTCTTGCAGTCAAGCTCCCTTTTGCCTTTACACTCGCTGTCTGATTTCCGTCCAGACTGAGGGAACCTTTGCGCGCCTCAGTTACCTTTTATGAGGCTTCCGCCCCAGAAAAACTGCCCACCTGAAACTGTCAAGTGTCCTGATTCAAGGATCACCATTAGGATTCTAGCCTCTCCAGAGTGGTCTCTCAATGATGGCTCCAACTTCCCCGGAAGGAAATCTTCAACGCCTCCCACCTAGGCTGCGCAAGAAAAGCCCGAACCCAATTCCAGGATACAGTCAAGCTTCATAGGGTCTTTCTGTCCAAGTATTAGTAGTCCGCATCTTCACGGACAAGTCTATTTCACCGAGCCTCTCTCCGAGACAGCGTTCTGATCATTACGCCTTTCGTGCAGGTCGAAACTTACTCGACAATGAATTTCGCTACCTTAGGCAGTAGCTTTATAGCTCATTCAATAAGCTCCTAGCTTAGGGGCAAAAAGAATGAAACATGGACTATATCTTTTGTCAATTTGCCTTAAAGTATGCGCATACTTGACACGTAAAACGTATAGTCTCTGGGGAATCAAACATAATTCAACTTGTGTAAAGCAACTTGTCAATGAAAACTTAACAAGTTTCATGAAGTTTTTTGTTTTTCTCTATAACATTCAGTACAATATTGCTGAAAATCTTCAAGAGATTTGAAAGTTTCATTTGATTGACCTTTTTGCATACGCATTTCATCCCAAATAGGACCCAATTCATAGACAAAAGATTGAAAATCTAGATGCTTCTCTTGATCAAATGCATCAAGCAAATAACAAAACTTTTCAAATCTTGCTCTATTTGCCTGGCATGAAGAAGGAACAACGTATTCTCTGTAGAACGGAACAAGCTTTTGTTGCAAACTTTGACGCGTATCTATTTCGAAAACCAAAGTAGCATTGCTGCTGCTTTTGTGTCGGATTCGGCCCGTTCCAAAGAAACACAAACATTCGAAGAGATGTTTTACACCATTTACGTGTTGCGTGACATTGAAAGCTGGGTCTAAATAAGCACCAAACCTGCTGTTTTTACTTTTCTTTGCTCCTACAATGAGAGAACCTTCACCTTCTAAGAAGCCACCTAGATAGTATTTTTGACTTTCAGTCAGTGGAACATAGTCCTTGCACTTAAAAATTTCTTGAATTTTCTTTTTATATTCTGAAAAGTTGTTTTTTTTCTTTCTTCTTGATTCGTTCGCTTCTTTCAACAGATCGAGGAGAGTTTGCGGAAGCTTTTCTCCTGGTTTTAATAAAAGATTCATATGTATAGATTTAGTTTGAATTTTAGTTTGTTTCCTGCTGATTGGTCTTTCATATTGACATTTCACCTACTCGGTTTCAATAATCGCTCTTACTGCGGCGCCTGCCTCCGGACCGCTTCGCGCGGAGGACAAGGCGTGCAGAGAACGGACGTCCCAGCATATAGTTTTATTTAACGACAGCCCTAAGATTGACTGTCATAGTTACAGCCGCCGTTCACCGGGGCTTCGGTCGTCAGCTTCGAAGTAAAAACCTCTAACCAACTTCCTTGACCTTCCGGCACTGGGCAGGCGTCAGCCCCCATATGTTGTCTTACGACTTTGCGGAGACCTGTGTTTTTGATAAACAGTTGCCAGAACCGACTCGCTGCGACCCCCCCTGCTTCACAAAGGAGGCGCCCCTTCTTCCGAAGTTACGGGGCTAGTTTGCCGAGTTCCTTAGAGAGAGTTCTCTCGCGCCCCTCAGTATTCTCTACCAACCTACCTGTGTCGGTTTATGGTACAGGTCATTTTTGTGTTTTTCTAAAATAACTTTTAGAGGTGTACGAGCTTTTCTTGGAAGTATAACGTCATTGGCGCTTGTCCAGAACAAGTCTAGAAAGCGGGATCACGCCTCAGCTCAAGATTCGTTTTTCTTCGACCTTTCGTCGCCTTGAACGTTTCCACTACAATCCACAAATAGACCCAACTTAGCTTTCTTCGTCCCTCGGTTCCCACAAAAATGAGTACAGGAATATTAACCTGTTTGCCATCGACTACGCCGCTCGGCCTCGCCTTAGGTCCTGACTCACCCCCCACGGACGAACCTTGTAGAGGAACCCTTAGGTTTTCGGGGCATTGGATTCTCACCAATGTTTTCGTTACTCAAGCCGACATTCTCACTACAGCACCGTCCACCAAGACTCACGTCAAAGCTTCACCCTATGCTGTACGCTCCCCTACCGATTTGTTTGTGACTTTTCTTCTAAAGATTTTGTAAGAAAAGAACAAATCCCATAGCTTCGGCAGGCTGCTTAGTCCCGGCCATTGTCGGCGCAAGAACGCTTTACCAGTGAGCTATTACGCACTCTTTCAAGGAATAGCTGCTTCTAAGCGAACCTCCTGGTTGTTTCAGCATTCTCACATCCTTTTCCACTTAGCAGTCATTTAGGGGCCTTAGCTGATGGTCTGGGCTGTTTCCCTCTTGACAATGAAGCTTGTCCCCCACTGTCTCACTGGCTCACGGAATCCATTGCCTAATATTCGGAGTTTGCCACGACTTGGTACCGCTTTCGCAGCCCGCACCGAAACAGTCGCTCTACCCTTAGACAGGACGTCGTCGCCGCTGCGCCTCAACGCATTTCGGGGAGATCCAGCTAGCTCTGAATTCGATTGGAATTTCACCGCTAATCACAGCTCATCCCCCGATTTTTCAACATCGGTGGGTTCAGTCCTCCACTTAGTGTTACCCAAGCTTCAACTTGGCCATGATTAGATCATCCAGGTTCGGGTCCATAAGAAGTGACGAAGTCGCCCTATTCAGACTCGCTTTCGCTTGGGCTCCGGAGGTTCTTCCTTAACCCTGCCACTTCCTATAAGTCGCCGGCTCATTCTTCAACAGGCACGCGGTCAGATATTCTGCGCTAGCGCATATCCTCCCACTGCTTGTCAGCTTACGGTTTCATGTTCTATTTCACTCCCCTACGGGGGTTCTGTTTCACCTTTCCATCGCTGTACTTCTTCACTATCGGTCACTCAGGAGTATTTAGCCTTACGAGGTGGTCCTCGCAGATTCACACGGGATTCCACGTGCCCCATGCTACTCGGGATTTTCCTTTATTTCGAAATGGTTGACTACTGGACTTTCACCATCTATGGTGCAGGATTCAGCTGCTTCGTCTCTCATTTTTTCTGTCCTGTTCCTAGACCTTGGGCTAGAACGGGAGCGTCGCGCAGCGAAGCAGCTAAGGATTCCCACGACCCCACCCTCCGGGAGGGTGGTTTAGGCTATTCCCATTTCGCTCGCCGCTACTCCGGGAATCGCTTTTGCTTTCTTTTCCTCCGGCTACTGAGATGTTTCAGTTCACCGGGTTGCCTCTTCCTTTTCTATGAATTCAAAAAGGAGTTCTAAAAGAGGTTGCCCTATTCGGGAATCTTCGGATCTATGCTTGTGACCAGCTCCCCGAAGCGTATCGCCGGTATCTGCGCCCTTCATCGTCTCTGAGTGCCTAGGTCTCCACCGTAAGCCTTCCTTTCTTTGACCTAAAAGATCTGCCTTCTTGGTTGCGCTTATTTTTAGCAACCAAGCATCAGCTGAAAAAGATTTTCTTTTGATCACATCTATTCTTTTGTATTGAATAGAGAATAGATGGGTGGAAATAAAGGGATTCGAACCCTTGGCCCCTGCCTTGCAAAGGCAGTGCTCTACCAACTGAGCTATATTCCCCGGCGGTCGTCTGCCTGCCCTGCCTGCCTGTCCAGCCTGCCAGCCTGCTACGCTGGCAGGCTGGCAGGCTCGCTTCTGTCCGGATCGCCAGCCTGCCAGGCTGGCAGGCCACAGAAGCGAGCCTGCCAGCCTGCCAGCGTAGCAGGCTGGCAGGCTGGCGATCAGCATAGAAAAAGCTGGACCATACTGGACTTGAACCAGTGACCTCTCGCTTATCAAGCGAGCGCTCTAACCAGCTGAGCTAAGGGTCCTTTGTTTTTACCATGACTCTAGCGCAAGTCAGCGCAAGTCATAGTAAAAACATAAAAGTTGCTTGCGCCTGCCCATGCCCGGCCTGGGCTAGAGCTGCGCAAGAAAAAAAAGATTCTCCATCCACACCTTCCAGTACGGATACCTTGTTACGACTTCATATTAGTCATCAACCCAACCGTTGACATTAGCCTCCTTACCGGGTAAGGTTAACGTCCTGTCTTCGGGACAGGTCGACTTCCAGCATGTGACGGGCGGTGTGTACAAGACCCGAGAACGTATTCACCGCCATATAGCTGACTGGCGATTACTAGCAATTCCGGCTTCATGCAGGCGAGTTGCAGCCTACAATCTGAACTGAGGCTAAGTTTGCTAGATTTGCTCCACCTCGCGGGTTCGCTTCCTATTGTCTTAGCCATTGTATTACGCGTGTAGCCCAGGATGTAAGGGGCATGCTGACTTGACGTCATCCTCTCCTTCCTCCGGCTTGCACCGGCAGTCTCTTTAGAGATCCTTTGAAGGTTTTAACTAAAGACAAGGGTTGCGCTCGTTAGAAGACTTAACTCTACACCTCCTATAGAGCTGATCTCGACGAAAAAGTTCTCGTCAAAGAATCAGTTTCTTTAAATTTCTTTAAAGATTAGACTATATCATTTACTATAGAATAGTAACAAACTTTGTAGCCTTTAAAGGGTTTTTGCCTGTTCGCTTTTGCTTCGCTACGCGAAGCGTAGCGAAGCAAAAGCTAAGAATTTCCCGTGATAAAATCTAATTTATAGCGCATACAAGGTACTTCCAGAACAGTCGGAGCAACTAAGTTGAAAAATTGTTCTCTTGATTTTCTTCTTAATAGAAGACCACGATAAACAAAAGTGTCGCTTTCTTGCTCTTGTGCTGCTCTGCATACAGTAAACTCTAAACCAAAATTTGTTTCTAAAATATCTTTTAAGAATAAAACTTCTTCAGTTGAAACTTCACCTGTTGAAAAATACGCACTTTGTTGTTGAATTCCCCCGTCATCCATGTAAAAAACAGCGAGTGACCTAGGGTTCGTCAACCAATTACGTAGTTCTTCAGGATAGCATTTACGATAATCTGAGCCTCGGCCGTACGTAGGATCTGAAGGTTGCTTTAAAACATAGAACGTTTGTCTAAATTCTTTAAACAAAGCACTACTGTAACATCTATGGGATGTATGATGTGTATATTCTAACGTTTCTTTATTCAACCTTCTTCTTTTCGCCATCGTGATCGTAGCGTTGTCACTCGACAAGCCTAGCCTTCTCGTTTGTTGCTGATTCCACTGAGTGTATTCGAGTTGCTTTTGATCTATTTCGAGCTGATTTTTCTTGTTGATGTGACCATCCCCGAGAATTTTACCAATCGTAAAGTCAAAAGCTTCTCTGTCATAAAACGTCCTGCGTCTCGAATGGCCAAAGCCAAGCGGACTCTCATTTAAATTAGAAATATTATTGTTTAAGTTATTCATGTTCATACGACTATTTTAGCGTTTTCTCGGGTTTTGTCCATTTCTCGGGCAAAAAGTCCATTGGAATTTCGCAATGCTTGCGATTCTCCAAGTTGAATTTGTGTTTTTTCTAAGGAAATCCCTTTCCTTAGCCGCGAGGTTTTTCACGGCACGAGCTGACGACAGCCATGCACCACCTGTGTCCAGGTTCCTAAAAAGGCACCGATCTATCTCTAGAAAGTTCCTGGCATGTCAATCCCTGGTAAGGTTCTTCGTGTATCATCGAATTAAACCGCATAATCCACTGCTTGTGCGGGTCCCCGTCAATTCCTTTGAGTTTCACTCTTGCGAGCATACTCCCCAGGCGGGATACTTAACGCGTTAGCTTCAACACTGTTTTTGACAGCATTTAGTATCCATCGTTTACGGTTAGGACTACAAGGGTATCTAATCCTTTTCGCTCCCCTAACTTTCATCCCTCAGTGTCAGTCATGGCCCAGCAGAGCGCTTTCGCCACTGGTGTTCTTCCTAATCTCTGTGCATTTCACCGCTCCACTAGGAATTCCCTCTGCCCCTACCATACTCAAGTCCCTAAGTACTCAACTGCTTGACCAAAGTTGAGCTCTGGGATTTAACAGTTGACTTTAAGAACCACCTACGAATGCTTTACGCCCAATCATTCCGGACAACGCTTGCACCCCCTGTATTACCGCGGCTGCTGGCACAGAGTTAGCCGGTGCTTATTCCTCAAGTACCGTCAGTTATTCTTCCTTGAGAAAAGGGCTTTACAGTCCACGAACCTTCATCACCCACGCGGTATTGCTCCATCAGGCTTTCGCCCATTGTGGAAAATTCCCCACTGCTGCCTCCCGTAGGAGTCTGGGCCGTGTCTCAGTCCCAGTGTGGCTGATCATCCTCTCAGACCAGCTACTGATCGTCGCCTTGGGAAGCCATTACCCCCCCAACTAGCTAATCAGACGCAAGCCTCTCTCTTGGCAGTTTTCACTTTTAGCTCCTCAGCATTATGGGGTATTAGCAGCAGTTTCCCACTGTTATCCCCCGCCAAAAGGTAAGTTCTTACGTGTTCCTCACCCGTCCGCCACTGCAATCTTCTTTTTCTTCGCTGGGCGAAGAAAAAGGGATCTCGTTCGACTTGCATGTGTTAAGCATACCGCCAGCGTTCGTCCTGAGCCAGGATCAAACTCTCCATAAAATTTTTTCTTCCTATTTGATCACCACAGACTATGAAAGTTTTCACGTCCTTGTTCTCAAATGTAACCTTATCTATGATTTTCAGCTTTTTTAAAAAAAGTTTTTCATATTTTGGTTTTTTGAACATTCCTGTTTTTTAATTTAACAAAATTTTAAACTTTGTCAATTTTTCTTTTTTTTATAGAACTATAATTTTTTTTTCTAATGAAAGCTAGAATTTTTTCTAATGAAAGCTAGAATTTTTTCTAATGAAAGAATGAAAGAAAGTGGCATTCATTACACATAATCATTCATTATCATTCATTACACATATAATTACACATTTAATTACACATATAATTAATTACACATATAATAAAGCCGAATAAGAAAGCCGAATTTCTGAATTTAGCTTTCCGCTAATTTTTGTCGCTGCGCGACAAAAATAAAGAGCGCAGCCGTCTACCCACCCCAGCACTTGCGCCTGCCTATTTATTTGAATTTTTTTATATGCTTTTACAAATCTTTTTTAACTGGTTGTAAAAATAATAAAAAAGAAGATAAGTAAGCTGCTCTGTGCCTGTCAGCCTGCCTTCGCTTGCTTCTTGTCCATGCCCATGCCGTGCCGTGCCCTGCCCAGCCGGCCAGCGTAGCAGGCAGGCAGGGCACGTGCGAAGCACATAGGCCGGCAGGCCGGCAGGCAGGCAGGGCAAGGCAAGGCAAGTGCGAAGCACATAGGCCGGCAGGCAGGCAGGGCAAGGACAAGCGTAGCGCGGTCCATGCGTAGCTGGGACAAAGGCAGGATCGAAGGAGCAACCCTCCGCTGCGCCTGCCTTTGGCCGGCGCCGCGAAGCGAGCGGGCGAGAGCATGTTTTTCTAAGTTTTGTCGTTTTGAAGTTTTTTATGGGCGAACGACGGGGTTCGAACCCGCGAGTGATGGAGTCACAATCCATTGCCTTACCACTTGGCTACGCCCGCCAGGAACGCTTAAAGATCTATACTATAGATAACACAATCTTCGAAAAGAAACAATATTACAAATAAAAACGTTTTTATTTAAATTTTGCTAGCTCTAGCTATTCAAAAGTTTTTATTACATATTACTTAAAAAATATTTTATGAAATGTTAAAATGATTTTTCATCAAAGTTTATTTAAAATCATTTTAACATCTCATAAAAAAATTTAAATACAAAAGAAATATATTTATTCTACTTCACATTATATGTTCTTTTTCTATTTATGTTTATTTTCATTTGCATGTTCATGAAATGTTCATAATATGTTTATGATATGTTCATGGTATGTTCATGGTATGTTTATGTTATGTTTATTTTTTATATTATAAAACAATTTTATTTTTTTTTCAATCTTTTTATTTTTTCAATTTGTTCAAATTCTACTAAAATTGTGTCATAAAGCTAAGAAAGTTTTATATTGCTGTGATTTCCTTTGTGAATATTTTGGTGTCAATTTCTGCTAATTGTGATTTGTTTTCTTTTTAAAGTGCACCTTATTTTTATAAAGTCAGGAATTTTCATTCTATATTTTTAATGACTCTTAGATACTTTGATTGAATTCATTGCAGTAGTTTATTTGCCACATATACAGCAATATTTTGTGAATTTATATACAGTTATTAAGTTAAATTGAATTGTTTAAAAATCTGTTTTTACTTAGTGTTTTGATTTTGTCATTTTTTTTGTATTTTGTTCAATTTTTTCAATATATAGGTATGAATTGTACTTTTGTTGTGCTAATAATTTCATATTTGTTTTTTTTCTATATTATTTATAATTAGCTTGTGTGTGTATTTTTCTGTTATTTTTCTTATTCTAGATTTTTGTCTTTCTGTTACCCTATAATAAATGCACAATTAATAGTAATCATATCTGGTTAACGATAATCTGAAGGCAAGAGATACAAAATAATAATTAAAAACTCTATCTTTCATCGATCTATATACATATACAATTTTATGTTATAATAACTACATTTCCCAAAAATTATTTACTAGTACTAGCTTTTCATTGATTATTTTTTAAAATGAGTTTACATAATGATAATGTTTGTAATATTAAGTTTACACGAAGTTACTCAACGAAAGTTAAAAATGTTATGTAATATATTCAGGAACAAAAAAATCCAAAATATACTCCTTGAAGTTCTTATTTTGTATAACTTCATTTACAAAAAATCATAAGATTGCACTTCAAATTTGGACACCCTAGTTTTCATATACTTGATTGCAGGAAAAATGAAAACAGCTTACTGTTTACAATAACGTTTTCATTTTTAAATAGAATAAAGCAAAAAGAAAAAATTCTAGTACAAGGTTGAAAAAACTATTGCACTTGTATACCCAAAAAAAAATTCTTAAAAAAAAATAAAAAACTAGAAAAATCCATGTTATCTTTCAACAGTTTAAAATGTTTCCTAGTAAATAGATTCATTTCTTAGCATCGACTTTGTCTAAGATTGTTAAAGTAACGGTAAGAAAAAAAAGTAACAATTAAAGAGTTAAAAATGAAAGTTGCTTGTAACAAAATAAATATAAAATGTATTGTTTTACTCTTCATTATAAAAAAAGTAAAGAAAGTTTTAACTTTCTTTACTTTTAAAAAAACTTCTAGTTTAGAATTAAGCGTTAACAGAAGGAGCTTCTACAGACGCTAAGTCTAACGGGAAGTTGTGAGCGTTACGCTCGTGCATAACTTCCATACCTAAGTTAGCACGGTTGATGATATCAGCCCAAGTGTTTAATACACGACCTTGAGAGTCAACTACTGATTGGTTGAAGTTGACATGCTTTCACTTTGCAAAAAATTTTTTGCAAAGTGAAAGCATGGACTATGTCATAACATTTTTATTGTTTGCTTTGCTGGCCTTAACAACCAGCAAAATGAAGTAATAAAAATGCTCGAAGCGCTTTTCTTTTTCTTTCACAAAATTTAAAAAGAAATTTCTTTTTAAATTTTGCTGTTTTTGAAAAAGATAGTCTCTGAACAGATAGAAAGCTGTAACACTTTCTATTTTGTTGCGAATTACTAAAAATTTTAAAAATAAAAAACTAAATAAAAACACCTAATAATTTCCAAGGACCTGCAGAATAGCATGCTTTGTTTGTTTTTGGATCACGATAACCAGAAATTAATCTGTTGATTCTACAATAAACAGGAGATTTTGATTTTTTTTGTGCATAATTTTCTTGTTTGTCTTTTGGAAAACCAAAAACAAGGAAATCAACAACTTCAGTCATTCCTCTACATTGCAAAGGTAAAATTTCCACAACTGTACCATCTTCATGTTGCCATATCATCCCACGTTCCATAGCAGCAGCAACCGTTGAAAGTTTTGTATGTGGTTTTTTCTCGCTGCGCGAGACTCCTTTGTTTTTTTGCCACACTTAGCTTGATTTGCAGAATCAAAACGTCCTTTTTTTTCTTTTCTCATTTTTTCTACATTTGCTTTTCTCAAAGCATCGAAAGCTTCTTGGTTTTTACCTTTGCGCATTTTATACGCGCACAAATCGTAATAGCTACCATAAACTTTATGTAAAATAAAATGAGCTTTCGCATGATCTTCTACAGATAAACAAATACAATTTTCTGCAATATCTGGTCCATTAGCATGAGTTGGAACAATATGATGTAATTGATATCCTTTTCTGCATGTTTTAGAATTATAAAAATGTGGTGTTTCAGCCATTTTCAATAAAATAAATTGAGTATATTCATTGCTTGCTGTTTTTAAGTAGTTTATAACTCTTCACCTGTTGTGATTCCAACAGGTCCAACAGGAAAAGGAAGAAATGTTGAATTTTGTGCTGTCATAATTTTATATTATAAATTTTTTTTATTTCCATCAAATCTTCTAAATGAAATTTAGAATTATTTTTATACTAAAAAATTTTAATAAAAAATTCAACTTCAACTTTATTTTTTGAATTTTTAGATTCTCGCAATTCACTTCGTTTTACAAAATGAAAAATTTCATTTTTATTTTACTTTTAGCTTTTGCTAAAAGTGGACTCCTTATGTCTCTAAGAATCCGTTTAAGTTGAATGCCATAGTTGAAATACCTAAAGCAGTGAACCAAATCATTTTGTTAAAGAGAAAAATTATTTCTCTAAAGTATTTTTCTTATGTTTTTTAAAAGTTTTGACTTTAAACAGAAAACAAAACAAAAATACTTCTTTATATTTCTATAAAGATCAGACTCTATCTTTATTCTTAGCGTTAGCCGCCTACTTACGCTATACAACAAGAATATTTACTTTAGTGAGTCGTTAAACAGTTTAGAAAATAAAAATTCTTGCTTATTTTTTAACTAAAACAAAAAATAGCTAACTCGCGCTAATAGTACAAGTTAGCTTCGCCGCCCTAGCTTCGCTAGCCCAGCCCTGCTTGGTGCTTGGTGCTTGGTGCTTGCTTCGCTCCAAGCACCAAGCACCAAGCACCAAGACGGAGGCAGCGCAGCTAAAAAATAAAGGCAAGCGCCAAAAGTTATTAATTCCAAGTCGCGTCCACCTTTGCCCAAAGATCTTTGTCATTAGCAAATGGAATTTCTTTATCATTTGCTAAAGCCCAATTAGCGCCTTTGAATTCTTGACAATAATTATGCATAGCTGTTTCTAATTTTTCATATGTGATAAGTTCGATTTGTCCTGTTTTTCTTTGTTTTGAATGTAAAAAATCTTCTTGTATTTTATTATTTAAAGAGTTTACATAAATTGAATTGTTTGAACAAATATCAAATAAAAGAAAACGTAAATATTCTAAAAATGTATAACGTGAAACTTCTACACCTTCCCAAGAATCGTCGGGATCCTCTTGAGTTGTCCAAGAAAATTCTGTCAGAGTTAAGTTTTTTATTATATTTGAATATTTACGCACAATTTGAGAATGATTTTTTAAAAAATTATAATGATAATCTCGGTGAATTGTGCTTAATAAGCAAATTCCAACATGTTGCCAAGAATTTTGAGTTTTTACATAAAAGTCTTGTCCATCAAGATGGTGATAATGCAAATGCGTGCTTGATTTAGAAAGAGCGCAAGCATTTCCATATTTTTCTTTTACTTGTTGAGCATTCATTGTTTTTCTTTTATTCAAAATATTACGTTTTTGTATAATAGGAACAGCTATGTTTTTGTTTGCTGAATCTTTGCGACATTCAGGGCAAGGACAAGAAGTTGTATAATTTAAATTTTGCATTGAATATTCAAAAATACTACCATGAGTTTCACAACGAATTTTGTATTTTTCATGTTTGCCATTATAATCATTTTTATCTAATAATAAAGTATATTCGGTATTATAATGTTCTCCGCGACGTAGAAGCAAATTTTGAAAAATTTGAAAACCTTCATGTTTTCGGTCTGTATGCAATTTTTCACGGCAACAAACTTGACGAGTACTGTTTGAGTACACACCTAAGTAGTTCTCTAAGCGTGAAACATAAAAATGTTTTTCTTTATGAAGTGCTACAAACTCTTTTATTTCATTTGCACTCATAGAAATGTTTAGAATTTCAAGCAATTTTTGAAAAGATTCTTTATTATCTGGAAATATGAATGAACCGCCTGTTGGATGGTGAGTACAATTCCATAAAATTTTTGAACGCCGTGTTGGGTTTTCTCCTGTTATTTTAAAAATCATATGCCCCCATTGATTTGCATGATTTTGCACAAGTGAGTTCCAGTCTATTGTTTTTTTAGTATTCATTTTTTTTATTAATCAGTAAAATTATAACAACCAATAATAGTATATTGTAATTTCTTGGAAATAACTAATTTAAAAAAAAATAAAAAAATATCTATAAGAACAAAGAAGAACATATTTGTTGCAATTTAGCAACTTCTTATGCAGCAAAAAAATATAGACACAAATGTTTCTATTTTTTCTAAACTTTTCGTTTTTAACTTTTGACTTTTTATATATTTTCTAAATTTGTAAGGAATCTTCAAATTTTGAATTCCTCCTTATTATGTAAATTCAATTTCTAAATATTTTAGAAAAAGGGCAATTTTTTACCTACAACTGGCCAAGCAGCTAAGAAGAAGTGTAATGAACGAGAGTTGTTGAAAGAAGCGTATTGGAAGATTAGACGACCAAAGTAACCCAAAAAATTTTTTCTGTTGCTTCTTTCTATGAATTATTTCATATATTTGAATTGAAAAATTCAAAAAGCAAACAGAATGGACTATGTTTTCATCTTAAAATTCAAAGCGCAATCAATATTAAGATGTTAGGTACTCTATTTTTTAGTCTCTGAACCTTTTTCTTTTTATTTGTTTACTCTCAGAGAGAGTCGACAAAAAGAAAATAGGTTGCAAGTTGTCAACAAGTTTATTTTACAATAACTTCAACACTCCAACCTTTATAAGTTGGTCGAGCTTCGCGTTTATCTATTCCAGGAAGAAGATTACGAAGAACTTTATTGAAATTTGTTGTAAAAGATTTGTCATTTTTGATTTGTTCATAAAAAGGTGAACTTATTGGAGTAAATTGTATAAGATAGTCTTTAATTTGATCTGTTCGTTCAAATTGATTAGGTGATGATTCTACTGAAAATTGAGTTTGTGAATCTTTAAACAAAAATTTGATAGACTGTTGAAAAGCAGCTTGATATCTTGAATTTTTAGCCTGAGCTGCGTACCCTTTTTCTCTTGCAGGTGTTTTTCCAACTTGAGAGCTTCTACGCTCTAATTCTGCTTGAGTTATTGGATCATAAAAACTGATTTTAAGCTTTTTCATTGTTTGATGACCTCGTTTTGAAGCTTCAGTTCTCTGTTGTTTTGAATAAACAACTATTTTGTCTCGACTCATTGAAGCAACTCGATCACCTTCTTGGTGATAAAGGTCATAACGGAGTTTATGAAGTTCTTTATGTTCATTATAAAAAACAGGGAGCAAATTCCAACTCGCATCTGGACCGCCTTCTGATTTTGGAATAATATGATGAATTTCATCGTATTCTAATTCTAAAAATTCAGTTTGTCTGTTTATAAAAGTTAAAATTTTATCATTGTAAGAATTTGAATTTTCTTTTAAAAACTGAATTAAAGAATCACGATCTACAATGTTGCAGAAAGGGCCAGCTTGAAAGTTTTGCAGTCTTTCAGCTTTTGTTAATCTTCGACGTTTAGGACGTCTGTTTGAAGAATAATGAATCATAAAAATTTTATAAAATAAAATCAGTAAATTATAACAACTTCTATTATATTATCAAATTTTTGACAATTTGTCCAATGTAACCTTTTTACAAAAAAATAAAAAAAATTGATTTTCTTGCAATTCACCTAAAATAAATATATTTTTTTATCATAGCGAATTTCTATAATTTCTTATAGTGCACACAGTTACTGTTTATGTGCAGCTACGCATCAGTTCCAAGTATTTTTACTTGATGATGGACTATGTCATAAAGTTTTTTCAACTTTTTAAGAACTTTAAAATTCTTCTATGCTTAAAAAACTTATTGCGCAAAGAAAAATTTTTAGTCTCTGAACCATTTTATTCACATAATGTTTTAAATAAAATTGGTTGCAAATTTTCAAAAAAAATAAGTTATGTCATTGCTTGTGTTAATTGCTTTTTGGTAAGCTATTGCAAACAACAATAGTCTTTTTTTTTGAATTTTTTGCAATTCACTTAATTTTTTTCCTAATGCTGTTTCCAGCATTATACACTGTAGAAACCTAAATAAGCTTTATTTAGGTTTCAAGCAATGTTGTAAGTTTCTTCCTCCTGACCGAATTTGTATCCTTCGTTAGCAGATTCATTTTCAGTTGTTTCACGGATTAAAGATGAAGTAACTAATGAACCGTGCATAGCAGAGAATAATGAACCACCAAATACACCAGCAACACCTAACATGTGGAATGGGTGCATTAAAATGTTCAAACGTTTCACTTTATTACTAAAGTGTATCGGACTATATCACCAAAATTGTTGCAACTGAAGCAAGCTCCAGCAGCAAGCTCCAGCAGCAAGCTCCAGCAGCAAGCTGCTGGATAAAATTTCTTCTTTCATGAGTTTTAACCACTCTCATCTTCTGAACAAAATTCATCTTCAATTGAAACACTATCAAACGAAGTCACGTTGTAACCACGTGAAATAATAGGACGTGAAAATGCTTCTTTAGCAAGTTGTTTTTCTTTTTCAGAAAGTTTTGAAAAAAGAATTTCTTTCAATTCAGTCATGTGTTGATGTAAATTTTGTAAACGTTCAATATTATATATATCTGAACAAACACTAGTCTCTGAACCATTGTCTTTTTTTGCAGTGCAAGACAATTGGCTGCTGATTATTTTACTATATAAATCAGAATTTTTTCTAGGTATTACTTTTTTAAAAATATTTTCTCTAAAAGAATTTTCATTTTGTATAAGCAATTCTAAAAATTCAATAAAATGATCAATCGTCACTATATTTAATGTGCCAAAGCAATTATGAAAAAATTGATGAATTTCTGCACTCAAAGAAACACCGTTTTGGGGATCAAACCGAATTGAAGAAAAAACTTTTTTTGAAAAAAGGTGATGAGCATTTAAATTTTGTGGTCGAATTCCAGTTATAACGCAACTATAAAATCCATTTCTATACACTATATTACGCCATTCTGCATATTCATTACGATCTTTGTTTTCTTTTGTTTGATTATTTTTTTGTTTTTCTGCAAAAAATATTTTTCGAGCTTCTGACATTTTGTCAATTGTTTCAGCTGAAAATTCTCTCCCTGTCAATTTAGTACTTACTTGTTGTTTACCACAACAAGATAAACCTGTACGAGATCTTAAATAGTTAAAAACCGTTGTTTCTTGAACACCTTTTTGTGGATGATGTGAACATTTTATTTTTAAAAGAATTTCTCGTTCAGATGGAATTGATTTTTTTGATTTGTTGCAATTTAATTCTTCTTGAGTCAATGATGCTAAGAATGTATCATATTCATTGAATATAATTTCATGCGCAAATTTTTTTGATTTTTCAAGAATAGCATTTTGTTTATTCATTAAATATAAAATATTTTTATTAGAGTAAGGCATAGTTGTTAAATTTTTTTAAAAAGTAATATTTTTGAATTATTTTCTGTTTTATTGTAAAGCTTTTCAGCAATTAACATGATTTAAAGAACACTACATTTTAGTTATGTTCTGCTTGGAAAACGATCATGAAGTTGAAAGTACCAGAGATACCTAAAGGCATACCATCAGAGAAAGAACCTTGTCCGATTGGGTAGATGATGAATACAGCAGTAGCAGCAGCAACTGGTGCAGAGTAAGCTACAGCAATCCAAGGACGCATCATAAATGTTATCTCAAAGTGATTTAAACTTTGATTCTTTAGCTTTCAATAAAGATCAGACTATGTCATATAAAATTATACTTACGCTCATTTTTTAGCTTCGCCTTTTGGCAGCGATTTTCTCGCGAAGCAAGCGAAGCGAAGCAGCCCCAGCGAAGCAGGGAGCTTTACTACGCTGGGTTTTTACTTTTTAGCAACAGCTAAAAAACAACAGCCCAGCATATTAAAAATATGCAAGGTTGCGATCAAAGATCGCTACCAAAAGGGAAAAACTAAAAAATGAGCAGCTTGTCGACTTGCACAACTCGTTGTGCAAGCTAGCGGACTTAAGTCCCAGCGTTGTAAACAAGCTACTTCGTAGGGGCTGCGACAGCGCCTTTTGGTTTTTACCTGTTGGCTGTTGCCACCAGGCAACAGCCAACAGGTAAAAACAAGCAAGCTTGCGCAGCTAGCTGGGCAAGTCAAATATCGCTGCCGCTAGCGAATGTCAACAAGTACATTTTACTCAGGCACTTATATAGAGAGTAAAACTCTCTAGTCTTTGAACGGCCTAAAAGATTCTAATTCTTTTAGATTCGTTGCAAGTTAACAGTCCTTTAAATCAGGTTTTGTTTTTTTTGGTTTTGAAACTTTAGGTTTAGGATTCTTATAGTTTGCTCTTTTCCCTACTGGTCTATTTTTAATATGATTCCAATAAAAATCTTCTGATAAATGAACACGATGCTCAGAATATTCAAAAGTTTCATCTGGATATACAATTGAATAAGGAGATAAAATTATTTTTCCATCAATTGGCATACCTTTTCCGTTCATTACACGGTGTCTTTGAGACAAAGAATTATAAATATTAATGCCCAGTTGTTTTTGAGTTTTTAAACCTTGTTGCAAATTATCTAACATTTTTTGTCGAAAGACAGGATCTTGTTGATATTTTTTTGCCATGCAACTAAAGCGTCTAATAAGTTTTGAGGATCAAAAGCCCCAACTCCTTTTGCTTTTGCCGCTGCAGCTCCTTTTTTACCAAGAGCACTTTGAACTTCCGAACTAAACCATCCTCTATTTTGATCACGCAAATTTTGCTGCTGCTGTTTTCCACCTAATGTTCCAGCATAACTTGCCATAGCACGACGGCTTTGGTCATCGTTTTGAGCTAGCATTCGGTTTACGGCTAAACTGTCTCCAATATTTCTATTTTGTAAGAAACGAATGTAATGAGCCATAACGTGTTGCGGAAATGTTAATAATACAACATTTTCTTCATCGTATGTTCCACTTTGATGACCAGGCAGAATACGGTGTCGTTCTAAATAAAGCATAACACCCGTTTTTGTGTCAATATAATCTGAATTCGTTGCATTTGCAACCGTGTCTTTAGCAAAAGTATAATCTTGTTTTTTTAGTTTCATTTTTTCCATATACTCCCTATAAATGTCTCGACCATTTTCTTTACGTTTTTCTAACATTGTTAGAAAGTGGTCAGAACTTGGAAGTGCAAAACCTTTCATTTGGCGACGACGTTTTCCTTGCAATTTACCTGATTCAGGAGGTTTTCTTGATCCCGAGCTTTCTTTATTGAAAGAAGCAGTTTGTTCCGCTTTTCTTTTTTGAGAAAGAGGTTCATTTGTTTCCTCCGGGCAAGCGTTTGATGCAAGACAAAAAATTTTGTCTCTCCGCATACCTAAACGGTAAGAAAGTTCCCACTCACGACCCATGTAGCAGCAAATACCTAAGAAGAAGTGGCAAACGATTAATTGGTAAGGACCACCGTTGTATAACCACTCATCTAAAGATGCAGCTTCCCAAATTGGGTAGAACTTTTAAGCGTTATAACGCTAACTTGGACTATTTCTTCTTTCGTTTTTTTTATTTTTAAAAAGTTTTCACATTATTTCATGAAATCTTTGTGAAACTTCAAAATGAAACACAAAACAAAAGCTAAGCACAATGCAAAAATTGCTAGAATCTCAGCAAATGTTACTAAGAATTCATGCAAATCTTGCTAGTCTCTGAGCGGATTCAGTTAGAATTTCAATAGATTCTTTCTGAATTTCGCTGCAGATTCCTTTCTTTTTGAGAAGAATTTGCTTGTGTGCTCTGAGCACACAAGCAAATATTAAAAAAAACAACAAAAATTTAAGTCTTCAATTCATCATTTAAATATTCTTCTTCAGAATCAAAACGACCAATAATTGACCAACCATGGATAGATTTCTTTTTTCCTTTTAATAAACCATACATCGGACCACCACCTTTAGCTTTTTTTTAAAAATCTTTGTCAAATAAATATTCACAATTTCCAGTCACAACAGCTTCATGAAGCTTATCAAAAACTTCGCTCCCGCTGTTTGAAGGACTAATAAGAACTTGAAAGCCATCTTTGTGTTTAAATAACAAAAATTTTGAAATACATTGTTTTAATTCAAAACTTTGGTTAAGTAAACCTACGTGAGAACCCCAAGTTTGTCCGACTTTTGAGCGAGCATGTTGTTGTGCTGGAGTATTGCGTGACCCTCCAACAGGACCGCCACGTTTTCCAAGAATACTATTTAATTTTGGATCATAAAAACCAGTACCTTGCATTCGATGTAGCGCTGCCATTCTTAAACCATGACTTCTCAAACCAAAATGCTTGCTTGCAGTACGAAAAGCATAAGCTTTCCAATCATCTATTTCACCTTTTTCTAAAAAACGGAGTAAATGAGCTAAAATATGTTGACGAGGAGTGAGAAGAATAATATTCTTCTCATTGTCATCTCCGCCGGCATGTTTAGGAAGAATATGATGCTTTTCCATAGTGATGTCAATTTTATTTTCATCAATTTGATTTTGTGAAGCACATTTAGTAATAAATTTTTCATATGTTCCAACAGGAAAAAATTTTTGTTGTCTTACAATACGATCACGAACATAGCGCAGTATTGTTAATTCTAAAACTTTTTTAGATGTTGACATAAATATTGTGTAATAAATTTTTATAAAATTCCACGAGCAAAGCGTATTTGTCGATCGAAAATGATTTAAAATTTTGGACAAAAGTTCTTCAAATAGTCAAAATTTTTCACATTTTTGCTTAAAAGTTTTAAAGTTTTCTCAAGCTTTCATGAAAGGTTCCTGCAATTCACTTAGATTAGAAACGCTATTTGGCAAAATTGTTTGAATACTTTTCATTTCATTCAAGTATTCAAAACAATTTGACACTTCTATCATGTAAACCGATAGCGTTAGATGTAGGAACAACAGCACCTGAAATGATGTTGTTTCCGTATAATAATGAACCAGAAACTGGTTCACGAATACCATCGATATCTACTGGAGGAGCAGCGATGAAAGCGATGATGAATACAGAAGTAGCTGTTAATAATGTAGGGATCATGATAACACCGAACCAACCGATGTATAAACGGTTTTCAGTTGAAGTGATCCACTCACAAAAACGTGCCCAAAGGCTAGATGCTTCGTTTTTAGCTAAGATAGCTGTCATAATAAAAAATTTATAATAAAATAAAAATTCCCCGAATCTTAAAAAGATTTTTCATGAATTTCTAAAAATTCCTGTTAACTATTAACATAACATAAAATGAAAATATGTCAAATGCATTGTTGTTTATCTTACCCGTTTTTCAATTTTTTTTTACTTATTTACTTATTTTTAAAAATGAAATAACTTTTTCTTTCTATTTAATAAAGAAAAAAAATAAATAATTTATTCTATAATCAAATAATCTATTCTATAATATAAACATAAAAACGGGTGTTTTACATACAGGACAGTTTAGTAGACTTCAAATATTTGAAGCACCTGCATGAGCAAAACCGTTTTTGAAAAAGTCTGCTATACTATGTACACAAAAGTAGCAAAAATGTGTTTATTTTATACTGTGCTTTTTTTAACAACATTTCACATATTCTTTATAAAATTTTTCCTGTTGAGATTGTCCAATTTTTTGATTTTTTTTTTATCGTAGCTGATTAAATCATTTCTATTTTTAGCATTGCAAGTCTTTTCTTTTCTTTATGCAAGTAATCAAACTTTTTCATAGTTTTTGATTGAGCTTTATAATATTGGATATTACTGTGCGGGTATGATTGTCTGAATTGTAGTGAGAAATTAAAGATTTCTCCCAGGAGCATCCCTGCGCATCCACTCGTTGGCTCATTGGCTGTGAAGTTCCATGAGCTAAGCGAACTAGCAAAAGCCTGTGCTAGCAAATTTGTACCTTTAGCATCTGGCAGGACAAGAGTTAGAGAGCTATGAAATTGGGCGCGTAACCCGGGGACAATGAGACAAGTTCTCATTATTAGAGTAAGGTTGCATAGACAGTATGCTATGCATTGATGCCATAATACTCTCGCCCTGTTTATTCATAAGAACATAACTCGCTTCTACACTCAGATCAACTTACCAACTGTCTATGGAATGGTTATTGACTAATCTAGACTCTAACCAGGATTCAGGTGCAAATCTGTTGTATCTCTCATAGATAGGGACAATTCCTTTCATAATTTAGGTTACTGACGAAGTGAAGTGTAGTATCAAAAGTTAAATTGAAGCCAGAAGAAAGATTAGCTCTTTATTATGAAATGAAAAAAGAAAGTTTTTTCAATTGGCAGCCTAAACCTGTAGTGAGAATTTATATTCCAAAACCTGATAGTAGACAAAAACCATTAGGAATCCCAACAATCAAAGACAGAATTTGGCAAAATGTTGTCAAAAATGCACTTGAACCTGAATGGAAAGAGAAATTTGAAGATTCATCTTATGGATTCAGACCCACAAGATCTTTTACTGATGCTATTAATAGAATTTTTATAGCAACATCTAAAAAGACTAGGATGTGGGTGGTAGATGCTGACATCAAAGCAAGCTTTGATGAAATCGCACATCAACCTTTCCTTGACAAAGTAAAACACTTTCCTGGCAGAGAACTTATGCATAAATCGCTGAAAGCTGGAGTTCTCACAGAAGGGGTCTGGAGTGAATCTCTAAGTACTCTTCAAGGAGAGGTAATCAGTCCATTATTATGTAATATTGCTCTTCATGGCATGGAAAAGGAACTGAATGTGAAAAGATCTTTTCAGGGTTTTGTTTTACAAGGATTGGAGCTTTTAGAGTAAAAGTTTTATTCTTTTTATTTATTTTATTATTCTTTTTATTTATTTTTTATTTTATTATTTTTTAGCATTTGCAAAAATTAGGTCTTGCAAATGCTAAAAAAAAGAACTATAAACACCACCGGCTGGCATACAACTCCTTGTTATATCAGGTATACAATTTATATCATTTTACAAGGTAGTTACAATTATTTGAATTCCGCTAATCCATACACCTGTAAAATAAAATTCATCCTGGGCTCGAAATCGCTATGTTTTTTAGGGCTGGAGCTGTCATTTGGATTCGCACGTAATATGTATACTTTTAGATCAAGCTATAAACAACATTTATGAAATGAAAAATATATTCTATGTTTTTCATTGAATATAAAAATATATTTAATAAAAAAACGAAAAAATATCCATTTTAAATGAATATTTTGTTTAGAATCAAAAATGCTTGAAATTTGTTTATTTTTTGATAATATAATTTAGTATTAAAAAGTAAATAAGATTTTTATTTTTTTGAAAATACAAAAAAGGGGGCCGATGCCCGAGTGGTTAATGGGGGCGGATTGTAAATCCGCTGGTTACACCTACGTTGGTTCGAATCCGACTCGGCCCAAAATATTGTTTGAAAGTTAGAATTTTTTTTTGTTTCCTTTTAAAAGCTTTTTATTATAAATTTTTAAGGCTTTTATCTGTTTCTTTTGTATTGTTTCATTTTTGATTTTAATAGTTAATTAATAATTAAAGAATGAAAATACTAGTCAAAAAAATTTTTGTACTAAAAATACAAACAAAAATAAAAAATCTTTCCAGATTGGTCTAATGTTTATTTTTAGATATTTTGTTCAATATTTGAAAACTTCATTTTGAATTATAAATTTTATAGTCAAAAAATAAAATACTTTTGAAATGAAATTTCATAAATATAAAAGAGAACGTTTCTACAAACTGTTTTCTTTAATATGTTAATATTTAACAAAACAAAAAAGATAGTAAATCTTTTTCTCATTTCTTTAAAAAAAAATTTCTATTTTTATTTTTCAAAAAAATAAAAATATTTGAATTTTGATGTTTCAAAATTTTGTTTATCTCAAAATTATGAAACAGAACACTAAAAATTTTTTAAATACAAAAAAAAATAGAAAAATTTATCAAATAAAGAAAATTTTTAGCCTATTACTAAAAATTATGTGACTAAAAAAGATTTAATAATTTTTATTTTTTTTCATTTTTATATGGCTAGACAAACGCGAAAAGTTTCACCTACAAAAATCAAAAAACGTGCATATCGAGGAATTGTTTATATTCAAGCTGGACACCATAATACTATTATCACATTAGCAAATCTTCGTGGTGAAGTTCTTTGTTGGAGTTCTGCTGGAGCTTGTGGTTTTCGTGGTAAACGAAAAGCAACAACATTTGCAGCAAAAAAAGCAGCTGAAGTTGTTGCTAAAAAATCACGTGAATTTTTAATGAATGAAGCAAAAATTTTAGTTACAGGGCCTGGACAAGGTCGAGAAACTGCTATTCGTGAAATTTTTAAAGCTGGAATTAAAGTAAATGTTATTCGTGAAAAAACTGGAATTCCTCATAATGGTTGTCGTCCTCCTAAAAAACGACGTGTTTAATTTTTTGATTGATTTATAGTATTTTAAAAGAAAATACTATAAATCAAAACTTTTTATAATTTATTAACATTGTTTTTTATTATTCAATTATTTTTTAAAAATGAATTGAAAAAATTTAATTATAAAGAAAACAATTTTGTCAAAAATTTTTAAACTAAAAATACTTTTCACAAAAATGAAAAAATTTTGAACTAAATTTTTTCATTTTTGAAAATTCATATTTTTTGTTTCTACATTAGACTATTTTTAAAAAAGATAGTTAAATTTTTTGGAATAGACACTAAAAAATTTAAAAAAATAAAAAAAACAAGTGAAAGAAAAAAGAAAATTGTTTTTTAAATTTTCTTCTTTATTAATAAAAAGTAAAGATTTTTCAAATTTTCATATTTGAGTAAATAAGTAAAAATAAAAAATTGCAAAGCAGATACAATATCTATATGTTCATTTGATATTTTTTCATTGTTCTGTTCATAATCAGCAAGAATTTTTAAAATTTTTATTTTTTAGCTTTAGCAAAAGTTTAATTTGCTATAGCTAGAAATATTTTTTATAAAGTATTGCCAGCTAAACTCTGGCAATTCTTTTTAATATCTCTCGGCAATGATCTTTGACGTTTGCTTTGCCGACAATTTGCTTGTGATCTCTGGTCGCAAACAGGGTGTAATGTCCACCCTACTTCGTGAACCTTTAGCTGCCTGCCATTAAAGCAGGCCGGCACAGAGCTTTGTTGCTTCCCCAACCGAGCCTGGTTACGATCAGAGATCATGCATGTTCTTCCAGACTAGCAGGCTGCCATAAAGTAAGTAGCTTTGTTAAGTGAAGGTTGTACTTGGTACAATTCTTGCACCCTTCACCTCCCCATAGAAGTATCTTGTTTGAAATCATTGAATGTATTTGTTTGATATTTTTATGAAGATTTATAAAATATGCTGGCCTTGAACCATAGATTTATCACTTCATTTTGTTATTTTTTAAAAATAGCAATCTAAAAACTTTAAAAAGCAATAATATTTTTTACAATATGTTTTTAACCAAAAACATATTGTAAAATTTCAAAAAATGTATACATAAATGTTTTTTCTGTTTTAAGTGCAATTTGTTTTTGTATAAGCAAGTTTTTTATATGTTTATGAAAAAAGTATATATAGAACTATACTTTTTTTCCATAAATATATAAAGAAAAAAAGTATAATTCTAGAATAAAAATTTGCAAATTTAAAACAAAAATTCCTTGCACAACCCTAACTGCCTTTGCGTAATAAAAAGCATCAGAGCACAGAATCTTTTATGGATATGTATGAAAAAGGTTTTGCTACCCTATAAATACATATTCATAAACAAACTTTGCTAGCATTTTGCCAACTTTTTCTGCATGTAAAAAAACTTCCTTTTCCTAGAAAAAAGGAAGTTTTATTTTCACTTTTTAAATTTTCTATTTTGGTGCAACAAAATAAAATACATAAAAAGATTATTTTTTAAATTACATACAGAACGTGATTGATAAACAACTTTTATTTTTTTTTATTTTTTATGTGTGATGATGAAGATATTTTTAATGATGCCAAAGCTGAATGCGTGGTTTGGGGTTTAGACAAAAGTATAAATGAAGAATTTGGGGTCTTTTCCAAAGATCCCAAAGACTAAGTAAATAAGCAAGCATATGAAAAACACAAAAAATTCTTGAAACTGTTTCAAAAAACAAATTTAAGTTTTTTGAAAAAAGTTTAAAGAGAATATTCTTTTTAGAATATTCTCTTTTAAAAAATTATAGTTTGTCAATAGTTTCAAATTCAAATTTGATTTCTTTCCAAACTTCACAAGCAGCTGCTAATTCAGGACTCCATTTACATGCAGAACGAATTACATCACCACCTTCACGAGCTAAGTCACGACCTTCGTTACGAGCTTGTACACAAGCTTCTAAAGCAACACGGTTAGCAACAGCTCCAGGAGCGTTCCCCCAAGGGTGACCTAAAGTACCACCACCGAATTGTAAACAAGCGTCATCTCCAAAGATTTCAACTAAAGCTGGCATGTGCCATACGTGAATACCTCCAGAAGCAACTGGCATAGTACCTGCCATTGAACACCAATCTTGAGTGAAGTAAATACCACGGCTACGATCTTTTTCGATGTAGTCATCACGCATTAAGTCTACGAAACCTAACGTTACTTCACGTTCACCTTCTAATTTACCAACTACAGTTCCTGAGTGTAAGTGGTCACCACCAGACATACGTAAAGCTTTTGCTAAAACACGGAAGTGAATACCGTGGTTTCTTTGACGGTCAATTACAGCGTGCATCGCACGGTGAATGTGTAATAATAAACCGTGATCACGACAGTAAGAAGCTAATGAAGTGTTAGCTGTGAAACCACCTGTTAAGTAGTCGTGCATAATAATAGGTACACCTAATTCTTTAGCACATTGAGCACGTTTTAACATTTCTTCACAAGTACCTGCAGTAGCGTTTAAGTAGTGCCCTTTGATTTCACCTGTTTCTGCTTGAGCTTTATAACAAGCTTCAGCTACGAATAAGAAACGGTCTCTCCAACGCATGAATGGTTGTGAGTTTACGTTTTCGTCATCTTTTGTGAAGTCTAAACCACCGCGTAAACATTCGTAAACAGCACGACCATAGTTTTTAGCTGATAAACCTAATTTTGGTTTAATTGTACAGCCTAATAATCCACGACCATATTTGTTTAATTTGTCACGCTCAACCTGGATCATTTATGTTCAGAAAAGTTTTTTACACTATTCTGTATATGTACAGTTTATGCACATATTCTTTATATTATTATATAAAGATCAGACCATATCATTAATCTTTTTGAAAAGATTACTCTACTTTTCGCAATTATTATTGCTACTCCTACAAAAGGATGGTCGTTACGCTTTGAGCTCTAAAATATTTTATTTGAAGAAAAGTTTTTATTTGAAGAAAAGTTTTTTTTAAAGATAAAAGATTTGTGTTTAACAAATCAGGAATAAAATAAATTTGCATTTGAAATTTCTTCAATTTCCTGATCTGTTAAATAACGTACTTCTGAAGTGAAATCTTCACTATTTTTTCTTAATTTTTTTCTTAAATGAGGCATACTAAGAAAATTCTTAGAAGGACTTTCAAGAGATTTGCGAAATCGTGCATAATCTGATGAGCTTTTGAAATAATGGTTTCCAATTTTAAAAGGTTTTGCTTGATGACCTGTTTGAACAGCAGTACATCGAGGTAAATTTTCAACGTTTTCACTATTTGTTGAAAGAATTTTATTTTTTAATAATTGAGGTGCTACATCTTTAAAATTGTAAGCTAAAGCAGATTCAAAAAACGCTAAAATTAGTCGATGTTCTAAATAATTCATTTCATTTTGTAATTCTAAAGAATTTTCAATATCTAAAGCTTCTGCATTATCATCAACCCAAGTATATACAACATATCTTTGAAAAACTTGACTATAATCAAATTCTGCTAAAATATTTTGAACAGCTTCATAAAAGTTTTTATTAATTTTACTTGTTTTTTTTAAAGTGGCTTGTCTTGAACGACTTGTATATTGATTAAATCTTTTTTTAAGATCTTTTGTTTGACCTACAATACATTCACCAGTTTCTTTATGTTGAATAACGTAAACACCAGGGCGTGCATTCTGTATTTTACCAGGATCAGTTTCTAGATGAATAGTTGGTAAAAGCTTGCTTGAAGTTTCAATTTGAACAAGTTCTTTAGATATTATTTCTTCAAATGCTTTTTTTGCAATTTCGTCAAAAAAATGAAGTTTTTCTTCAGATAAAATTAAAATATAAGAGCCCCTTAGCACGGGATTTTCTAAAGAGCGTAAACCTTTTTCCCATATATTTGATTTATTAAAATCATTTTCAGTGTTTTCATTCAAATCTTGATTTGTAAAATTTTCTTGAAAACTTGTGAAACATTTGAAAGTGTAAGATTTTACGAGAGTTTCCCCGTTTTGTAGAGTTCTTATTTTGTTAACAAAAATTTGAATTTTTTTATTGTTCATATTTTTATAAATTCTATTGTGCATATTTTTAGACGTTAACAAGATAAGGGCATTTTTTTACCATGTGGCATATATGTTAAAAACTTTTTCAAAAATTTTTGAAAAAGTGTTAAAGTGATTAGAAAAACACTTTCTAAAAATTTCTTTTTAGATCAGACTATATCACCATCAAAAAATGTTTTTTGATGTTTGATTCTAAAAGTCGTTGAAGGAACCAAACTTTTTTTTCCTGTTGGCTGGCTCGCTCTGCGAGTACAGGCGCCAGCAAAAAAAGTTTGCTTTCCTTGCTGATGTTTCATATTATTTTAAACTTTTTGTTGCTTCAAAAGGCCTGTTGGCGCCCACCAACAGGAAAAGTTTCAGAAAAAGATTAAAAGTTTAAAGAAAGTTTCAGCAATTGTTCAAATACCAGTTACTTCATAGCTGAAGCAAAGCCCCTTTATGTTGAGGTCCTTGGAATGTTTTTACATAAGCAGGAGGAATACGTAAATCTTCTAAACGTAATGCACGAAGAGCTTTGAAACCAAATACGTTTCCTACAATTGAAGTGAATAAGTTAGTTACTGATCCTTCTTCAAAAAGGTCAATTGGATACGCTACGTATGCAATGTATTGGTTATCTTCACCTGGAACCGGTTCGATATCATAACAACGTCCTTTATAACGGTCTAATGTAGTAAGACCATCAGTCCAAACTGTTGTCCAAGTACCTGTTGATGATTCAGCTGCTACAGCTGCACCACATTCTTCAGGTGGAACACCTGGTTGTGGAGTCATACGGAATGCTGCTAAAATATCAGTATCTTTTACAACGTAATCTGGAGTGTAGTATGTTAAACGATAATCTTTAACACCGGCTTTGAATCCAGCACCTGCTTTTGTTTCTGTTTGAGGAACCATGAAAAAAGTTCATAGAACATTTTGTCGATCCTATAAAAATCCGTCCGTGAAATAATTTTTTATGAAACAAAATAAGATTTTTCAAATTTTTATTTGAAAATTGAAATTTTTAAAACAACATTATATTATATAATGAAAATTTAAAAAAATTTTAACATAAAAACTCATCTCCTAAGAGAAGAATTTTTTATTTATTTGTTTGTCTTGATGCTGTAAAATACAGCACAGCACAAAACTAAAAATTTTACAAAAATTCTTTAGTTTTAAAAATTTTATAAGATTTTAGCATAAAATAAAAACTTTATCAAATTTTTAAATTTTTATGAGTTTTTTACGCAAAACTTCATTTTATTGGTTTATTTAACTGTATAAAAATTTTTAATTATTCACTTTTGAAATTTTTGTTTTTAAATTGTAAATTTTAAAAATAAAATGACTTTAAAATTTTCTAAAGCCATGATTTTACAAAAATGAATAAGAAAAATTTTACACATCTATTTTTCTATTTTTTATGAAAAAGTTATAAAGAGCAAATTTACATTTTTGTTCTTAAAAAAAACTAAATTTTTAATATTCTTATGAAATTTTTACTGAAATTTTTTTTAAACATAATAAAGTTGTACTTCATCAAAAAGTTGTTTTACTTGCAAAAAATTATGTTTAAAAAAAGTTTTTTCTGTTTTTTTTTAATATGGGTAAAACTTCAATTTTTTGTCTTTTTGAATTTCTAATTTATATTTAAAAAAACAAATTAGTTGTAGGCATAAAGAATTTCAGTAAAAATTTGAAATTGCATAAGAAATTACAAATATAACCACTTAAGAATTTTTAAAATGACTCGAGTAAAACGTGGAAATGTATCTCGTAAACGCCATAAAAAAGTATTAAATTTAACAAAAGGTTTTCGTGGTGCTGCTTCTTTATTATTTAGAACAGCAAATCAGCAAAATATGAAAGCTTTACGTTATTCATATGCAAACCGTCGCAAAAAAAAACGTAATTTCCGACGTCTTTGGATTGCACGTTTAAATGCTGCTATTCGCGCTTATGGATTAAATTATAGTGAATTTTTATTTGCATTAAAAAACTCAAAAATTGTATTAAATCGAAAAGTTTTAGCACAATTAGCAATTTGTGATCCTGATACTTTTTTAAAATTTGTAATGAGTCTTAAATAAAAAATATTTAAACTCTAAAAAAATATTTTTAATAAAAAAGAAGTTAAAAATTTTTATGTATGAACTAAATTTTTATTTTAAATATGTTTAACTAAAACATTTAAAACAAAAATTTAGTTCTTTTAAAATAACTAACTAAAGTTTTTTTAGTTTATAAAAAATTTCAACTTCGAAATTTTTATTATTATTTATAGATATGTCCTGTTCTACTTTTTTAGTGAAAAAAGCCTTAAAATTTGGAAAAATTATTTAAGGTTTTGAAGCCGAAATTTAATTCAAAAAACAAAATAGATAACAAATTTTTGAAAAATTTTAGGTTAACAAAAACGTACATCTAAATCAAAAAAAAATATTCGTAAAAATGCTTGGAAACAAAAAGTAGCAAAAAAAGCTACTCAAGCTTTATTTTTAGCAAAATATGTTTTAAATACACAAGAACTTTCAGCTGAAAAACAAGAAAATGAATAAAATTGTTTTTCAAATGTAGTTTTTGTTGGTTAAAGTAAAAAAATTTTTTTATTTCTACAAACTTACAATTTTATACTCAATTTTTAGTAATGTATTTTGGTTACTTAGCAAAAAGCATTACTAAAAATTGAGTATAAAATATTTTCTCAATATAAATTTGAGAATTTTTTTTAAGCAGCTGCTCTGAAAATTTTATTTTTCACTACCAACTAAATGAAAATTTATTTTGTCGACTTTTATAGTTTTGCCCCCTATACTACGATTAGTCAAAAGTGAACAAAAGTCTTTAAAAACAAAAATCTTTAACAGATAATATGCTTTTCATCTTTATTAGCTTTTTGACTTTTGAGACATCATATGGACCTTTCAACTCAACTATTTCAATAAGCTGAGTTGTTAAATACTGCTTAGGCGAAAATAGATGCTCTTCAGCATTGCTTTGCAACGCTAGGTTATAGTAAAGTGATTGCCAGCACAATAAATTAGTGTACTCTCTACCTCACTAGTCACACTTATTTTTTCCTTTTAGTTGCAACATTTGGCAGTTCCCCGTGCTTATTGAAAATCGTCGACTTGAGCGGGCAAAGCTACCTACTTGTAGGATTTGCTTAGCTGCTTTGGTGCTTCGCTGACTGCCACGCAGAAAAAAGATATGTGTCAGCGTGCCAGCCTGCCAGCCTGCTACGCTAGCAGGCTGGCAGGCTGGCACGCTGGCAGGTCGGCAGGCAGTCTGGCCGCCAGGGGCAACTTACACATAGTAGCCTGCCAAAACTTGTTGAAAAATTGAGAATTGTCAATAAAGCGTTCCTATTCAAGCAGCTGGGAGTTTAAATGTAGATATTAATCAATTTAGTCTAAAATCTACTAGCTAAAACGTTGAAGACTTTTTCTGACTTAACTGGAGAAACATTTCATATGGCTAGTCAGATAGAGACGACAGCAAATTTTAGTTTATTATTTTAATGTTTGTTTTATTTAACCAACTTGTATTTTTGTTTTTTAGTTACGAATTATTTTTTATGTTTAAAACATTCTCAAAAACAAATCCGTCACACATCTCAAAACTTCATTTATGTGCTCTCAGCTCAAAAAATAAGATATTTCACAACCTTTTCCATCTTTTGTTGAACTTTTTACAAAAAATCAATTTTATATAAAACGAAAAAAAATCAAACACTGATAGCCAAGCTGTCAATGAAGACATGTGTTACATTTTTAAAATTTTTTGCCTACTTTTTTATAATATTTCTATAAATTTCAAACAATTAAATTTGTTTAAAATTTTATTCCTTTTTGAAAAAATTTAATTATTTTTTCCTCTTTAAAATAAGCTACTCTGACACATGAGTCTTATTCCCTTTTGTTTATAGCTTCAAAGTGAGTCACAAAGGTGTTAAATGCCTTTAAAAAAGATAGTCTTTTTTTCATTTTACATTTGGTAAATCTTGAAATTTACCAAAAAACCAGAAATCAAAAAAATGAAGACCAAAAACACAAGATCTTTCCAATACCCTAAAGTTAGCTGAGTCAAACAACTAAAGAAAAAAGGCTTCAAAGTTTTTTCTTTTTATTTTTAAAAGTCAATGAAAATAGTATTCTATTTTTTCATAATATTTTAAAAACAACAAATTTTGTGTTTATAGCAACTTTAGCTAGTATTAAAAGCTAAAGTTGCTAATGAAAATAGAAAAATGTTTTACGTTATTTAAATTTTAAGTTCTTTATTAACAAAAATTAGTCAACCTAATGAAAAATACTTTTTATCAAATTGAACTTTGCTTTGTGTTCTTTTTTTGTATATCAAGAAAACTTATTAGTTACCATGCTACTAAAAGCTATGTATGCTTTTACCAATATGACTAAAAAATGCTTTCACTTTTAATAGCACAGTTGTGTAACCAGCATCAACTCATTGATGTTAGGTTTACAATCTTAAAATTGCTTTATTTGCAAAGCTACAAGTTTAACAAAGCTTTATCTAAAAATGTTAATTCAATGAAAATAAAATTTATCTACTTATTAAGCATTATATTTTTATCTAAAACTTACAGATGCTTGCCATACAAAAGCTAATAATAAAAAGAATACAGGAATAATTGGTAAAACATCTACAATAGGATCAAAAGGTGCATAAGCTTCTGGTAATTTTGCTAAAATTAAATACATAGATTCCATAAGGTTCTTGAAAGAATTGATTTTGACTTTTTTAAAAAATTGCTAAAACGAATTCTATTGTTAGTGAATTCCTAACAATTTCTTGCAGCACTTCTTCTAAAGAGGAAGTTTTAAAATTTTTTTGCTACAAAAGGTTTGTTTTTAAAGCAATTTAGTTCAACTTGAAACTAATTTTATCTAATTCTATAATTTGTTATTTTAAAATAATCTCAATAATCATTTACAGAAAAATAAGAAATTTTCTTTTGTAATTTTTTATTAAGAACTTAAAACAACACATGTTTATGTTTCTAAAAGGAACAAAGTTTTTTTGTAAATCATCGTAACTTTTCTTCGAAAGATGAACAGTTAGCAACATTTACTGCAAAAAAACTAGTTACTTTTACAAAACACTTAACAGAGTGAGATTTTTTATAAACAAAAAATTTTTTACATTAAATTTATATATGAAAATAACGTTCAAAATTTAAAGAATTATTTGTCAAAACAACTTTTTAAAAATTGACTGTATTTAAATAAAAAAAGTAATCTAAAACAAATTTTATACTTAGCTAGGTCTCTTTAAAAGAAAACATTTGTTTCTTACAAACAAATTTTTTCTAACTAAATTTTGATTTTTCTATTTGTTTAATAAAAAGATCTAAAAAGAGGTTTTCACTTCTAAAACTACATATATAAAGAATAAAAAATAAATGTTGATGGATACTTTAAGATATTTATCTTGTAACATAAGCTAGAAAATAAATTGCTTGTTTCACTTTCTAGTCCAATGAACTTCAATTCAAAGACAAGCTAGATTTTAAAATTCCTTTGTGTAACTCATTTGAGTTAAAAGCAAATGTGAAACAAACTAAAGTATCAGTAAATTTTTTATCGCTCCGCTTGCCCTGCCCATGCCCATGCCCAGCCGGCCAGCCTGCTACGCCGGCAGGCAGGGCACGTGCAGAGCACACATGCCTGCCGGCGTAGCAGGCTGGCAGGCAAGGCATGGGCTAGGCAGGCAAATCAACAAGAATTAAGAAGCTAAACTTTCCCAACTCATAGTAACATCATCTAATAATAAAGAACTGTTATAAATTTCTAAAATAATTAATAAGAATACAGCAAAAAGTACAATGAAAACACCCATTAAAACTGTTGTCCCCCATCCAGGTAAAACTTTCCCAGATTCAGAGTTTAACGGTCTTAATAATGTTCCTAAAGGAGTTACGATACCTGGTTCTTGAAGTGCATCTGAGAAGCTTGATTTAGCTTTTGAAGTAGTTCCAGTTGCCATTTTTTTGAATAAATTTTGATTTTTTTTACTTTCTGTCATAATATAATTATTGGAGAATAAATTTTAAAAACTTCTACTAAATAGAAAAATTATGGATAGTCCTGCTTTTTTCTTTACCTTTTTTTTATGGTTTCTTTTATTAAGTGCAACAGGATATTCGATTTATGTTAGTTTTGGACCTCCATCTAAAAAATTGAGAGATCCTTTTGAAGAACATGAAGATTAGTTTTGTTGTAAAGATAATTTTTTTCTAAAGTATAAGAAATTAAAAAATCTTATACTTTTTTAAATAAAGAATATTTTGTTTTTTTGGGAAGAAATGTAAATTTTAATGTTCTTTTCAATAAAGTGACTAACAATCACTAGGGAAAACTCAAAAAAGTTATAAAAAACAAAATTTTTGCTAGAAACAAATGAGTGAAAGAAATTGTATCTTTCTTTCACTCATAGAAAAAGCAAATTTTCAATTATTTTACCATGCGTGGTGGTTCTCTAAAGAAAATAGCAAAAAAGATAATTCCTAATGTTCCAATTAATAAAAAAGTATAAACTAATGCTTCCATAAAATGAAATGTGGTTAACAAATATATTGATTTTTGAGAATAATAATTACAAATTTTGTATTTTTTCACAAAGTTTCTAAATCTTTCAATTTCCATACAAATTTACAAAGCAATTTTTTGTAAAATGAATGTTTCCTTAGTGACCACTGCGAAAATCTTTGAAAAATGACAATACAAAATTCTTTTGCTTGGAAAAATCCAGACCCATCTTTTTAGAATATGTTACATATTTCTTCAGTAGAAACTTTGCATTTAACAGTTTTTTGAAAACTAGTTCTTTAAAAAATAAAAAACTTTTTTTACTCTTTTTAAAAAAGTTGCAAAAACGTATTCAAGCAGCTAGCCTTTTATACTGAAGTAAGCAAAACTAGCTAGTAACACTGTTGCAAAAAGTTTCAACTTTTTAAACAATGACGAAGTTTATTGTTTACATATACAATAAACTGGCAATGAAGAATATAAGCTGTTTTGTTTTAACCTTGAAAACAAAGCAAATATTTTTAACAATTCTAATGTTTTTAGTATTTTTGCAATATTGAGAAAATAAATTTTACATTCCTTTTCATATTGTAAAAAAATTGACTTCATTTGCAAAAATTGCAAAACTTCTTAGTACAAAGAATGAAAAATCTAAATTTCTTTTTTGTTCTTATTTAAGAAATGTATTTTACATATAAAAAAGAATAAATAAAATTGTAAAATAAAAGTTTATTCTTCCTATTAAGGAAGAATAAACTTTTATTTTTAGCTGGCGCCTATTGGTAACAACATCGTTGTGCTGTGTAAAACCCAGCCTACTTTGTGGTCAAAGCTATCTACTTTCTGCCCCAGTACAACAGAGTTGTGCTGAGTGTAGTTTAGTAAGATTGGCATCAGCTAAGAAGAAAAAAGAATTAGAAAGCTTCACGAACAGAACTTGTATCACCAAGTTTTTTGTATTTACCAAATTCTAAACTTTCATTTAGATCATCATCAATACCAGCAAATACATCACGGAAGATTGTACGAGCACCATGCCAAATATGTCCAAAGAAGAATAATAAAGCAAAGCAAACGTGACCAAAAGTAAACCAACCACGTGGGCTACTACGGAAAACACCATCAGATTGTAATGTTGAACGATCAAATTCAAAAATTTCTCCTAATTGTGCTTTACGAGCATATTTCTTCACTGTTGCTGGATCATTAAATGTTAATCCATCTAATTCACCACCATAGAAAGTAACAGAAACACCAACTTGTTCAATACTATATTTAGATTCAGCACGACGGAAAGGAACGTCAGCACGTACAACACCATCTTTATCAATTAATAAAACAGGGAATGTTTCAAAGAAAGTAGGCATACGACGAACATAAAGTTCACGACCTTCTTGATCTTTGAATACAGCGTGACCTAACCATCCTACTGCAATACCATCTCCACTATTCATAGCTCCTGTACGGAAAAGACCACCTTTAGCAGGGTTGTTTCCAATATAATCATAGAAAGCTAATTTTTCTGGAATTTTTGACCAAGCGTCAGAAAGAGAAGAACCTTCTGCTAAACTTGTTTGAACTCGTTTTTGGATTTCTTGTTGGAAGAAACCTTGATCCCATTGATAACGAGTTGGGCCAAATAATTCAATTGGAGTAGCTGCAGAACCATACCACATAGTACCTGCTACAACAAAAGCTGCCCAGAAAACAGCAGCAATACTACTTGATAATACTGTTTCAATACTTCCCATTGATAAACCAAAGTATAAACGGATAGAAGGACGAACACATAAGTGGAATAATCCTGCTAAAACTCCTAAAATACCAGCTGCAATGTGGTGTGCTGCAATACCACCTGGGTTAAATGGATCAAATCCATCTGCTCCCCAAGATGGAGCTACTGGTTGAACACTTCCTGTTAAACCGTAAGGATCTGAAACCCAAATACCAGGTCCAAATAAACCTGTTACGTGGAAAGCACCAAAACCAAAACATAAAAGACCTGATAAGAATAAGTGAATACCGAAAATTTTTGGTAAATCTAATGCAGTTTTTCCAGTTCTTGGGTCACGGAATAATTCTAAATCCCAATAAACCCAGTGCCAAACTGAAGCTAAGAATAATAAACCAGATAAGATGATATGAGAAGCTGCTACACCTTCATAACTCCAAATACCTGGATTTGTAGCTGTTTCACCGCTAATTGTCCATCCACCCCATGATTGCGTAACGCCTAAACGTGTCATAAAAGGTAAAACAAACATACCTTGACGCCACATTGGGTTTAATACTGGATCTGAAGGATCAAAAACAGCGATTTCGAAAAGTGTCATTGATCCAGCCCAACCAGCAACTAATGCAGTGTGCATTAAATGCACAGAAATTAATCGCCCTGGGTCATTAATAACTACTGTATGTACACGATACCAAGGTAAGCCCATTGAAAATTAATGAAAGAATTTTTGTTTACTTAATTTCTTATATTTATGGAAAATTTGTTTTCTTGTAGATAAAAAAACTTAATACAATGCTTTATAATAAATTCTGTTATTGAATTGTATGACTTGGCACTAAACACTACTTACTGAATAGTGATACTTTTTTCATCACAAGTCATATATTTCTAATATATCATGCTATTTTTTTATTTTCTATTTATTTTTTTACAAGTATTCACTAAACAGAATCATAAGTGATTTTTAAACTTCAGTCAACCTGATTACCAACCTAGCTTCATAAAGCTACCAATGAACGAAGTAAGTTGGTAAGTTGACAAAGTTACGCCGGGCTTGTTTATGTAGTATTTAATTTGTTACAGCCAGATCAATATTGCTAATCAGGCTAATGAGTTTTTTAGCTCTTTTTTGAAATGAAAAAATTGCTGTGAACATAAAAATAACTAAATTTTGTTTTTTCTCGCTGCGCTCTTTATTTTTTACGCAGCTTACTTGCACTATATAGTGCAAGTTGGCTGCTTCGCTGCGCGACAAAAATTAGCGCGCAAAAAACGAAATGAGTGTTTATGGACAATTATGCAAATTATTTTTATTTTATCAGAAACAAATTATTTACAAAACAAAAAATGGAGTAAAAATAAAAATGCATTTATGCATTTTTATTTTGAAATTTTTTTCAATTTTTATTGATAGATTTTCGTTTTTTACCAAATTTTATTTGGTAATATTTATTTGATTGTTTTCTGCGTATATTAGGTAGGCTAAGTCTATTTTCAAAAATAATGAAATAAAATTTCATTGTAATGTTTCTTTTTTATATAAAAATTTTTATATAAAAAAGAAACATTACAACAAAAATAGAGAATAGTTTTCAAATTGTTCATTTAAGTTAACGATGACGGTATGTGATTCTTCCTTTTGTTAAATCATATGGGCTGAGTTCAACTGTTACTTTATCTCCAACAACGATTTTAATACGATTTTGGCGAATTTTCCCTGATAAATGACCAATTACTTCTACGCCATTTTCAAGTTTTAATCGAAATTTTCCATTTGATAAGTTATGTGTCACTAAGCCTTCCATATCAACTAATTTTTTTTGTTTTTTTTGTTTATTTTTTTGATCACGTGTAAAAGTAGATTCATTATTTTTTCCTTCATTTGAAGAAATAGTTTTTTTTGAGATATTCATAATTTATTTTTTATTTTTATTTTCAGCCATTTAAATTTATAATTTATTATTATATCATTAGTTTATTTTTTTTCAAACAAATTTTTTATTTATGTAATATAGAAAAAATATATTTTAAAATCATAACTTTAAAAGCAAAATCTAAATTCATAAACTTTTTATTATTGAACAAAAATTTTTGTTCAATAATAAAAAGTTTTGTACAATGAAAAGTTCATTATTTCTTAAAAAGAAGAGCTAAATGTAAAACGTCTTTTTTTCATATTTTGAAGTTTTGCACGAATTAAAACTTTTCTACGTAATTTTTGACCTAATCGAATATAAGTTAACATTTCACCTAAAATATATTTAATTGAGTTTCTAGAATCATCATTTGCAGGAATAATATGATCAACTAATTTTGGATTACAGTTTGTATCTACTACAGTAAAAATTTTCATTCCTAATTTTCGACACTCATAAACAGCATTCATTTCTTCTTGTTGACCAATAATAATAGCTACGTTTTTAGAAATTTGTTTTGTATTCATTTTTGCCATTTTTGTAATTCCACCAAAATATTTTTCTAAACGTTGCCATTTTTGTTTACGTGTAGCAGCAATTTTTTTAGAAGTAAATTTTAATTTTTGATCATAAATTTGTTCCATTGGATAACTTAATTTAGGATCCACAAATTTTTTCATAAATAATTCAACTGTTTCGTACATTTTTGTTTGTGATGTTGGTAAATATCTTAATTTTGGTAAAAATTTTAATAAACGTTCTTCTGATGTAAATTGTTTTAAATTTTTTTGAAATTTTTGAAAGTTTTGTTTTTGACCCATGAATTTTGCAAAAACAATAGAGAGTTGAGATACAATTTTTTTATAAAGTTGTTTTAATGCATTTTGTGATTCAACAATTTTTGCAAAAGTTGAATTTAATTCTGCAAGCATTTTTTCTTGCTCATGAAAACGTAAACTTAAAATTTGCATAGAATTTTTTAAATAAGGTAAAAATAAAATAAATTTTGTTAAAAATTTACTTAAAAGAATTGTTTTATTTTGTTTCGCTCCGCGAGAAGTAGATTCATGAACATTTGTTTCTTCAAGTTTTTCATTTGATTTTGAACGGTTTGAATTCTTTGTTGTTGAATTATCTCCATGAACAGCTGAAACAAATTGAATATCTTCTTTTCTTAACGTTGAAACAATAGAAATCATTTTTTTAAACAATTCTTGTGAAGGATTTGGAATACTTTGTTGAAGTTGTGTAGAATTTTGTTCAGTTAAACTAGATTCTTTCATTGTTAAAAGTTTTTCATATGAAATTGCTACAAATTGTTTGTTTCCTTTTGTTTCAAGTGAATTTTTTAGTTGAACAAGTTCTTGCCCAATAGCAAAGAATTGAGAAATTTCATCAAATTTTGTAATGTTTGACAACATTAAATTTTTTAATTGTTGTTTTTGTTTTAAAATTTCTGTAGCACTTAATTCTAATTGTTGCATTTGTTTTAAAATTTGCATCTTTTTCATTTTTAATTTTTTTGAAGCATTTAATAAAATCATATTTGAAGAAAGAATTGTATTTTTTGTTTGGAATAATTTTTTGCTTCTTTCGATTAAAAAGTTTTTAGAAATAAGAATTTGTCGAATTAAATATTTTCCTTTCATCATAAATTTTTGACTTTTCTTTCTTAAGAAAGAAACTTTATTAAATAAACGACGTTGAATTTTTTGACGTTTTTCTAAAATTTTTTGAAGAATTTTTTGTTTTTGTTTTAAAATTGGACGAATTTGAGAAATTGATTTTAAAATTGTTTTCCAATTTGTTAACATTCCACCTAACCAACGCGTATTCACAAAAAAAGCAGTGTTACTTAATAATGCTGTTTTTGCAATTAATGAAGAAGCTGGTTTTTTTGTTCCAACAAATAAAAATGTTTTTCCTTTTGCTGCATATTTTGCTAATTGTTTTAATGCTTGATGGAAACAACGTTGTGTTTTTAACACATTTAAAATATGTCTACCGCGTTTCATCATTGGTTTTTTTGTTGCAGAAATTTTGTTTCCACCTTTTTCTGAAGAAAAAATTTCTTTAGAGAATGAATTTTGGTACATATTATAATTTTTTCTATACCAAATATATTTTCTCATATTGGCATTGCAACGAATAGCTTTTTCTCCAAAATGCATGCTTGAGCTAATCATTTTTTGAAGACTTTCTTTTTCCATTGATTTCTTTTCAACAGAAGAAATAGGTGAAATTTTTAAAATTTTTGCAAGAGCAAAATTTTTTGTTGCTTTTTGAATTTGAATTTTTACTGTATTTTGAATTTGAACACCTAATGATTTTTTTACAAATACTAATCTTCCATTTACTTTTAAAACAAAATAATTAGAAACTGTTTTTGCTGATGAAGGAATAACAATATGGAATTGTTGACCAATATTTGCATTTTTAGAATACATTAGATTTTCTAGTGTATTTAGTTGTTTTTGTACTAGTGTTTTTTCACTCATAGATTCACTTGGTGAAGAAATTGGTTTTGCAAACGCATAATTTTGTTTGATTTTTTGAATTTCAACAATAACTTTTTCGCCTACTTTTGTATTAGGAACAATGAAAACAAAATTTTTTGAAATTGGTACTAATCCTGAATTTTTTGGTCCTTTTTTTGCGATTTTCACTTTTAATTTTTGTCCAACTTGAAAATCAAATTTTAATGAATTTGCTGTTTGCTCAAAATTTGATCCTTTTTGAACAGAATTTTCTAAACGTGCAATGACATATTTGATTTTTTGATTCGGGAAAGAATTTAAATTTTTTCCTGCTGTAGGAAAAACAATTTTTTCAACTTTTACTTGAACTTTTTCACCACATTTAGTGTTAGGTACTAACACTGTGTATCCATTTTTTAATTCAGCTACTCCAATATTTTTTGAACCTAAAGCATTAATTTTTACTGTTAAAATATCACCTGGTTTTAAATTTTGTTTAATCAGATAATTTCTTTCTTTATTTAAGAAAGAACGTTCTCTTTGTGTTTTTGAGAAATTTACTCTAGATTTTTGTTTTGTAAGATTTTTATCACGATTCTCCATAAAATTTTATCTTTTTCTTTCATTTTTTTATTTGATTTTTATCATATTTTCATAGTTTGATTACTAGCAAAGGAATATGAAGCAAAAGTTTTGTTATAAAGCTAAACCTGGAAGTTTTGCTTTTATTGCAAAGAAAGCAGTCAACTCATATTTAGCTTATTTTCAATTGCATGAGCAAAACGAGAACTATTTAGCTTATTTCTAACAAGCTAAGCTGTACTATTCAGCTTGTCTTGCTCATAGGTTCACAATTTCGTATTGCTTAGCTTTAACTTGCTTTGTTTGTTAAAACGCCCGCACTTTCATTGCTCGCCCATGCCATGCCCATGCCTACGGCACGTGCGGAGCATGTGTGCTCCGCACGTGCCGTAGGCATGGGCATGGCATGGCAGGGCTCGCTCCGCTTATCCCTGCCTGCGTAGCCTATGTGCTCCGCACGTGCCCCGCCTGCGCAGCCTATGTGCTTCGCACGTGCCCTGCCTGCCCATGCCCGGCCAGCCTGGCAGGCTGGCCGGGCATGGGCAGGCAGGGCACGTGCGGAGCACATAGGCTACGCAGGCAGCTAAGCGGCGGCAACATTCACTTACCAAACAGTGTGGCGAACAAACAGCCTGGCCTGTCGAAAGGCGCCTAGGCCAGTTGCGACTCTGCCAAGTTCCAGCCTTGCCTGCCATGCTCTTGGTGCTTGCCTAGTTCTATTAAACTAGAAGCAGGTAGGCCGACTGGCGATCTGGCTAATATGGGCAGTTTGTTCGTAGACTGTTGTAAAAAGTAGCTTTACTTTTGCTAAGCAATAAATTATTAACTTAAAGTTGAAATGTTTAAAACAATCTAAAAACTTTTGTTTAAAAATACTCAACAAATCTAGCAATCATTCCAAAAAATATCTACAAAACGAGTTGCAGAAACAAATATTAAAAATGATTTTTAAATTATTATTTTCTACATAAATTTATTCAATATATTTTACTATAAAAAAATGAATAATATTTATTTTTTGACTTAACGTCTAAGCGTTTTTTTTGAAGCAACAATTTGAAATTTAATAATTTCAGTTTTTTTCAAAAATTTTTACTAATTGAATATACGTTTGTTGTTTGTATAACAATGATTTTTGTTTTCTATTTTTTGAAAAGAAAAACAAAGCTATTTCATAATAACTGAAAAAATTTTTATAAATAAAAAAACAAACAGTTATTAGCAATATCGACTTTTTGAAAAGAACTAAGTTTTTTCTTTCCTAAAATTATTTTGAAATTGTTATATAAAAGTAAAAATGATGAAAAATGAAATTACTCTAAGTTACAGATATTCTAAATTACGGATTATTTTCTAATATTTAAGGAATATGTTTGTTTTTTATTAAATGCTTTAAAAGAAAAGTCTCCCCAGGTAGGATTTGAACCTACGGCCTATCGGTTAACAGCCGACCGCTCTACCGCTGAGCTACTAGGGATAACGTTTTATCTACGTGAATTTTTTTCTTTTTTAAAAGTTTTTTGATTCCTCCCTTCTTGCTAAAACTGTCCGCTGGCTCTGGCTACGCGGATAACTCACTATCCTGCTTTTTGGCTGCGCAGCTGGCAGCATGAATAGCTGCTTCTACAGACTGCTTGTAGAATATGCTTGTGTGGGGTGCCCTAACAGCAAAGCTGTATGACCGATTTTCTTGCAAGCGAAGATTGGAAGAAAACTCTTTTTCTATGATTTTATCATTCTTTTTTTCAAGAATCAACATTTTTAGAAATTTTGAAGATTATTAGAAAATGCAAAAATATTTCAAATATTAAGAAAATAATTTTTGGCTATTTATAAATATAACCAAATAAATAGTCAAAAATTATTTTTAATTAAACATAAAAAATTCAACAGAGAAACAAAATGTAAAAAAAAAATTTAATACAGTTTAAATTGTATTAAATTAATTTTACAACTTTTGTTAAACCAAAATAAAGACCTAAAGTAAGGCCTAACGCTGCAAAAAGTAATCCAACATAACTTGTAATTGTTAACATAAAATTTATTTATACTCATTTTAAAATTCATTTTTTCTTTATTTTCATATCAATTTTTTATAATCAAAAATTGATAAATGGAATATGAAGAAAAAAGAAGCTAGAAGCGGATTTTACAAAATTTTTAATATTTTTTTATTTTTATAAAAATATTTAATGAAATAAAATTTTAAATTTAAAATAAACTTAAATTTTGAAAATAAGTTTGTTTTACGTCTAATGAAAAGCTTATTTTCAATTAAGCAGTCCTAGATTGCTAATTTAACTTTTTTTTTTAGAAGAAAAAATGAGTTTTGTTAAAAAGCCTAAAGCTAGTCTGGGTCAGCTTTTTTGTTTTTTGTAGCAACAATTGTTCACTTCTTTTTTCTACAAAATTTTAAAATTTTTACTCTTTCTCTAATAAATATGCATATATGCTTTTTGTTATGAAAAGTTGTCTAAAAGCTTTTGCTGCCTTTGCAAAAATGAACACATAAAATAGCTTACAAGTTTACCTTAACTAGGCTGCACCTCCAACAGCTTGTCAGCATTTGCTAACAAGTTGCTGCACACAACTTTGGTATGGTGTGCCCTGCAGGATTGTGATCAAAAATATGTGTTGGCCTGCCTATTCTCAATTATGCAAACACAAGAAAACTACGCAAAGATAAGAACAAAGATAAGAATCAGTCATAAACCTTGCTCTAGCACTCCGAACAAAGGCAAAAAGTAAAGTGGCCTATAATTATAATATAGTGACTAGCAAAGCAGTCATAGGATATAAAGCAATCTTTGTTTGCTGCTAAAGATAAAAGGTTTGCTGCTAAAGATAAAAGATTGCAAGTTTGTTATTTTGTTGCGATAAGTTACCAATGAAGCTAGACAGCTTGGGAGGCAAGCAACACAGAAGGATATAATGGAAAAGCACTGCAACAAAATTTTATAAAGCAAATTACAAAAAATTGTTGCACCTGTTGTTTGTGTTTCTAGAAATATAGAAGATTGATTAAGAGTAGATAGCAAGTTAGACTTGCTAACTTGCTAACAACTAAACACTAAAATGCTTGAATAAGCATTTAAATATTAATAAGAAAGACCCATACTACGAGTACTTTCAGACCCTAAATAAACACGTACTGATAAGAAATCAGTTGGACATGCAGTTTCACAACGTTTGCAACCAACACAATCTTCAGTACGTGGTGCTGAAGCCATTTGATTTGCTTTACAACCATTCCAAGGTACCATTTCTAAAACATCTAATGGACAAGCACGTACACATTGTGTACAACCAATACAAGTATCATAAATTTTTACAATATGTGACATTTTTTTATAAAAATAAAATCAAAAGAAGATTGAGAATTTCAAAATTAAATTTAAATAGAAATGAATAAAGTATATTTGAATATAATTGTAAATTTTGCAGGAGCAGGATTTGAACCTGCGACATTGGGATTATGAGCCCCACGAGCTACCAGACTGCTCTATCCTGCGTGTGTTTTTATTATTTAATATTTATATTATTGTTTAATATAATACTTTATAGACTTTATTTTGTCAAAATTTCTAGAAAAACATTTGTCTTTTAGGTTATTTTTTATTGTATTATTCTCTCATTTTTTGTTTTAGAAAAAATTTTTGAGAAAACAAATTTTTATTTGTGTTCATCAAAAATAATATTGAGATTCTCATTCTTTTTTATTGATTGTTTCCTTTGTATTTTCTCATACATAAGCATTTTTTAAGTTTTTCATTTTTATTTTGAAATGAAAATAGAACTTTCTTAAAATAACAAACAAAAAAATTGTGCCACTTGAACATATAGACATATAGACATATAAACATATAGACATGACATATTAGACATATATATGTAGTATATGTAGAGGCTGAGATGAATATGTTTGCTAGCAGTACTAGGGTTGCTAGTACTGCTAAAAAGCAGGCAGCCACAGAATCGTACTTTTAACATAATGACAACAATAATTTTTAAAAAAAATTAGAAAATATTTTTTTTTTATGGTAAAATCTATTTTACAGTTTGAATTATAAATAAAAAAATAAATACTAAATAAAAATGAAATTAGCTTATTGGATGTATGCTGGTCCAGCTCATTTAGGAACCTTACGAGTAGCAAGCTCTTTTAAAAATGTTCATGCTATTATGCATGCACCTTTAGGAGATGACTATTTTAATGTAATGCGTTCTATGTTAGAACGTGAAAGAGATTTTACTCCTGTAACAGCTAGTATTGTAGATAGACATGTGTTAGCTCGAGGTTCCCAAGAAAAAGTAGTAGAAAATATTACTCGAAAAGATAAAGAAGAACAACCAGATTTAATCGTCTTAACTCCAACATGTACTTCTAGTATTTTGCAAGAAGATTTACAAAACTTTGTAAATCGAGCATTGACTCTAAAAGACTCACATGCTGATGTGCTCTTAGCAGATGTAAATCATTATCGTGTTAATGAATTTCAAGCTGCAGATCGTACATTAGAACAAATTGTTCGTTTTTATATTGAAAAAGCAAAAAAAGAAAATTTTTCTTTTTCAAAAACTGAAAAGATTTCTGCAAATATTTTAGGAATTTTCACATTAGGATTTCATAATTTACATGATTGTCGAGAATTAAAACGTTTATTAATGGATTTAGGAATTGAAATAAATGAAATTATTCCTGAAGGAGGAAATGTTACAAATCTTAAAAACCTTCCAAAAGCTCACTTTAATATTGTTCCTTATCGCGAAGTAGGCTTAATGACAGCAATGTATTTAAAAAATGAGTTTCAAATGCCTTATATTTCAACAACTCCAATGGGAATATTAAATACAGCTCAATTTATTCATGAAATTGAAAATCTTTTAAAATCACAAATTTTAAATCCTTTAGAAACAAAAGAAATTTTTTCAGCTCAAAATCAGAATTCTATAGAAAAAGATTTTCAAAAATATATTAAAGAACAAACACAATTTGTGTCTCAAGCAGCTTGGTTTTCTAGATCTATTGATTGTCAAAATTTAACTGGAAAAAAAGCAGTTGTTTTTGGAGATGCTACACATGCTGCTTCTATGACAAAGATTTTATCTTGTGAAATGGGTATTCAAGTTCTTTGTTCTGGTACTTATTGTAAACATGATGCAGATTGGTTTCGAGAACAAGTAACAGGATTTTGCGATGAAATTTTAATAACTGAAGATCATACACAAGTTGGGGATATGATTGCACGTTTAGAACCAGCTGCTATTTTTGGAACACAAATGGAACGTCATGTAGGAAAACGTTTAGATATACCTTGTGGAGTTATTTCCGCTCCTGTACATATTCAAAATTTTCCACTAGGTTACCGACCTTTTTTAGGTTATGAAGGAACAAATCAAATTGCAGATTTAGTCTATAATTCATTTACACTTGGAATGGAAGATCATCTTCTTGAAATTTTTAATGGTCATGATACAAAATCTAGTCTTAAACAAAATAGAGAAAACGATCATTCTTTAGAATGGTCAAAAGATGCTTTACAAGAATTATCTAGAATTCCTGGTTTTGTACGTGGAAAAGTAAAAAGAAATGTAGAAAAATTTGCTAGCCAAAATAAAAAAAAACTTATTACACTTGAAATTATGTTTGCAGCAAAAGAAGCTGTTAATGCATAATTCACACTAACACACTAATTTAAATACACACTAAAAAGTGTATTTTATCTTTTAGCATATATCTTTTACCATTTTTGTCAGAGAGACTATTTGGAAAATTGTTTTTCATTTTTATAAGGAGTTCCTAAAAGTTCATAAAATTTTTGTGTGCTCTTTGCTGCCTGTTTCACGCGCGTGAAACAGGCACAAAAATTCTTTCACTGTTTTGATTGTTTTTCTTCTAAAATTATGTTCATGATTTTTTATGAATTTTGAAATTGTTCTTCAACTTACTAGTTTAGTTTTAATTCTTGCAGCAGGACCTTTAGTAGTTGTATTACTATCTGCTCGTGGTGGAAATCTTTAATTTTTACTAAAAAGGATTGTTAAAAATGAATATTTTTAACAATCCTTTTTTAAATTTTCTTTTTTTCAAAACAACTTTATGAAAATCTTTTTTCTAGAAAATTTTGAACAAATGAAATTTAAGAAAAACTTCAAATTCAAATCTTGAAAAAACAAATAATTTTTGCTATTATATGAAAAAATCATTTTCTCTAAAAAACTTTTTAAATAGTTCAGTTTCATTAAAAAAGAAATGAGTTAGTGTATGGTGTTTATTGAAACACCTGATTTTTTCACGAAATGAAAATTTTATTTCACAATTTCAACTTACTATTAATAAGTACAAAAACTTAAATGATGATTTTTGGGTTACTAACTCAATGGTAGAGTACTCGGCTTTTAACCGATAAGTTCTAGGTTCGAGTCCTAGGTAACCCAGTTAGAACACAAATAAAGTTATTTTCAAGTTTCTTCTCTTTTAAAGATTTTCACATACTTTAAAAGTATATGAAATTTGTTCATATTCTAAAATATGAAAATCAAAATTTTTACAAATTTTTTCACACGAATGAAAGCCGTATGCAATGTAAATTGCACGTACGGATTAGTTGGAAAACAGAAAAATAAAGTATTTTTCTTCTTTTGTCTTGATTTTTTGCAAAAATCAAAACTTTTTTCAAAATTTGAAAAGTATTTTCAAAATTTTTTCTCTTTTCCCAAACTATGTATTTCCATGGAGCACGTTTTTCAAACTATGAAGCTTGGTTAAGTGATCCTGTTCATATTAAACCAAGTGCACAAGTTGTATGGCCAGTAGTTGGTCAAGAAATTTTAAACGGTGATGTTGGTGGAGGTTTCCAAGGTATTCAAATCACTTCTGGTTTCTTCCAATTATGGAGAGCAAGTGGTATTACTAGTGAATTACAATTATATACTACAGCTATTGGCGGTTTAGTAATGGCTGCAGCTATGTTTTTTGCTGGTTGGTTCCACTATCATAAAGCCGCTCCAAAATTAGAATGGTTCCAAAATGTAGAATCAATGTTAAACCACCATTTAGCAGGTTTATTAGGTTTAGGAAGTTTAAGCTGGGCTGGTCACCAAATTCACGTTTCTTTACCAGTAAACAAATTACTAGATGCTGGGGTAGATCCAAAAGAAATTCCATTACCACATGAATTCTTATTAAACCGTCAAATTATGCAAGATTTATACCCAAGTTTTGCAAAAGGATTAGCACCATTTTTCACTTTACAATGGGGTGAATATAGTGATTTCTTAACATTTAATGGTGGATTAAACCCTGTAACAGGTGGTCTTTGGTTAAGTGATACTGCTCACCACCACCTAGCAATTGCTGTTCTATTCTTAATTGCTGGTCATATGTACCGCACAAACTGGGGTATTGGGCACTCAATGAAAGAAATCCTTGAAGCACACAAAGGTCCGTTCACAGGAGAAGGACACGTTGGTCTTTACGAAATTTTAACAACTTCTTGGCATGCCCAATTAGCTATTAACTTAGCATTATTTGGATCATTATCTATTCTTGTAGCTCACCACATGTATTCTATGCCTCCATATCCGTACTTAGCAACAGATTATGGAACACAACTTTCATTATTCACACACCACAACTGGATTGGTGGTTTCTGTATTGTTGGTGCTGGTGCTCATGCTGCTATCTTTATGGTTCGTGATTATGATCCTACAAATAATTATAACAACTTATTAGACCGTGTGATTCGTCACCGTGATGCTATTATTTCACACTTAAATTGGGTTTGTATTTTCTTAGGTTTCCACAGCTTTGGTTTATACATTCACAATGACACTATGAGTGCTTTAGGTCGTCCACAAGATATGTTCTCTGATACAGCTATCCAATTACAACCTGTATTCGCACAATGGATTCAAAAAACTCATTTCTTAGCACCACAATTCACAGCACCTACTGCTTTAGCAGCAACAAGTGCAACTTGGGGTGGAGATGTTGTAGCTGTTGGCGGAAAAGTAGCTATGATGCCTATTTCATTAGGTACTTCTGACTTCTTAGTTCACCATATCCATGCGTTTACTATCCACGTAACTGTTTTAATTTTATTAAAAGGTGTTTTATTTGCTCGTAGTTCACGTTTAATTCCTGATAAAGCAAATTTAGGATTCCGTTTCCCTTGTGACGGTCCAGGTCGTGGAGGTACTTGTCAAGTATCTGCTTGGGACCACGTATTCTTAGGTCTTTTCTGGATGTATAACTCATTATCAATTGCTATCTTCCACTTTAGCTGGAAAATGCAATCTGACGTTTGGGGAACTGTTACTGCAAATGGTGTTTCTCACATTACTGGGGGGAACTTTGCACAAAGTGCTAACACTATTAACGGTTGGTTAAGAGATTTCCTTTGGGCACAATCTTCTCAAGTAATCCAATCTTACGGTTCAGCTCTTTCAGCATATGGTTTAATGTTCTTAGGCGCGCACTTCGTATGGGCATTCTCTTTAATGTTCTTATTCAGTGGTCGCGGTTACTGGCAAGAACTTATTGAATCAATTATTTGGGCTCACAGTAAATTAAAAGTAGCTCCTTCTATTCAACCACGTGCATTAAGTATCACACAAGGACGTGCCGTTGGTGTTGCTCACTACTTATTAGGTGGTATTGCAACTACTTGGTCATTCTTCTTAGCACGTATTATTGCTGTTGGATAAAACAATTTAGGATCTTTTCTAAAGTTTTAGGAAAGTTTTTTTTGTGTTCAACTTCCTATAAACAAATTTCTATAGGAAGTTGAACACAAATTTTTTGTTTTTTCAAAATACAAAATTTCAAAAAGTGAATATTGAAAAAAAAAACTAAACAGGTTAAAATAGATGAAAATGTATTTCTATACAAAATGATTTCTTAAAACAAATCAAGTCAGGAGCTACAAAATCTATTTGTAGATCTATTTGTAGTAAGTTCGCACCAGCAAAAAGTTTAAAATGGGATTGTAGTTCAATTGGTTAGAGCACCTCCCTGTCACGGAGGAAGTTGCGGGTTCGAGTCCCGTCAGTCCCGCTTAAAAATGAATATTTTTGATTCATTATTGGTTTTGTCTATTAGGTTTAAAAGTAAAAAAATATTAAATAAAAAATGCCTCGTCGTCCAATTAAGAAAAAACGTGTGGTTTTACCAGACCCTGTTTATAACAGCATGTCAGTTCATATGCTAGTAAATCGTGTTATGAAAAATGGAAAAAAATCTCTAGCATACAAAATTGTTTATAATACATTACAAAATATTGGTGAAACAACACAAAAAAATCCAGTTGAAGTTTTTGAAACAGCATTGGAAAATGTAATGCCAAAAGTTGAAGTTCAACCAAGACGAAGAGCTGGTTCAGTACAAATGGTGCCTAGTATTTTACGTTCAGTTGAACGAGGGCAAGCAAATGCATTACGTTGGATTTTAGAATCTTGTGACAAAAAATCAGCTAAAAGTATGGTTGTAAAATTACAAACAGAAATTTTAGATGCTTATGAGAAAAAAGGAAATGCAATGAAAAAACGAGAAGAATTACATAAAATCGCAGCAAATAATGCAATGTATTCAAATCGACCTCAAATTATTTTAAATGCAGTTTCACAAGTATAATGAAGTAAAAATTTTTCTGCGCTATGTCCTTGCCTTGCCCTGCCTGCCTGCCGGCCTGCCGGCCTGCCGGCCTGCTACGCCGGCAGGCCGGCAGGCCGGCAGGCCGGCTTATGTGCTTTGCACGTGCCCTGCCTGCGTAGCCTATGTGCTTCGCACAAAGGGCATGGGCACGGCACGGCATGGGCATGGCATGGACAAGAAGCAAGCGCAACCAAGATTGAGTTTGTGACTTTCTTTAACAATATTTACAATATAAATTGGTTTTTCTTTTCTGTTGATACAAGAACTTTTTTAGGCAGTAAAAAGTTGCTAAAATTCAAAGTTGCTAAAATTCAAAGTTGCTAAAATGCTTAGTGAAGCAGCTTTGAATTTTTGGATCTAGCTTTCATGAATCCAAACTTGTTATACAATGAAAATCAAGCTTGCCAATACTTTAAAATGAAGCAAAGTTTTCATTTATTTTGATTGCCAAATAAAAATTGTTTAAATCAAACTCAAAGAATAAGTGGTACTTCTAAAATACCAAATATATCTACGTACAATTCTGATTATTAACAAGTAAAATTAAATTTTTTTTTATGAGTTTACAAATTTCAATTTTAACACCAGAAAAACCTTTTTGGAATGGTCAAGCAGAAGAAATTATTCTACCAACAGAAACTGGAGAAATGGGCGTATTAAAAAATCACGCACCTATTATTACAGGTTTAGATGTTGGAGCTATGTTAGTTCGCACGAAAGAAGAATGGAATTCATATGCTTTAATGGGTGGTTTTGCTGTTGTAAAAAAAAATAAAGTTACAATTTTAGCAAATGAAGCTGAATCAGCTGAAACTATTGATGCTGAAGAAGCAAAAAATGCTTTTGAAATTGCAAAAACAAATTTAGAAAAAGCAGAAGGTGTTAAACAAAAAGTTGAAGCAAATTTTGCATATAAAAGAGCAAAAGCTCGTTTCCAAGTAGTAAAAGTAGTAAATAAATTCTCTTAATATTTTGTATACTTGTTTTTGTACTCTTTAAATATTAAAAATTCAAAAATTTAAATTCAAATTTTATTTAAAGTATGTTGGGTAACCCAATATACTTTAAATAAAATTTGAAGAATATTTTTAAAAATGAAAAATTCATATATTTGAAAAAATAGATAAAAATTTAAACTTTTTTTCAAGAAAAGAAATATTTTCCTGTTGTACGAATAAATTACTGTTTTTTTTAAAACTTTCAGGATACTTTTTTAATAAAGACACAAACAATTTGTCTGTTTCAAAATCACTTGTGCGTTTATATCCTGATAACTTGATTAAGTACGATGGGGGCGACATTTTCCCATTTTTTTTTTCAAAAAAATCTATATAAAATTCTTTTTTAAACTTTAAACCAAGAAGAAACTTTGAAGTAGCAAAAATACAAGAAGTAAAGAAATTTTCAATTTTAAAAAAACCTAGATTTGAAGATGGTCTATTTTGAAAACTTTTAGAAAGATCATTTGTTATCACAATGTTATTTTTCTCAATAACAAATTCTTGGTGAATACGCTTTTTGAAAAGCCTATTTTTTAATAAACTTTTTGACATATAAATAGAATCCGTATCTGTGTAAAAAAGTTTAGATTTATTGTATGCAAAAGCTAAAAATGGGTACATTGAAACACGTGATTGAGCCGTAACTGATGCACTAATATGCATTGCTTGATTTTGGTGTTTTATTAGAAATTGGTTTGGTTTAAAACTTTCAGAAGTTTGTTTTGATTTAGCTGTACGCTCTAGAAAACCCGCAACAGCGAGGTCTTCTTGATTTTTTTCAGTGTTTGTGAATAAAAGAAAATTTGTTTTTTTAAAATATAAAACCGTACCAATTTCTTCATTATTTATTTTTTTCTCTAGAGAATTTAAGTTCGCTTTTTTTTCAGGATGTGTAAATAATGAAGTTTTTGACAAACCAATACGAGCAGCGAACTTTCCATACGAAAGAGAAACTAATAAAAGTTTTGTAATAAATTTTAATGGGATATTTTTTGTAGTCACTCTCAATTTATACAGAAATCTAATATATTTTCGCAAAATAGGTTTTTTAGCTTCATATCTTAAGCCTTTTAAAACTTTTACTTTGTAACCAAACTTAACAGCTAATTGTACTTCAGACGAATGATACCACCCACGACCAGCCCCCAATGCATACAAGTTACCAATTTTAGATTTTTGTGGTAAAACAGGCAACACTTTTTTTACATTATTTTCAAAACCATCATATGGTGAAACCCAGCAAACTTCTACAAATCCATAGAAATTAAATAAGTCAAAAACTTGATTTATCTTAACATACACAAAAAAAGCTTTTCCTGTTGGTAAAGGTGCGGTTCCCGCCGATGGATATTTAGAGTTCTCATCTAAAACTACTAGATTAACACCAAAAGGTTTAAAAGCTTCAATACGTCCACCAAAAAAAGCTAATTTTAACTCTAAGAAACATAATCGCGAAGTTAGAAAAATAGCATCTTTGCTAGTTTCAGGTGTAACCACAAAACAATCTTTTTTATATAAAAAATTTCCAGCTTTTTTATTAACACTTAAATAAGTTACTTCAGGAATTTTGTAAAAATCAGAACAAAAAAATTTAAGAGCTAAAGATGGTGCTGTTCGATACAAAGAAATATCTATAGCAAATTCTTGATAAAAAACTTGTTGAAGTGTTTTCATACTTCTAACTAAAACAAGGCTATCATGTCTACAATAAGCTAAAAATTTTAAAAATTCTTTTTGATTATTATAAACCGAAATCATTTTTTCTAAATCCAAGTTAGCTACTTCATATTTAAGTTTATTTACATTTGATAAAAAAGCTAATTTTTGCAAAGAAATATTAGTCATTTTATAAGAGTCTAAAAACTCGACATGTAACTTTTGTTTTTTATCTATAAAGGAAAGAGAATAAATCTGATTATTTGAAATGAATGTTTTAACATATTTGTGCACGCCAAATTTATTTTTTAAATAAACAGAATTCAGTACATATTCTAAAATGAAATAACCATCAAAATTTGCAAAATTATGCATATAAATTTTAATAGGAATAATTTCATCGCCGAATTTATCACTGTTTACAGTTTTACAAAAAGAAAAAAAAAGAAAAAAAAAAAATAAAAAACGGTAGGAGGCTTCGAAGTGGCGACTCGTGGGTTTGAAGAAGAAAAAAAAAGTTTTTACATTTCATAATTTTAGTTGAATTCAAAAGATTTAATAATCCTTTAAATCCAACTAAAAAAAAAAATAAGTGTCATTTACGGCGGAATATCGTTTGATTTTTTTCGTCTTCTACGGGCACGACGTTGTGTTTGTTGTGGTTGCGATGTTAGTTGTGTTGGAGTGGTATATGATCTAGATATTTGAGATAATGTATTTTTGACTGATGAATAATTACCTGATAAGAAAACTTTTGAAATGTCTTTCCTATTGTTTAACACTAAACTAAATAATTTTTCTTTATTTTGGGTGTTAGAAAAGAAAGGAAATGGCGGATACTGATTTTTTTGTAAATTAATCTACTAAACGGAAAGTTATCTAATATTTTTTTTTTGAAAAGAAGATTTTGAATTTCTTTTTGTGTGTAACAAGAATTAGACTGAGTATTTGAAAGAATTATATCTGACATAATTTCGCTAAAATCTACTTCTCTTAAATTGTCTATATTCGAGTTATTCGGGTTTGTACCGTGAGCTGAAGTGAAATTAGTTGTTGTATCTTTTGTGTTTAAAGCTGAAAAAGACCATAAGTTGTTAGCTGAGAAGGACATTTTGCTAGCTTTTAAAAGTAATGTTTTTTTAAACGTCGAAAAAGCTGGAACATTTGTTTTTAGAAGGTATGAAAGAAAAGGTGATGAAATTTCAAAACGAATGTTGTCTGATAGAAAGTATCCCATATTGTAATCTGTATATTCTTTCTCATCAGGCTCTTCTGATGAGTTTGTATCATTTTTTTTTGAGCGATTTTCAGATGAAATAAGTTTTGTTAACTCTGATTTCAATAGAGAAATCAAATCTGATAAAGAAGATGAAAAAAAGTTGTTAAAAAAAATTACTTCTAATTGTTTTCTTTTTCGAAAGAAAACATCATCTTGTTTGTTAGATTGAGTATTTCCAAATAAAAAAGCTGTGCCTGGAATACGCATTTTAATGGATACACTATTTAATTGAAAGTTTGGTTGAACGTATCCATTTAAATGTTCTTTTATTAAGTTTTTTAATTGAAGAATTACAAAAGCTAACAAGTATAAATTATCAAATTCTTCACAGTATTCTACCACAAAAATTTTAATACTGTTGAATTTGATAAAAATTTTTTGTCCTATGATATAAATATACTCACTAAAATCATACATAGTAGGATCTAAATCTGAAAATACAGTGTCGCGTGTATTAACAGCGTTTGATGATGCTACGTTTTCTAGTGTTTCTTTTGTCGAATGACTCATTTGATTTGTGGTGATCTGAGTGATAGGCAACGTTGTCACTGGAAAAATGAAAATAGGAATAGATAAAGAAATTTTTAAAAAAAATTTCTTATTGAATTGAATATCTGGACTGTTATTGTTTACAATAGGGTTTTCAAAATCAGTTTGAAAAATATGGATGAGTGTAAAAAAACTAAACGCTGCTGATACTTTTTCCTGTTCAACATGGGTTAAATTCGGAAAATCGTTGAACCCGTTTGGCATGCTTTTGCTACAAAATGAGCTAAAATCTGGAGAATGAGTCAAAAGTGTGGGCAAAATATTTTCCGGTATCTGTTGTCCATTGATTTGCCAAGTAAATAATTCATAAAAAACTCGAGAAGAAAGTTGTAGATAAGTGAAATTTTCAATTTCTAGCTTTGCACTGTTTGAGTGAAAAATAAAAAAGTTGAAACTTGTGAAGCATGTTACAGCTTTGTAATAGTTTTTTATAAAATTTTTAGAAGCGGGCGTAATATTAGCAAAAACCGTTTGAAGAGAATTTTCATTTTCCAATGTTGAAAAGTGAGCTGGAATTCTAGTGTTTAAGCAGAAACAAAGGAAAAAGACTTGGATAAATCTAATACCATAGAAAAAAATAGCTGAGTTAGTTTCGTTACCTAACTCCGAATTTAAAAATGTTTGAAAAATTGGAAAGTACAATGGATTTTGAATAAAATTTTTAAAAATTTGGTTAAAGTTTAAACTAAAACCTTTGTTACGTAACCAATTTAAAAAGGTAAGCGGGAATTCAGCTTCGAAGAAAACATTAGATGTTTCTTGAAAAATTTTTGAAAATTCTGTATAGAACGCTGTTTCTACGTTCGTTAAATTCATACTTTCAGAATTAATTTTAACTATGTCGAAATTTTGCAAAATTCCATTAACAAAAATAGATAATTCGAATGGTTGTAAATCTGTGTCACGTTTTTTTAAAAAATTATCAACTTCGTTCGAAAATTGTTGTTGAAAATGAATGCTTGTTCGACAAGTCATTATTGAGTTTGAGTACAAAGTAGCATTTAACGAAACTGTTTCTTTTGCAAACCTATAGAAGAAGTTATGCGGTGTGTAATAATTACTACACAAAGCTCTATGAGCATTTTTAGAAATTTTTAAAAAGCTGAAGTTATTTTGGTTAACCAAGTACGTTTGGTACCAAGAATTTCCTGTCGCGAAAAAAGAAATAACTTCAAAAGTGATTGCTTGAGCTTTTGAAATTTGAGAATTTTGCGAAATTGGTTGATTTAATTCATCAATTTTTGAAAAAAATTCTAAAATTTCTTTTGGCGAAAGCGGAAATAAAGAAACTATTGTACTTGGTGATTGGTTTTGTTTAAGTTTGAAAGAACGGGCATTTCGTGTCAAAATTGGAGCAATCCTTTCAGGAATTAAGTTAGTGAAACCAGACCAATCTAAACGTCTAGCAACTCTTAATAATAGGTTAACTCTTTCCGAGATGTTTTTTCTTGTCATAGTTAAGCTGTTGAAGGAGTATTAGCTGCTTCTCCTCCTAAAGCTGCAGATACTATAAGAGTTCCTTCGGCACGAGAAGGATCAAATTTTCTCTTTTGAGAAAACTTAGTGATTAAAGCTGAATCAACAAAATAGAGTTGATTGTTAGCTTGGAAAACCGGATATAAAACAATTTTAGGTTGTGTATCTGGTCTTTCACTGCTAATAACATATTCTTGTTTATTAGCTATTGATCCAATTCGCAAACTAGCTTGGGCATATTCGAATTTTTGCAAGTGGTCAGGACAAGCTGGGTCTGGAATTAAAACTTTTTTTTCAACACCATTTTCTTTTGAAATCAACGCAACTTCAAGAGCTCCATTTTTTACATAGAATGGTTCTTTTGATGATCCAGCATATTTTTTTCGAAAAGAATAAGTTGAAACTTCAGCTGCTTGAAAATACTGCAATGTAGTAGCTTCTTTAATATTAGAACTGTTAAGTATTGGATTAACAAGAAATGATTGTTGAATTTCTAACTTTTCAATAGTTACTAGAGGAGGAATGAAACTTGAAATTTCTTGTAAGAGTTGAGAAAAAAGATTTTCAAAACAAATCTTAGGATTTTGAACAGAAATTTTAGGCGTAGTTGCCTTTAAATTATTTACAGATGAATTCGGAACAGAAGCTTTAATACTGTTTTCAGCACCAACCAAGATTGTTTCTGTAACTTTTTGAAAACGAATGAGTTTAGCTAACTCTTTTTTTAATTCTGAGACATCAGAACCTGTCAAAAGAGTGTTTTCTAATAAAGATTCAAGTTTTTCTGTTACAACTTCAGAAGCTTCTCTGAAGTCTTCTACAGATTCTCTCAAAATGTGACCTAATTCAGTATCTGAAGTTTCAGGAACAGCCCCGGCGCCTAGTGGCGGATCTGGATAATCTAAAGAAATGACGTAGAAAAGATTGGTCTGCTTTGTAACTGTTTCAAAAGGTGCACCGTTTGGACAATTAAATAGAATTTTGACTGCTAGAAGACCTAGCTGATAAAAGTTTAGCATAAGAGTGTTATATAATTTTTTACATGAGCTCGACGACTGGAATCCACAAGGAAAGAACAGTATGTTTTTAACATTTTTTTTATAATTAGCCACGCCTCATTCGCTAATTATTATAGATGGCTCCAGGTCCCCAAAAATTTCCACCTTCTAGCTAGTTAAAATAGCCAAAAAAAAATAATTAAAAACTTTAAGTGAAAACAAGAGCTTTACAAAATTGCTTTCACCGAGTTGACAAAATACGAGAGAAATAGAAAATTCAATAAATTAATGGATAGAAAAAAAATGTTTACGAAAATTTGAAAAATATTGTTTATCAGGAATATTAGAAGAAAAATTAGTAAATAATGTTTTGTGTTCTTCTAATGTAATCTCATCTTGAGCTTCGTTTGAAATATCAATAAAGCCTGCTTGGTTTAATTTATATGAAATTTCCATGTTGTTAAACGTTTTAGGTTTACTTTCGCACCAAATATCTTTTTTGTTATAAATTTTTGATTTAAATTTTTCGAAATTCATGTTTGAAATATCAACTTCTTTTTTAACATTTGAAAAAATAGATAAAAATTTTTTAAAAGTTGCTAATTTCAATTGTTTAGCTATAGAAAAATATGAAAATTATTGGTTTTGCACAAAAATTTGAAAGTTGCTTTTTCTTACAAAGAATTGTTATAATAAATAAAAAAATTCTTTTGGAAAGGTGGCAGAGTGGTTGAATGCTCTGGTTTTGAAAACCAGCGTGGCTTTACGGTCACCGGGGGTTCGAATCCCTCCCTTTCCGAATAATCAAAAAATGTCGTAAAATGAAAAAGTTTTCTTTGCAGCTGTTATTCTGTAATAACAGCTGCAAAGAATAACTTCACTTTTTCAAAGTTGCATTTGAAAACTTTACTTTGTTTGTCCTTAGAACACTTGCATAATTTATGCAACGTGTCTTCTTGGGCTCCGCCCACGACTACGCCTTATTGCAGTCTCGTGTTAGCACTTGTTGACAGACATTGACCTATTCATATAGGTTGTTATTTCAACACATCCAGGCATAGAGTAGGTTGTACCTCTTTTTTTTAATGGTAGCTATCTTTTTGTTGCTTATTTTTTACCTTTTGAAGCAGCTTATTTGCAATATTAGCATAAGATGCTTTGCTGTAACGTCCATGTGCAGTTTCTAGTGCCTGCCTACGCAGGCAAAGACTAGGGCAAGGACAGCGCCACAAAAATAACTGCAGCCTCAACGGGATATACAACAAAATCATGCAGAGCAAGGCTACACTGCAGCAGGAATCAGATAGCTTCTCCTAAAATTTTAGGAGAAGCTTTTCAAAAAATCGAAAGATTGAGAAATATGTGCACGAGTTTGCACAACTAACAAAAATTTTGTTGATATGATCTAAATCAAGTATTTAGACTATTCAAAAATTCTTTAAATACTCAAAAATAAAAAAATTTTAATCAAAAATGAAAAACTTTCTTGTAATTTCTCATAAACTTTTGTTTAAAAAACTTTTTATAAAACTCATTTAAAATCAATTCACGAAAAAAATTTTCTTCAAAAGCTTCAATATAAACAAGATTTTTGATTTTTGTTTTCACTTTCTTTGTTGATTTTGTACTTGTTTTAAATATTGCACTATTCTGTGAACATAGAATCATTACACCATTGCATTTGAATCTAATGCAACAAATTATTTTTTAAAGATCCTTTTTTGATTTCAAAACTTTGCAATTGTCGAATTTCTGTTTAAGCAAGCACAAATGAAAAAAGAAAGATTAAGAAGTTCAATATCAAGAAGGTCAATTCACTAAAAGTTTTTTCTTATGATAAAAATGAAAAATGAAATTTTTTTGATTGTTAGCAAACCAAAACGCTTCCTTTTTTAGAAGAACTCTAAATTTTTATAAATGAAAATAAAAAAATATTTAAATTTTTGTAATTTTAAAAATTATGTTATAATAAAAATATAAATAGGTTTTATACAAATTTTTTACGTAAAGATGAACTCTATAAAATTATTTTGAAGATCACGCAATGACTATTGCGATTGGTAGTACATATCAAGAAAAACGTACATGGTTTGATGATGCAGATGACTGGTTACGTCAAGACCGTTTCGTATTTGTAGGTTGGTCAGGTCTTCTTCTTTTCCCTTGTGCATATTTTGCACTTGGAGGTTGGTTTACTGGTACAACTTTTGTAACATCATGGTATACACATGGTTTAGCTACTTCATACTTAGAAGGTTGTAACTTCTTAACAGCAGCTGTTTCAACACCTGCAAACAGTATGGCTCACTCTTTATTATTCTTATGGGGTCCTGAAGCACAAGGTGATTTTACTCGTTGGTGTCAATTAGGTGGTTTATGGACATTTATTGCTTTACACGGAGCTTTTGGTTTAATTGGGTTTATGTTACGTCAATTTGAAATTGCTCGTTCAGTAAACTTACGTCCATACAACGCAATCGCTTTCTCTGCGCCAATTTCAGTTTTTGTTTCAGTTTTCTTAATTTACCCATTAGGACAATCAGGTTGGTTCTTTGCTCCAAGTTTTGGTGTTGCAGCAATTTTCCGCTTTATTTTATTCTTCCAAGGTTTTCATATTTTTTTGTGACTTCGAATGTCAGAATTCGTCGAAAATCCAAGTTTATTCATGGAACTCTTGCTCTATTAGAATCAATTTATTCTCTTTTTCTAACAATTTTCAATAAATTTACTCTATTTAACCAAACATTTCTAAACATTTGTTATAAATTTTCTGAAAAACCTCCAAACGTTCTTAAAAAGGGCGAGGTCCAGACAAAAAACCACGTAAAGCAGGAGCTAACCATGGTAACTAGAAACATGGAAAAGGGAAAAACCGTGATGTTGACCCTAGAAGTTATTCTGCTTGGATTGAAGGTGTTTTAAGAAATTACAATTATTGTTGTTTTGTTCCTGGAGTGAAAAACGAAAATTTTACGTGCCATCATTTATACAGTTGGGATAATTGGCCAGATAAACGTTATGATGTTCATAATGGTGTAGCAATTACACAAGAAATACATGCAGAATTTCATAATCTTTATGGGCGTGGTAACAATACTCCAGCTCAATTTGAAAGGTTTTTAAAAGAAAAATAGAATATAACGGAATATCCATGGAGAAAAGAGAATCATGAGCTAACCAATACTCTTGAAGATGCTCTTCTTTGGCAACAAACAAGAGAAGAACAAAGTAAAGAACAACTGCTTGAACTTATTCAACAACGAAATCATGTTTTAGAATCAGCTGAAGGCTATACAGCCCACAGCAAAATTGTGGTTTATTGTCCTACACATAATAGGACACATGTTACTAGTGTAACAAATTACAAAAAATCGAAAACAGGTATGGTTTGTAGTGGAAAAGTTCTTCAAGATGCAAAGCGTGTTTACGGACATTTAAATGAAGCAAAAAGAAAAAAGAAGTGAACAATTATCTGATGATTTAAAATCTTAGATAAAATTCAAAACTTCTAAATTTTTGTTCAACAAGCTGCTTTGTTCGTTGCACTCTTGTTTTTTGTTATAATAATATCTAAAATATAGAGTATTGATAGTGCAGAGACTAAGTATTTTTTTACTTACAAATGCTTGGCTTTTGAGTTTTTGTTCATTAGTACATAGTATGGAAAAACTCATTTGATGATATAGTCCGATATTTCTTGGCAACAAGAAGAACTTAAGACATTATCTTTAGATAAAAGAGCTTAAGTGTAACAATTGAACTGGACTTTAAACCCATTCCACATGATGGGTGTAGCTGGTGTTTTAGGAGCTGCTTTACTATGTGCTATTCACGGTGCTACAGTTGAAAACACTTTATTTGAAGATGGTGATGGTGCAAACACATTCCGTGCGTTTAACCCAACACAAGCTGAAGAAACTTACTCTATGGTAACAGCTTTTTCAAAGTTTTATTTAGTTGCCACTTTATGCTTTAAAGCATATCGAAATCTTGCTAAAAACGGAGAATTCTATTTTAAAAAATTTTTATATAGTAAATTCCGTGCAATAATGAATTTATTTTTATTTTTCTAACTCAATTATTTATTTTATGACTAAACAACAATCATCCATATTTTTCAACAGAAAATTTCAACAAGGTTTATACACAATTACTTGCATTCCTTTAAATAAACATTATATAGGTGAATCAACAAGAATGAAAGGTAAAATAAATAGCCATAAATCGCGTTTAAGACGTAGTTGTCATGAAAATGCTGAATTACAAAAAGATTTTAACATTTATGGTATTGAGAATTTTGCTTTTAAAAGACTTTTGTTTGGTGCTTGTTCCAAGACTAAAGAACAACGTCTTGCTTTTGAAAAACAAATTTTACTAACGTTCCCTCCTGAGAAAAGATATAATGTGTATGTGGACTGGACGAGTCGTCCTTCTGAATTAAATCCTTTTTATGGAAAACGTCATACAAATGAAGCTATTTTAGCAAATAGACTAGCTCATGCAGAAAAGCCTTCTGCTTTCAAAGGAAAAAAGCATGCACCAGAAGTTGCTGAAAGAATAAGTAAACAAAATAAAGGAATGTCAAGCATGGAAAGACGTAAAGGTCTTTATGTTGAAGGACAATATTATGTTTCAGTTTCAGAAGCATCAAGACAAACCGGTCGTAGTCGAGCATTTCTTCGTTATGCCTGCAATAGTGATCGCCCAATGTATGCTAATTTTCAATGGGAAAATACAGCTCATAAAATTGAGCAGCAATCATTAAACTTTGGTGAACAAGAAAATGAAATTGATAACTGAAATTCTTTTCATTTCTTTTTATAAAAAATGAAATTTTAAAAAGAAATAACAAATATTTTATAAGATATTTGTTTTTTCTTTAATTCGTAAATAAATATACAAAAACAACTGCAAATCTTAAGTTAGAAAATAAAAAAAAATTTCATTCTGTGTAACGACTATTCTCTAAGGAATAAAAGACAAGAGTTTTCTTGTGCAACTGCCCGCAGAAAAAAGCAAGTATGTAATGACTGTTTCTAACGACTAGGCAAAGTTATTAACTGATTTCTTATTATCTCAAAAAAACAAATGAAAAAATGTTTTTATCTTACTAGTCTAAAAATTTGTCCCTCTCCCTAGCCCTGAAGCTGCAAAAAGCAGAGAGCGCAACAAAAAATTACATAAAGATATAGTCTGATCTTATAGGAAACTATAAGTTGTGAAACTTTTTTCTTAAAAGTTTTCAAATTCTTTTAATCTATTTAAAGAAATTGTCAAAATAAAGAAAAAAGTTTTCCGGAAAGAAGAGAAAACCAGCTTCTTTTGAACATTAATGAACAGCAAACCGTTTCTGGTCTCAAATTTTTGGTGTTGCTTTCTCTAACAAACGTTGGCTTCACTTCTTTATGTTACTAGTTCCTGTAGTAGGGTTATGGATGTCAGCTATTGGTGTAGTAGGTTTAGCTTTAAACTTACGTGCTTATGACTTCGTATCACAAGAAATCCGTGCTGCTGAAGACCCAGAGTTCGAAACTTTCTACACTAAGAACATTCTTTTAAATGAAGGTATCCGTGCTTGGATGGCTGCACAAGACCAACCACACGAACGTTTAGTATTCCCTGAAGAAGTATTACCGCGTGGTAACGCTCTATAAAAATATTTGAGCAAATAAAAAATTTATTTGTTTTTTACATAAAATATTTCTTGAAAAAGAATTTATCTTCTTTTTCAAGAAATATTTTTTGCAACTCTACTTATTTTTCAAATTTTTTTATTTTTAGTGAAAATAAAGAATTTCATTTTTTTGAATAAAACTGTTTCTGTTGAGTTTTTGATTTTCTGCGCTATGTCCTTGCCCTGGCTGCCTGCCGGCCTGCCGGCCTGCCGGCGTAGCAGGCCGGCAGGCCGGCAGGCCGGCCTATGTGCTTCGCACTTGCCCTGCCTGCGCAGCCTATGTGCTCCGCACGTGCCCTGCCTGCGCAGCCTATGTGCTTCGCACGTGCCGTAGGCAGGGCATGGGCATGGACAAGAAGCAAGCGCATACAAAACTATATTCTCATTTATGAAAGATTCGCATATAATGAGTTTTAAACGTAACGAGTATAAGAGCCGTAAGCTTTGAGAGGAGCACATACGGTTCTAAGGAAAAAATTATTTTCTTTTATTCATGATATTTTAAATTTTAGTATAATTTAAGCTTTTTTTGAAAACAATTTTATGCTTATAAAATGAATAAAAAACAATGAATAAAATATTTTCCAACTAAACCAGGACATTTTTCTAGAACTCTTTCAAAAGGTCCAAACACAACAACTTGGATTTGGAATCTTCATGCTGATGCTCATGATTTTGATAGTCATACTAGTGATTTAGAAGAAATTTCAAGAAAAGTTTTTAGTGCTCACTTTGGACAATTAGGTGTTATTTTTATTTGGTTAAGTGGGTGCGAAACGAATTAGTAGAAACAAAAGTATTCAAATGTTTGGTTCTGAAATAACCAGGTATTAGCAAAAAATATTTTTTCTATTTTTTGAAAAAATAAAAAATTTTTAAATAAAACTCAAAGGTTTTTCTAGAGTTAAGAAAAACAAAAAATGTTTATTTAATAAACTAATACTTTTTGAATAGGAAAAACATAAAAAAAGTTCAAAGTATAATTAACTTTTAATTAAGCTTTTTTATGAAATATGTTTAGGATTTTTTTAAAAAGTTCAATTTATTTATGAATAATTCTTCATTAGAACACAATGTTCTGCGCTCTCCGCCTGCCTGCCTGCCTGCCGGCCTGCCGGCAGGCAGGCAAGTGGAGTGAAACAAGCAAAAAAACATGAAAAATTTTGTAAAAGTCCACTTATTTTACAAAATTTTTATTCTTACTATTTTGAATAAAAAAATTTCCTAAATAGCTAAAAATGTTTCTATTTAGACGTTTAAAAATTTTAGTGTGAATAATTTTTTATAAAGTTAATCTGCGTATATTAACTATTTTCAAAAAGAAAAAAAATTGTTCACTAAAATTTAAGGAAGCTCAAAAAAGTGAGTTATTTTTTTTATTTGTTTGTAAATTTTAAATGAAAAATAATATATGGACCTATTCCATTTCACTTCTTTTATTGTTTCACTCTTTAAAATGAAAAAACTTTTGTTCTTTGTTAATTATATTTATAAAAAATTGTTCGTAAATATTTTAACAAAATTCAATTTTTTTAGTGTATCTTTATGATTAAACAATAGATGAAGTATTCAAATTTTGAGCACATTCGTGTATATATAAATTTTTTTATATTGTGATTTTCATTATTAAATAGTTTGTTTATATTATTTAATAGTTTGCTAATATTAGCATATTAATTTATTTTTATTTTGTTTTATCAAGTAAACTGAATAGTCAGAAGCTTGTTTAGAGCAGTAAGAAAATGTAACTCATTTTCCAATAAAAGTTTCTGATTAATCAATTTTGCAAAGTAGAAATAGTAATTTTGTTTGAAAGCTTCAAGGTCTGCCTATGCTGTTTTTGGCACCTGTTTCAAAATTTACCAGTTTTCTTCATTGGTAGTGTTTGTTTTTACTTTCAAGTTACACTCGTTTTTTCCTTTTGAGTGTGTTTTTATTTTTTGGTTGCGTGAGTTTTGACTTTTCAGCAGCATAAGCAAACTTGCGCAGCTAAAAAATTTAGCAAGAAAAACTAGCTTGCTGGAATGCTTCATTGGGCTAAGAGATAGCAACCAGTTGATTGGTTGCAATCTTTTAGCCGTGCAGCACAGCTCTGTATTTACTGGGCAACGAATGTTATCCTAGAACAACTTTGTTGTGCTGGATTTGTTATCGCTCCGCTTGCCCATGCCGTGCCTCCGGCAAGGCAAGTGCGAAGCACACATGCCTTGCCGGAGGCACGGCATGGGCAGACAAATATCAGCACATGATCGACTAAACAGAAGGTTGCAATTGAAAAATCGCAACCTTAGCAAAAAGGAGGGAGCAAAGCAACGTTAGGTGAAAATGAGTGCGACCAATAAGTTATAAACAGGCATATCAATTATTTAGTGGCATTAACTATTTTTGCGTATAAAAGTAAACACAAAAAAGTGTTTTAGGCTATCTTTTTCTAACAATCTAAAATGAATATTCATTTGAATTATTTTAAGTATTTTTAGAAAACCAAAGATTCCCAAGAAATAGAAAAATTTCTTTTTATAGAAACTGAAAATTATTTCAGTGAATATAGAATATTTCTTGATTTATCTATATACATCTAAATATTCTTTTTCTTATGTCTAATACAGGAACTACTGGCCGTATCCCTTTATGGTTAATTGGAACTTTTGTAGGTACAGCTGCTCTTGGTATTCTTGCAGTCTTTTTCTATGGTTCTTATGTTGGTTTAGGTTCTTCTTTATAATTTTCCAAAATTTTTTCTTCACTTCTATGAGTCTATTTTTGTTTTCTTTGCGTTTTAGTGATTTTAAAAATGTTTATAAAAAATATTTTTAAAAAGAGTTCAAAATTTTACATTTTGTTCCTATATCATAGCTAAAAAATTTTGTACTTGCTGATTTTATTTGAAGAAATTTCATTTTTCTTCAAACTTCTCTGCAAAATTTTTTGAAATGTTCTTCAACTATAAAATAAAAAAAAAACAAAAATTGACTCATTTTTTTTAGTAAAAATTTAAATAAATTATTTAAAAAATAAAAAAATACAAAATTGATTTTTTGTGTAAATCAATTTTATTTAAAAGTAACGTAGTTACTTAATTACAAATTTTGTAAAAAATATCACTTTTTTTTCAAATAAACAAAACTGTTTTCAACTAAAAAGTTGTATTTGATACTTTTGATTGTTTTTTTTTTGAAAAGACTATTAAATGTTTTGTAAATTTGTTCTTTTTAGATTTTGTCTCATTGTTTATTTGAATTTCTAAAATTTCTTTTTCTTGATTTTTTTGATTTTTTCAGAAAAGCGAACTTTTCTGAAAACTTCTTTTTTAAAGTTACTTAGTAACTAAAGCTTTTTCATACAATAACAAAAAGTTGCTTTGCTCGTACAGTAGAAAGCTTTCTAACAAACAGCAGAACAGCTTTTTTTGTAAATTCAAAAAAGCTGAAAAATCAAATGACTAGTTTTTCATTAAAAAAAGTGATTTCTTGGTTGTTAATAAAGAACAAATTTACAAATTTTGAAAAAACTTTTGATGAAATGAAAGAAAGTTTTTCTCATGAAATACAATTCTAAGTTTATTGCAATAAACTTCAAAAAAACTTTATTTTGTTTAGGAAAAGTAAAAAAGTTTGCAAATCATATAATTACAATTGTAAACGTTTTTTGTTCATTTGTTCAACTTATAAAAAATTATAAAGTAGTTATTTTAAAATTTATGAGTGATTTTCTTCTAAATCCAATTTCAGAAATTGCAGAAGTTTCTGTTGGTCAACATTTTTATTGGCAATTAGGTGCTTATGAAGTACATGGGCAAGTATTATTAGTTTCGTGGTTTGTTTTAGGTGTTATTTTTGTTTTATCTTTCTTAGCAAATAGTAATCTAAAATCAACACCAGATGGATTACAAAATTTTACTGAATTTGTTACTGAATTTATTCGTGATTTAGCAAAAACACAAATTGGTGAAGAAGAATATTTAAAATGGGTTCCATATTTAGGAACTGTATTTTTATTTATTTTTGTTTCAAACTGGTCTGGAGCTTTATTACCATGGCGATTAATTGAATTACCACACGGAGAATTAGCAGCTCCCACAAATGATATTAATACAACAGTAGCCCTTGCTTTATTAACATCAATTTCTTATTTTTATGCAGGTATTCGTAAAAAAGGTTTAGGTTATTTTAACCGTTATGTTCAACCTGCGGCATTTTTACTACCAATTAACGTACTTGAAGATTTCACTAAACCGTTATCTTTAAGTTTCCGTTTGTTTGGGAACATTCTTGCTGATGAACTAGTTGTTGGAGTACTTGTGTCTTTAGTACCTCTTATTATTCCAATTCCTATTATGTTATTAGGTTGTTTTACAAGTGCTATTCAAGCCCTTGTATTTGCTACATTAGCAGGAGCTTATATTGGTGAAGCAATTGAAGATCACCATTAATACTTTTTTTTGTTTTTTGTTTATTTTGAGAAAAAATTTTTTCTCAAAATGAACAAAAAATATTTCTATAAGTTCTTTTTGTAAAGAAATATTCTCTTTTTAGAATAAAATTTGTTTTTTCATTCAATAAATGAATTTCAAACTTTGCATTTTTAAAAAAAAACCTAAAAAAAAATTTTTGTAGCAAAACAGCTTTTTCACAGTTTTCTTTTTCTTATTCAAGAATAATACCAGCTTGCTTTTCTCTACGCCTGCAAACTTGTCAATTCTAAGTTCATAAACTGCTAGCAAAGGAGCAAGCTAGATTGGTTCCCAATGACTTTAGGTTTATGTGTAAGTGCTGCTACAAAAAATTTGATGGATAAACACCAAGAAAGAAAAGTGTTTCAAATTGTTCTAAATTTAATGAAAATTTATTTCAAAGATAAGTTCATTTTTTGTTTGAATCAAGAAATTCAAAATTTTTGATAGAAATTTTTCTAATAATTTTTATCAACATATTTGAAACAATTATAACAAGAATTTTTATGAAAAATTTCACTACTTATTTATCTACAGCTCCTGTAGTAGCTACAGGTTGGTTTATTGCTACTGCAGCTTTATTAATTGAAATCAATAGATTTTTCCCTGATCCTTTAGTATTTTCATTCTAATTTGATTTATTTTTAAAAAAATTTCAAAATAGAATACACGAAATCTTGTTTTTATTTTGTATTATTTTTAGCTGTTGCTTTTCTATTTTATTTTTAAAGCAACAGCTAAAAATAAGAAAAATCTTTTTAAAAAAAAGTAGATTTTTCAAAATCATTTTAAAACATAAACGAAAAACCGAATATCTTCAAAATGATTTTTATTTAAAGTAAAAATGTAAGAATTTTTCTTTAGAGTGTTTTTCTCTAAAAACCATTTATATTTAAGAGAAATGTGAATTTTTTAAACTTTCTTTTTTCCAATTTTTTGAATATTTTAAAAATTGGAAAAATTTAAAAATGAGAGACGTTATAAAATTTTTTTATTTTAATAGATTTTTGTACAAAAAGTTTTAGTAAAATTTTGAATTTTTTCAAAAATTCAAAGCTTAAGTATAATCTTTATATAGGTTCTCGTTTTTTTCATTTAAAAATATATTGAAACATAATCAATGCCTACAATTCAACAACTTATTCGTTCTGCTCGAAAAAAAGTATCAAAAAAAACAAAAGCTCCTGCTTTAAAATCTTGTGCTCAACGTCGTGGGATTTGTTTACGTGTTTACACAGTAACTCCAAAAAAACCAAACTCAGCTTTAAGAAAAGTAGCACGTGTTCGATTAACTTCTGGTTTTGAAGTAACAGCTTATATCCCAGGAATTGGACACAATTTACAAGAACATGCTGTTGTTCTTGTTCGCGGGGGAAGGGTGAAAGATTTACCAGGTGTGCGCTATCACATTGTTCGAGGAACTTTAGATACTGCTGGAGTGAAAAATAGAGTTCAAAGTCGTTCAAAATATGGAGTAAAATTAGCTTCTACAAAAGGTTCAGCTAAAAAATAAAATTTTCTTTTTAAAGAAAAATTGTTTTTGTTTTTATACCAACAAAAATCAATTTTTTTCTTTTAGAGAAAAGTTTTTCTGTCCTTTGACTTTAAAAACTTAGTTCATTAGAAAAACAATAAATAAAGCTTACACATAAAAAAGATTTGAGATCTTGCCATAAATTTATGGCAAGATCTCAAATTTTTTTTATTTAAATTACCAAGTTGCTTGGTCTCCACGACGATATTGTAAATATGCAGTAACAAATAAACCAGCAATAGTTACTGGAACTAGGCCTAATACAATTCCTGATAATAAAGGTTCAACCATAATAGAAAAAAGAAAAAAAATTTATGAAACTGAAAGATTCAAACAGAAATATTGAAACGATGAATTCAATATTTCTTGAAATTTTCCAAATGTATTCAGTTTTGAACTTTTTTTGAGAATTTATCTTAAAAGGAGAAAAATGAAAAAAGTTCTCTCAAGTTTTTGAGAATTGACAAATTTTCTAACTTCATTTTGGGGATAGAGGGACTTGAACCCTCACGATCGAAAAGATCAACGGATTTTCTTAAATTGAATTTTTGGACTTTTTCTTTATCTTTGATTTGATTTTTTAAAAAAATCTTGACAAGATAACTTTCATAAAGTCTCTGTACCTTTTGTTTAAAGATTTTTAGCAATTTTGTTGCTTAACTAAATTGAGTTCACAAATTTTATGAAAGCTAACTTAGCTGAAACAAAAAACAAACAACTAGGTTCAGAATTTAAATATTCTGCCATTTTGAATCTTTGGAAAAAGAAAGACTTATTTTTAATAATAAGTTTATTTATCTTTCTTAAGAAATAGACTTTTGTCTATAAAAAGAAATCAAAATGAAATATTTTTTCTCTGATTTTGAAAACTTTCATTTTCTAAATTTCTTTAGAAAAGCTCAAAATAGAATATAGTTTTTATTCAAGTCCGTAGCGTCTACCATTCCGCCATATCCCCCTTTTTTTTTAATTATATCATTTTTTCAAAAAATTGTCATCTTTTTGAAGATTATTTTTTCCGATTTTTCATATTTTGAAAAATATGAAAAATTGTAGTTAATATGAATCCAAAGAAAAATTTTTACAATATAAGCAACAATTGCTGTTGCTTTTGCTGGAAAAGGATCAAATCTTTATGATCTAAGTGTCTTTTGAAAAGAGTTCCCCTATTCACACAGCTAACAAAAAATAGATTTTCAAGCTACTAGTCAATCAGTCGCTTGACTTTTGGATTAGTCCGATTCAATACAAAGTCTACAAAGAAGCAGTATTTAAGTTTATCTGCTACTTTCAACAAGACAAGTTAGCATATTTCACAAACACAACATTGTAGGGAACGTAACAGCAAAGCATTGAAACTTTTATGAAAATTGATATCAATCGTTTTTTCACTAGAACAAAAAATGTAAGTTAATCAACTTCCTTTTGCAATGACTACACTCAAAATTTTTTTTGCCGTATGTTACTAAACATACAATGAAAAATGAATAATTGTATTTTTAGTTTTAATATTAGCTTTTTATTAACTAAAAAGCTAAGAATAAAAAGCTAATACTAAAACAACAAACAAATCCATTTGTACAAAATTTCAAAATACAAAATTAAAAAAAATTATTTTAAAATTGCTAATGAAAAAGTATGAAGAATAAACTTCAAAATTTTTTAAAAGTGTATTTTTATTGAATAGTTCAATATTTCAATTAGTTGAAAATATAAGAAGAAAAAAGAACAGCTAAAACAAAAATTAATAATAGTCCCCAATAAAGACTAGTACGGTTTAATTCTACAACTTGTTTATTGGGATTAGGTCTAGCCATATAGAAAAAAAATTTAGGTCTAAAATTCAACAATATGAATAAATTCTTTAAATTTGTGTTTGTTTGGAAATACACAAAAAATTGAATTTTATGTTTACTTGTTTTCTCGTAAATTTATTGTTTATTTTAGCCATTTCGTTTTTATTTTGCGTATTTCCTTTAGAAATTCCGTCTGGTACGGACCTTTAGGTTGTTTTTTAAAATTTTATGTTAGCTTATCACTACCATATATAAAATTCTCAAAAAAGTTTTACAGAACAATCAACACGAGTCGCTTTTTGTTACGGAGCAGCTTTTTTGAAACAAAAAAAGTTAAAAACAAAAAGTGTTTAAATGAACTTTTTTAGCTCAAACCAAGAACTTTTCAATAATTTCTTATTTGAAAAATTCTTTTTAGCTTTATAATGAAAAAAGAATTAACGTTGAATGAATTGCATTGCTGTAATTGAGCCTAAAAAGAAAATAGTTGGTACTGCTAATGCATGAATTGCTAACCAACGAACAGTGAAAATAGGATATGTAATAGCTTCAGCTGATTTTCTTGTTGTCATAAAAAAAAAAGAAATTTTTTTCATAGAAAAATAGATAGAAATTCTCTTATTTTTTATTCAATGATTTTTTCTCATTTCTTAAATATTTTTATTCATAGAATATATCGTTGTTTTTAGGTTTATTTTTCTCAAAAACCTAAAACGAAAAAATGGAAAAGATCAAACTTTTTTTAAAAAAAGCAAAATTGAATAATTGAAATTGAATGAACATTCCAAAAAATGGGAAATAAAAACAAAATTTTCTTATGAAAACTCTTCAAAAGAAATTCAATACTCTAAACACGTTCAAATAAACATGTGTAAGAAAAAATTTTAAAAATTTCTTTGAATTTTAGAGATTTCATTTTTTTAAATTTCTAAGAAAATTTTATGTTGTTTCACTTTTTCTTTTTTATTTTTCTACGAATCCAGAATCACTTAAATAATAGATTTTTTATAAATGGACACAAATGTTTTATGCTTTTTTATAAAATTGCATAAAAAAGAAAAAACTTTTGAAGATTACAAAAATTTCTAAAATTTGAATATTTTCTAAAAAATATTTTAAATATTTGTTTAAGTAAAATAACAAAGTGAGTCTTCCCATAAATTTTATGGACCTTATAGGTGGATATTTTTTCATTGTCTTTTTGAAAAGAAATTTCAAATAAATGAAAATCTTTGCATTAAGTTAAAATTTATTAAAAATAATAATGAATAAACTTATTCATGTTGTTTTTTACATATTTTTGATGTTTATGTGCTTATTGGTGCACATAACACAAAGATAAAAAATTTATTATATTACTTCTATTGTTTCAAACAAATCCATATAAATAAAAAAGGTTTTAATTAAGATATCTTATACAAAACTTTTTTTATGAAAATAATAAAAATAAATTATTTTTATTATTTTGTTTTTTAGAAGAGAACTTCTAAAGAGAAAATAAAAATTTTTTATTTAATATTATATCATAATTTAAAAATTTTAAAAGATTTTGAAAATGAATATTAAAAAAAAATTATTATTTATGAGTTTTTTAGTTTATAAATTTTTTTGTTTTGAAAATTTTTGTATTCAATTTTTTCTAGAATCAAAGTTTTTTAAAATTCTTTTCTATATTCAAAATAATGTATAATTCAAATTTTTATATTCCAGATTTAGTAGAAATTCAAAGACAAGGTTTTTTTCATTTGTTAGAAAAAGGTATTATTGAAGAAATAAGAAAACACAATCCAATCACTTGTGTTGAAAAACAAATAGAAATCTATTTCTATCCTAAACATTACCGTTTAACAAAACCTTTATATTCAATTCAACAAGCAATTTTTTATAAAAAAAGTTATGTCTCAAAACTCTATGTTCCAGTCCAAGTGACAGACCGCAAAAATAAACGTGTTTTTTTAAAATGGATGCTTCTTGCACATTTTCCATTAATGACAAATCGAGGACATTTTGTTTTAAATGGTTCCCCTAGAGTGATTATTAATCAATTAGTGCGTAGTCCAGGTATATATTTCAGAGAAAATATACATGAAATTTATTCAAGTAAATGGTCCGCTAAACCAACTACTTCTTTTCGTCGTCATTATGCTGATATTATATGCTTAAAAGGAACATGGTTACGAATTGAATGTGATAAAGATTTTTCAATGTGGGCAAAAATGAAAAAAGGCCCAAAAATGCCACTCTTATGGTTTTTATTGGGAATGGGATTAAGTGAAAAATATATTTTAAATTTTGTTTCAAAACCAATGTACTTGTTAGAAAGTTTTACCAAAGAAATGGAAAAAATCAATAAATCAAAATCTTCAAAAGAATTAAAATATCCTTATGTTTCTAATTCACGACAAGCTTGGGAACAAATTCAAAAACTGTTTAAACTAAAAAAAACACTTCGAAAATCTCCATTCTTAAAAAAAGACATTCATTCATTACAAAAACAAAATGAAAATAAAAATAGTTTTTTTGACAAAAAAATGAATATTTTCAAATTCACAAAAAAAAATTTTTTTGCTAAAGAAGTAGGTTTTTTTGCTTATAGCAACAAAACTTTTAGTTCTAAATCTAAACAAAATAAAATATTAAAAAAATTTTCTATAAAAGAAAATTCAAAAAAAACTTTTTCTTTCGATAACACTACGAGCATGAAGCAGCTTGCACATAAAAAGTTTTTAAATAAACCAACAAAGCTGACAACGGCTGTTAAAAAGAAACGTAAAAAATTCTCTAAAGAAAACTTTGAAAAACGAGTAGCAAGTAAACTATCTTCATATGAATTAGGAAGAAAATGGTTTTCAAATAAATTTATGAATCCAAAAACATATGATTTAGGAAAGCAGGGTAGATTGTCTATGAATAAAAAATTAGGATTAACTCTTCCAATACAACAAACAACGTTAACTGCTTTAGATGTTTTAACAGCTACAGATTGTTTAATGAAAATTGAAGATGGTTTTTTAGAAATTGATGATATTGATCATTTAAAAAATAAAAGAGTTCGAACTGCAGGAGAATCTATACAAGAAATTTTAAGTATTGGTTTAGTTCGATTAGAAAAAGCTATTCGTTTAAAACTAAATGGAAATAACAAACAATCATTAGTTCAACAAAATTCTGTAAATTTCCTCTCACTAGTCAACACTCGTCCTATTAATGGTGCTTTTCGAGAATTTTTTGGAACACACCCATTATCACAATTTATGGACCAAATAAATCCTTTAGCTGAAATTACACATAAACGTAGATTAACATCTTTAGGGCCTGGAGGAGTTTCACGAGATACAGCGACTTTAGCTATTCGTGGAATCCATCCTTCTCATTATGGTCGAATTTGCCCAATTGAAACACCAGAAGGAAAAAACACAGGTTTAGTGAATTCAATAACTACTTATGCAAAAATTTCTTTTCAAGGATTTCTTTGTTCACCTTTCCATAAAGTTTATAAACGACAAATTCAAAAAAATGAAGGAGTTTTTTTCTTAACACCAGATCAAGAAGAATATTTTAAAACAGCTACTCCTGATTTAAATGTCACATTGTTAGGTTTCTTACCTAAAAAATCAATTCCTGTTCGAATTGGGAAACGTTTTGTTCGAATGAAAAGCAAAAAATTATCATTAATTGGAGTATCTCCTCTTCAAATGATTTCTGTTGCTACTTCATTTATCCCTTTTTTAGAACATGATGATGCAAATCGTGCTTTAATGGGTTCAAATATGCAAAGACAAGCTGTACCTTTAATTCGGCCAGAGCGCCCTTATTTAGGTACTGGCTTAGAAGCAAGAGTCGTTAGTGACTCAGGACATGCACTTGTTTCAAAAATGAGTGGTTATGTTATTCTTTCAAGTGGATCAAAAATTTCTCTTTATACATTTTTTTAAAACTTCTATAGCTTTAAAACTTCTATAGCTTTAAAACTTCTATAGCAAAGTAGCTTTTTATTGAGGTGACTACTTTGCTATACAGACTATGTGTGAGTGTGAAGTTGTGATGTTGTATTGCAACTAGTCTTTAAGAAAAACACCACATATATACAAGGTTCTGTATTAGCAAAATGAAAATTATTTTTTATTTTCTAAATAAAAATATCTGCAATTTTCAAAAAATGTAAAATAGTGCGCTCATTTTATCGCATACGCGATAAAATGAGCGCATAAAAAACAAAATTTTACAAATAGATTTGATTCTTGAAAAACTTAAGAAAAATGTTTTTCATTTTCTTAAAAAAATATATTAAAAACTATGAAAACTTCGTTTTTAATGAAAAACCTTTTTAGAAAAAGATTTATGAAAATAAAATATGACGTATTTCAGAAATCTTTCAAAAAAGTTGAAAAATTCAAAATTCACCGTTTCTCAAGTTTTTCAACTTTTTTGAATTTTCAAAAAATTCCAAAAACTTTTTCTTTAGAAAAAGCTGCTGCAATTGATAATAGTGCTGCTGTTCAAAAAACTTCAAAATATTCTCTTCAAAAATATCAAAGATCAAATCAAGATACTTTGCTAGTTCAACGACCAACAGTACGAGAAGGAGATTGGGTTCAATCTGGAGATTTATTAGCTGATTGTGCTTCAAGTTTAGGAGGTGAATTATGCTTAGGAAAAAATATTTTCATTGCGTATATGCCTTGGAAAGGATATAATTATGAAGATGCTATTTTAATTAGCGAAAGATTAGTTTCTGAAGATGTTTATACATCTGTTCATATTGAATCTTATGAAGTTGAAACAAGAAAAACAAAATTAGGAAAAGAACAAATTACAAATCAAATACCTGACATTTCTGAAAAAGAAATAGAACATTTAGATACTCGTGGTATTGTAAAGTTAGGAACATCAATAACAGAAGGTCAAATTCTTGTTGGAAAAGTGACTCCTATTCAAAAAAAATATAAGTCTCCTTACGAAAAATTATTATATGCAATTTTAGAAAAAAAATTAATGCCTATGCGTGATAGTTCTTTAAGAACACCTAAAGGTTTAAAAGCAAAAGTTATTGAAATTAAAATTTTAAGTTTTTCAGTTTTCAAAAGTCACAAATCTGGAAATAGTTCGAAAGTTTTTAAAACAATTAGAAAACCTGAACGAGTTCAAGTCTATTTAGCAGAAAAAAGAAAAATTCAAGTTGGCGACAAAATGGCAGGACGCCATGGAAACAAAGGTATTGTTTCTAAAATTCTTCCAATTCAAGATATGCCTTTTTTACCAGATGGGACTCCCCTTGATATGATTTTAAACCCATTAGGTGTTCCATCTCGAATGAATGTAGGTCAAATTTACGAATGTTTGTTAGGACTTGCTGCAAAATATTTAAAACAATATTATCGAATTTTACCTTTTGATGAAATGTATGGGCCACATGCATCACGAAGTTTCACTTTTTCAAAATTATATGAAGCTCGTTTGAAAACTTCTCAAAAATGGTTATTTAATCCATGTTATCCTGGAAAAATGCTTATTTTTGATGGCGCTACTGGCGAACCCTACAAGAATCCAGTCACAGTAGGGGTTGCTTATATGTTGAAACTAGTTCATTTAGTTGATGATAAAATTCATGTTCGTTCTACAGGTCCTTATTCACTTGTTACCCAGCAACCATTACGAGGTCGTTCAAAATTTGGTGGACAAAGACTTGGAGAAATGGAAGTATGGGCTATTGAAGCTTATGGTGCTGCTTTTATTTTATTAGAAATGTTAACAATTAAATCAGATGATATTAGTGGTCGAATGACTTTGTGGTCAAATATTATTGGAAATATGCCAATTTACATTGGAACACCAGAATCATTTAAAGTTTTAATTTGTGAACTTCAAGCTTTATGTATGGATATTGGCCTTTTTCAATTAAACAAAAAAGGATTTTTAACACAAATTGAACATTTAATGCAATTACCATAATTGTAGGCTATTCAATTTTTATTTTGTATTTTTCTTTCTAAAAAAAAATTTTTCTGATAAAATATTTATCAGAAAATAAAAACTTTTTTAGAAATTATTGTTTTCATAAGTAAAAAAAATTGTTAGATTTAGATTTCTGTTAGAACTGAGTTCTGTTCACCCGTTCAATTTAGAGTGATCTTTTTAGCCTACATAGCTTTTGTCAGCCTGCCAATGCATGTTGACAAGTTCACGAATGTCGGCAAGAGCTAGGCAATTTTGTTGTTAAACTGCTAGGCACCAGAGGTTTTTAATGGCAGCCTACCAATACATATTGGTAGGTCAATGCCTACTGGCTATTGTATAGTTGCACTCTCTTTAGAGAAATAACCTCTAAAAGGCACAGCCAATGAAAAAGGAGAGCAATTTGTTGATAGACTGGTATCTTTAAATCTTCTCCTTTACTTTGTGAACTTGGTAAACTCCCAAATTAGCTGGTTATCGTTTTCTATTTAGAAAATATTTTTTTGTTCTTTTCTTTTTTATTCTAAAAAAAGCTGTAAAAAAAAAAATTTTTTTGTACAGTTTTGAAGCCGAATCAAAAATAGTTTGTGAAATAAGTCGTTAAGTAGGGGGGTGTCTATTCAAGGCACAGCTGCTAATCAAAGAACTTTGACCTGAACGGAGGCTCCCACAAGTTTTCACTATAAAAAATTTGAAAATTTTTTATGTTTAAAAAGATACCAGTTGAAAGCAACTTGAAAAAATTTTTTCATATTAATAAAACTTGATTTAGGTTCACTGATTAAGACGTTTTTAATGCTAAAGTCATACAAATTTCTACTAGAGTTAAATATTGTATTTATCCTTTAACAGGTCATTTTAAAATTTTGTGACTTTACAAAGTTTTGAAAATAAAGGAAAAAAAAATGATGGAAATGTTTTTAATAAAAAAACTAATAATGAATAAACAAGAAAAAATCTTTGAATTTCATATTGTTTTTGAATTTTGAAAAAGGCAATAACCAAAACTTTTTTTATACTCAACAAAAGCAGAATTTTATAATGAATAAAATTCTTTAAAAAAATTTTATGAAATAAATTGAAATTTCAAAATTTTTTAAAAAGCATGAAAAAGTAGAAAGCTAGACTTTCTACTCATTAATAATATTTGTTTTTATAGAACACTAGTGTGTGTTTGTGATAAATGAATAAATGAAAAAATGACAAAATGATAAATGATTTTTATTTGCAGTGGTTTACGTTTTTTAAAAGAAAAAGAAGCTTCTCTTTTTCTAAAAGAAAAACAATTAAGGAAATCTAATAAAGAAAAAAATGAATGACAAATTTTATAAAGGAAAAAGATAAATTAACTTTTGAATGTGAAACAGGGAATTATCATACATTTTGTCCTATAAGTTGTGTTTCATGGTTATATCAAAAAATTGAAGATAGCTTTTTTTTAGTTATTGGAACAAAAACATGTGGCTATTTTCTACAAAATGCACTAGGAGTTATGATTTTTGCTGAACCTCGTTATGCTATGGCTGAATTAGAGGAAAGTGATATTTCCGCTAAATTAAATGATTTTAAAGAACTTAAACGTCTTTGTTTTCAAATTAAAGAAGATCGAAATCCTAGTGTTATTGTTTGGATTGGAACATGTACAACTGAAATTATTAAAATGGACTTAGAAGGTATGGCTCCTCAATTAGAAAAAGAAATAGGAATTCCAATTATTGTTGCTCGCGCAAATGGTTTAGATTATGCTTTTACACAAGGTGAAGATACAGTTTTAGCTGCTATGGCACAACGATGCCCATCAAGTTCTTCTCAAGAAAAAACAAATGATGCTTATGCTATAACAAAAGAAGAAAATATGAAAGCACCAACAAAAATTGAAATAGAAAATCAATTGAAAGTTGAACTTTCTCATTCTAATAATACATTTGACCAAAATAATTCTAATCATCTTTTAGCTAATATCGAAAAGAATAAAGAAAGTATATTAAAAAAAAATTTACTAAGCAAATTTGAAAATAATTTTCTCAAAAACACATCTTTTGTTAAAGATTTTTTAGTTGATGGCTTTAACAAATCTACTACATCAAAACAAAATTTTGTCCAAGAATGGTTAACAAATAAATCACAAACTTCTTTCCGTCAACCTGCCAGTCTAAGTCAAAAATCAGATAGTCAATATAATGGCTCTTTACACAAAATCCCATCACTTTCTACAGAACAACTTTCTTTAGATTATTCTGCCTCTCCAGTTTCGCTAAGTAAGCAAGAAAAGCAGATTCCTTTGTGTGATTTCACAAGTCCAAAATTAGTTTTGTTTGGTTCAATACCAAATACTGTAGCAACACAATTGAAGCTTGAATTAAATCGTCAAGGAATAGACATTCATGGTTGGCTTCCTTCTACTCGTTATTCTGATCTTCCAGTATTAGATGAAAATACATATGTTTGTGGAGTGAATCCATTTTTAAGTCGCACTGCCACGACTTTAATGAGACGCCGTAAATGTAAATTTATTAGTGCCCCTTTTCCAATCGGGCCAGATGGCACAAAAGCTTGGATTGAAAAAATTTGTTCAATTTATGGAAAAACTCCAATGGGTTTAAATGAACGTGAAGATAAAATATGGCAAGGACTTTCAGATTCATTAAAACTTGTTCAAGGAAAATCTGTGTTTTTCATGGGTGATAATTTATTAGAAATTTCATTAGCTAGATTTTTAATTCGTTGTGGAATGATTGTATACGAAATTGGTATCCCATATATGGATCGACGATTTCAAGCTGCTGAACTTGCTTTGTTAGAAAAAACATGTTTACAAATGAATGTGCCAATTCCTCGTATTGTTGAAAAACCTGATAACTATTATCAAATTAGTCGTATTCGAGAATTACAACCTGATTTAGTTATTACTGGGATGGCTCATGCAAATCCTTTAGAAGCGAGAAATATAACAACAAAATGGTCTGTTGAATTTACTTTTGCCCAAATTCATGGTTTTACAAATGCTCGTGAAATTCTAAATTTAGTAACTCGACCTTTACGCCGAAATCAAAATATTGATTCATTTTCATCTTCTTTAGGTTCTAACAATCAAGGTTTTGTTCAAACAAATGAATCTTTAGTATCTTTTTAAATAACAATTTCTTCAGTTCGAAAATTTTTATTCTAAATAAAACTCTATTTTCCGCTTTCATTGAAAAATAAAAAAGTATATTGAAATTTTCAAATTTGTTTTTTATTTGTTTTTTCTTTTTCTAGTGTCTTTATAAAGAGAAATTTTCATCTTAAAAGCACTAGAAAAAAGAGAAAAATGTGTTTTCTAAAAAATTTGTTTTTTTAAAAGAATATTTTATAAAACAATTTGAAAAAGAAATTGTTTATGTAAAGAAATTTTGTAAATTTTTTCAATTTTTGAAATTTATTTCAATCTAATTGAAATAAAAAAAATATTGAATTGTTTTTTATTTATTTTTTTCTTAAAATGAAAATAGAATTTATTCTCTAATGAATTTTTCTCTGCGCTAGCCTGCCTGCCGGCAGGACTATGTGCTCCGCACGTGCCTTGCCTTGCCCTGCCTGCCTGCCGGCCTGCCGGCGTAGCAGGCCGGCAGGCCGGCCTATGTGCTTCGCACGTGCCCTGCCTGCCGGCTTGCCAGCCTGCCAGCCTTCCCGGGCATGGGCATGGCACGTCATGGCAAGCGCGTCCGCGTAAAAATTTTTGATCATCACGGTTTATTTTATTTTTATTATTTTTGAATAGAAATTCAAAAAATAAGTTTGCATTTCTAAAAAAAAATTTTGTGAGCTTAAAAAAAATTTATATAAATATTTAGCACAATTTCATATTGGAGCATTTTAAAATTTTTTCAAAAAAGTTCAAGCTATTAAAAAATAAAGATAGAAAATTACAAACATCACAAATATATTAGATAGTGTAATGCAACTAATGTAAGAAGTTAGTAATATAAAAAGAAAAATTTTTTAAGAAGTTATTCAAAAAATATTATGGGACAAAAAATTCATCCATTAGGTTTTCGTGTTGGGATTACTAAAAAACATCAATCAGTATGGTTTGCTAGATTTCAAAAACATCAATATGCACAATCAGTTTTAGAAGATAGATTTTTACGTCAAAATTTATTAAAATTACTTCCACAACTTTTCCAAAAGAAATTCAATAATTCAACGAATATGCCAAAAATTTCTCATATTCAAATTGTTCGAGGATTAATTCCTTATGAAATTGGCATTCAAATTTATGCTCAAAATTGTCATATGATCAAAACTGCTTTTGAAGGTTTAGATGTTCAACCAAGTTTTGTTCAAAACTTGTTAAAAAATCATTTCATTTTAGAAAAAACAGCATCTAAAAAAAATGTCGCTAATTCATTAAAAAATGAAAATGTAGAATTTGCTTCAAATTTTGAAAAAATCTCTTCTGAGCAAAAAATTGAAAATTTCAACCGTTTGGGCGGAGCCCTAAAAGTTGCAGATCAAAATGCAGCTGTTTTAAAAGGTTCAAATGCAAAAAAAGATGCAAAAGCAATGATTGAAAAAAGAAAAAAATTATTTGCTCATTTCCGTCAACGTTTTTTAGGAAAATTTATTATTGTAAAAAATGGGAAAAAAATTACAAAAAAATTTGATCCAAAAAAACAATCTTCTTTCCGAAATAATCTTGTGTCATATTTCAAAAAAAATTTTCAAGAAAGAAGAAGAAATTTTAGAAAAAATAAATTTGGATCATCTTTTTCAACAATTTCTTCAAATAAAAAAGCTCATAAAATTCGTGATAAATTCTCTGCAAAACAAAAAGCTTATTTAGGTTTTTTTAAATCAAAAACTTTAAAACCAAATTTATCAAAACCATGTGCAAAATTTGTAAATATTTATATGTCACAAACAAATAGTGCTTTTTTAAATGCTTTAAAATTAGAAATGAATTATTGGAATCAATACTTTGCAAAATCAAAAAATGAACAATTAAAAACATTTGGCACTTTCCGTTATTTACCAATTGGTTCACAAAAAAAATGGAGTTCTCTTCGATTCAAACGTTTTGAAAAACTTTCACTTCCTTTCTTGTTAAAACTTTTCAAAGCTCTGCAACAACGTGCTTTAAAAAAATTAGAAAGATTAAGAAAAGAATATTTAGTATTTGGAAAATTTTCAAAAACAAAAACTCTTTCATATTATCAACGAATTCGTTTTCTTCAAAATTTTAAAAAATTTATTGTTCTTCGAAAAACACAAAAATCTTCAATTTTATCTCAAAGTAGCTTTGAAAATGTGGATTCTTCACAAAAAACAACAAATCAAAAATTCGCTTCAAAAGTTGCATTATTCAATGAAAAATCTATTCAAAAAAAATTCTCGAACATTCATGGAGAAAAAAATACAATGAAATTTATTGATTATTTACAAAATTTAGTAAAACAACATCGTTCAAAAAACCTTTTCTTATATTTAGCAACTATTTCAGATGCTCGTCAAAATTTAAGAAAAATTCAATATTTTACAAAACAACAATCAGAATTTTTATTTGGTGTTTCTTCAAAAAATTATATTGGGCTAACTCCTGAAGAAAAACAAGAAATTTTGAAAAAGAACATTTCAAAAACATTTTTAAATATTTCACAAAAAAATTTATCTCAAAAGAAAAATTTTGTAGATATTTTTGTAGAACAACTTCAAAAACAAAGAACAATTTGTGAACAAAATATCCAATTAACGCCAAAAATTTCAATTCAATTTTATTCAGTGAAAGCTCAAGATTTCCAAACAAGAGCTTCTGCAGTTGCTGATTCTATTGTTGATGATTTAGAAAAACGTAAAGCTTTTCGACGAGTTATTAAAAAAGCAAAAGAAGATTTAATGAAAACTCCAAAAGTAAAAGGAGTAAAAATTCAAGTTTCAGGCCGTTTAAATGGAGCTGAAATTGCTCGTTCAGAATGGGTTCGCGCAGGACGAGTACCTCTACAAACATTAAGAGCAAATATTGACTATTGTTATAAAACAGCTCAAACTATTTATGGTATTATTGGTGTGAAAGTTTGGATTTACAAAGGTTATACAAAAACACGTAGACCAAGTGCAAATTCTATTTCACTATTACCTGATCTTTTATAATTATAGCTTTTTAAAACTTAAAAATTTTTGTTATTTTTTTCAAAATATGTTTTATTTTTTCCTGAAATTTTTGTTTTGATAATTTTCAGGAAAAAATAAAAAATGACTTTGAAAAACTTGAAAAAGTTTTTCAAAGTCATTTTTTATTTTCTTTTATGAATATTGTCAAAAATGAAGCAAGGTCTGTTCACAATCACAACAAAAATTCTTTCTTCACATAAAAATGAAAAATACATAAAACATGAAAAAACGATTTTTCATACTCTAGTCACTTTTGTTTTTTCACACAAAAATTTTTTTATAGGTTTTCGTTTTTTAAAATATTCTAAGTTCTTTCAATAGAATATATTAAGAATAATTTATATTTTTGAAGTAAAAAATTTTCAATACTATTTTTACTTTTTATAATTCTTTTCGAAGAAGAAATTAAACACAAGCAAAACTTGCTGTAAATATCAAATTTTTCTGCGAAAATTGCTTTCTTATTTTAAAAAAACGGAAGACTCTCGTTTCTATTAACATAAAAAATTTTTCTTAAAAAAGTATTTAAACCTTTGTATAACAAAGTTTTTTACTCTTTGCTTTGACAGCAGCAACATTTTTGGCGGCTCCACAGCCTACGTCGCGCTTGGTATTAACAAAAGCTAAAAACGAGCACAACCAAAAATTTTTTATAGTTAAAAATATTTTAGAAAAGTGCAATTACACAATGACGTTGTGACTGTTGGCCTTACAAAGTAGATAGACAAGCTGGTCTCAACTTAGCTAGCAGGGTTTTAGGATAGTTTTGCAATGCTGGGATCCAGCTTGTTGCTGTTGTCTGTTAGTAACAGCACCTGGCAGCATTCTTTGTTGGTCCGTACCTGCTTTTGTGCCTGCTTGCTTCTTGCCCTTGCTTCGCTGTTTCGCCCATGGACAGGCAGCAACTTTGTTGTGCTTGCGCCCTAAACAGCTTGCCAACAAAGGTCTACAAGTACTAGGGGGCACACCCAACAGAACAAATTTCAACAAGTGTAAAGGAGCACTCGCAAAGCAAGTGCTCAACTTTTTTAAGATTTAAATTATTGATGAAAAAATTCAAAAATTTTTTTTCACTTTTTCTAAAATTTTTTTTATAGAAGCCTCTTTGCTTTTTTCTTATACAAACAAAAAGCTTTTTTCGTGTTAAATCAATTAAAAAAAGAACTTCTATCTTAAAGAAATGAAAAAGTTTGTATCTAAAGGAATAGACCATGCACAAAATGAAAATAAACAAAATTTTTAGTTTATTTTTACAAAAACAGCTTTCTAAAAAAACTTTCTCATATGGTCACAATATAAACAGTTATTCTAAAAAATGTTTATTTTTAGAAAAAAACTTTTGTTTCTCTTCTCCTCAACGACAATTGCTTTGCTTAGCAAGCAAAACAAAAATGTCAATCTCAGAACCTTTCTTTTTTAACTTTTCTTTTGATAAAAGCCGTTTAAAAAGCATTGTTTCTTGGTTTTTTGCAAAATATGGCCAATATAAAACAATAATATTTTTAGAAAGATTAAAAGAGTTTGGTTTTGGCTATGCTACAACAGGGGGCATTTCTTTAGGAATCGATGATTTAAAAATTCCAGACAAAAAAGTTGCTCTAATGTCTACTGCAGAAACAAAAGTAGCAAAAGACTTAATGGATTATCGAAATGGGAAAATAACCGGAATTGAGCGTACACAACGTTTAATTTATGTATGGAACCAAACAAATGACATGTTAAAACAAGAAGTTCTTAAATATTTTGAAACAATGGATTTGTTTAATCCAATTTATATGATGGCGTTTTCCGGAGCACGAGGAAATATGTCTCAAGTTCGCCAACTTGTAGGTATGCGAGGTTTAATGTCTGATCCTCAAGGTCAAATTATTGATTTTCCAATTCAAAGTAATTTTTGTGAAGGATTAACTTTAACTGAATATTTAATTTCAACTTATGGGGCCCGCAAAGGTATTGTAGATACTGCATTAAGAACAGCAACTGCTGGTTATTTAACAAGACGATTAGTAGATGTAGCACAACATGTTATTGTTTCTCAATTTGATTGTGGTACATTTCGAGGAATTTTTTTATTTGACATAAAAGAAGCAAATAAAACTATTTATTCCTTTCAAAATCGATTAATTGGAAGAGTATTAGCACAAGATATTTTTATTTCGAAAAACTCAAAAAATGCGTATTCTTCTCGCTCCTCGCAAAAAACACTGCTTGCTGCTCGAAATCAAGAAATAGATTCAAAATTAGCATTTGCTATTGCAAAAGTGTCAAAAAAAGCTCTAGTGCGTTCTCCACTTACTTGTGAAACGCCACGATTAATTTGTCAACTTTGTTACGGATGGAGTTTATCTCAAGGAAAACTTGTTTCTGTGGGTGAAGCAGTCGGTGTTATTGCAGCTCAATCTATTGGAGAACCTGGTACACAATTAACAATGAGAACTTTTCACACAGGAGGTGTTTTTGCAGGGGGCCTTACTGATCAAATTTTAGCACCCTTTGACGGAAGAATTCAATATGTTCAAAATATTCCTGGAACTTGTATTAGAACGTCTTTAAGTGAAATTGCTTTTCTTACAAAAATGCCAGGATCTTTTTTTGTTGTTCGTGGAGACCACGAGAAAAATCTTGCTGATCTTTTTTTAAAATCAATAAATTATGAAAAAGATTTTCCAAATTTACAAATAAAATGGAAACAAAAAATGCAAAATGTTCATGTTTCTGAAATGTATAAAATTCCAGCATATGCTGTATTATATTTACGCAATAATGAAATTGTTCAAAAAAAACAAGTTTTAGCTCAATTCTCAACAGTTTTGAGAAAAAGTTTTCAATATGGAAGTGCTGAACAAACTTTTTTTTCAAATTTAGCTGGAGAATTTATTTTAAATGGGTTAAATTTGCCTTTCAAAAAAAATTCTGCAAAGCAGCTTGTTGATCAAAGATCGAGTAGAAAAAAAATTGATCTTTTCGTTGAAAAAAGAAGTTCAGAATTTTTAGAGCTTTCTCCTATAGAATTAAAACATGATGTTTTTTGGAAATCAAAAAATTGGACAAATATTTGGATTTTGTCAGGAAAAGTGATGAACTATTCATTTAATACAGATTTTTTTGTTGAAAAAGGTGATTCTATTAAAAAAACAAGTGTATTAAATCGAATTCTTTGGAAAAAAAAGAAGAATTGGAATATTTCTTTCTTACAAGTACCCTACCAATTTTTACAAGCAAGATCATCAGCTTATAGACCTTTAGGAACTGCAAAAAATAATCGATCAATGAACAAGCTGTCAGAGAAACGCCCTGGCACTAACAATTTAGTGACTTCTTGCCAAAAGGTTGACACGCTCCCTTTTGTTTCTTCTAGTTCTTTTTCTAACAAAATGAAAGTTTTTAATACAAAAACTTTTTTTATTGAACAAAATTTGAAAAAACCAAATATAGAAAAATTTTGTTCTTCTGTTTCTAGCTCAACTTTTTCCTTTGCTCGAATTCTTTTTCAAAAAAGTAGAGCATGTAAAAACGAAATTTTACTAAACAAAAATGTTTGTTGGAAAAATTCTTTGATATCTTGTATTCATACACAAAAGAAACAAATTTTTTCTAACAAGAAATTTTTACCTTTTTCATTATTCTTTTTTCAATTTTTGTCTTCTTCAAAACAAGATAAAATGAAAAATAAAAAATTTAATAAATCGAAAAACGATATTCTTTTTTTTAAAACTTTTCAAAAAATTTTCTTTTTATCTTCTCTTCGAAAACAAAAAAATTTCTATAAAAAACTTTCTGTAAACAATATTGTCTACATACCATCAAAAAGCAATGACAAAAAAATTTTTAAAGTTAAGCTTCTATTAAAAAATAGAAAAAACAAAAACTTAAGAAATTTTCAATTGCAGTCTACTTTAAACGTAATTCATAAGAAAATACATTTGAAACAAATTTTTTTCAAATTTTCTACCTTTCATCGTACGAGTCCATTTTTTCGATTTTTTTCTTTCTCAAAATCTTTTAACAGTTCGCAATTTGCAAAAAGGGAATCTCAAAAGAATTTTCTTCTTTCTAAGAAAAGATTTTTGCCTTTTAAATTTGCTTTTCATAAACATTATTCTGGTATTTCTTTTAACACATCAACAAAAATTTTTGCAACAAAACAACTTTTCAATGAATATAAAAAAGTTTTCAATAAAAAGTTACTATTTAGTGGAAGTGGTAGAAAGCATCCAGCAAACTTCTGGTCAGAGCAACTATCACAAAAGTCAATATTTACAAATCATTCAGATTTTCCTTTTTTTAGGTCTTTCATGTTGAAAAATTCAAAAATTTTTCAAAATTTTAAGCAAAACCAAAATTTTAAAGAGAGTATAGAAAGACAACTTCTTTATAAAAAAACTCTTTTTTCTTTTGATTATAAAAAAATAAGATATAAGAAATATGGTTATGTTTTTTCATTTCATAATTCATTAAAAAATCAATCTTTTCCAACACAAGATAATTGTTTTCAAATTTTTACTAAATTAAAACAACCATCTTTTGATTCCAAAAATATCACTAATCCTGGAAAACAGGAAACGAATATTTCTTTTGGAAATGGCAATTTTTTTGGAAGAGATTTTCCAACTTTTTTAACTTACTATTTTCCAAAAAATTATCAAACTGTTACTAATGGAATTTTTACTCTTCTTTCTTTTGAAAAGAATTCAAAAAAACAAAAATATAAACAATTTTTCTGTTTAAAACAAAAAAATAAAACACTAACTTCAGGTGGTCATTTTACGAAATCAAGAAAAAATAAAAAAACTGTTTCTCTATTACAAAAAACTGGAAGAGCTTCTATGCGAACAAGAAAAAGAAAAAAATCACAACCAACTTTTTTCTCAACAAAATTTAAATTTTTACAAAATCAAACTTTTTATTTTATAAATAAAAAAATATATTTTAGAATTATAAATACATTCGAAAATTCAATAAAAAAAAATATGTTGAATTATCATTTTGTGAAAAATTCTAAACAAAAAAAATTTGATAAAACTTTTTCTTTGTTTACTAATTCTTTGGTAAAACAAAAAGTTTTTGTCACTTATGGGATAAAAGACTCTAGTTCATCAAAAAAAATATTTTCATTGAAATTTTTAAAAAAATATAATTTTAGACGCTTTCCTCGTACTGAACTATACACAGAAGAAATTTTTTGGATTCCACAAGAAAATTATACTTTTCCTCTTCTTGATTTTTACAAATTCCAACAAAAAAGTTCATTTTCTTACTCAAAAAATATAAATAATGAATTGTTAAGAAATTGTTTTAAAACAAAACAACTTGGCAGTGGTCATTTTCCTAAGTCTTTAACTATTTCTTCAAAAACACAAAAAATTGTTCAAAATAAAAAAAATGAATATACTTCAAGAATGGTTTTTAAACAAAATCCTTTATTTTATTTGTCAAATAGTCAAGGAAAGAAAAAACCTTTCTTTTCTGTTCTTGAAGGTATTTGGAATTATTCTATTTCTCTGAAAAATTTAAAATATAAACAGTTTTCTCTTTTTCAACATAGAAAAAAGCTAATTAGCAAAAAATTTCATACAATTCAACAAAAATTTTCTTTATATAAAGTGAAAAAACAAAAAACTTTCAGAATGAATTTTTCTCTAAAATTTTTTAAAAATTCTTCTGTAAAATTCTTAAAACTTCAAACATTTAAATTTTTAAAGACTTTTGGCAATGGAAACTTTATTTCTAGCAACTTTTTTTTCAGTAGCAGAACAAGTTTTACCCTTCCTTATAGTCATGCACCACAAAAAGCAGATAAAGTTATAAACAATAACAAACTCCTTTTTTTCTCTAAAAAAAGAACTCACTTTAAAATTTTTCCAAGATTCTATTTTGGGAAAAAATTTAAACAAACTATGCAAAAAAAATTTATTTTTGGTCTTGAAAAAAAATTGAAAGCTTCAACTTTTGAAAAAATCAAAAACCTTTTTGTCTACGAATTTGAGCATTCTTCTTGTTTATTATCTTCTAGACAAATACAAAAAAAAACCTTTTCTAAAATTTTTAATAGAAACTTGAAAAAATCTGTTTTTGTGAAAAAAGCTATTAGCACTTACCAACCATTTGTTAGTAAAAATAGAACAACACCAAACAGCTTAAGCACAAAAAACTGGAAATTCGTTACTACTGAAAATTTTCAAAACAAAATTGGAAAAAAATTAAAAAATCAATGTTTTACTTGTATTCCTTTTAAAACAAATGACTTCGTGAGCAAAAATAACCAAAAACCAGATGTTTGTTTATCAACAAACGTTGTAAACAATTTTCATAAAATATTCAGAAAAAAACAAGAAAAGTCAAATAAAAACAATGATTTTTCAACTCATTCTTTTTCTCAAAAAGTGAATAGTCCTTTTGTATTACAAGATGAACAACTTCATTTAAAAATTCAATCAGGATGGATTTGTATTTTTCCAAACTCTTCTAGTGTTCTTAATAAACATCAACGAATAATCAATATAGGCCATTTTTTTGGAAAAAATTTTTGTTTTGAACAAAATAAAATATTACAAGAAGCAGTTATTTTTGAAATACCTGATTGCTTTTCTAATGTTGATTTTCAAAAACCAAAAATTTTTAATACAATTCCTTATTCGAACGGAACAAAAACTCTTAAAGAAGAAGGAGAAAAAAATATGAACACTTTAAATTTTCATAATTCAAAAAAAACAAAAATTTCATTTTGTTTAAAATTGTCAAAAAAAAACAAGAAACCTCGTTTTTCAAATGAAGCTTCCATTTTTGCTAGTCAATTATTTACTTCTCTTTTTATACAAAAAACACCAATTGAAAAGGAAAAACCATTTCTTAAACTTTCAATATTGAATAATCAAAAAAATGATTCTTTCCAAATAAACAAAGATTTTGATTTCGATTCTTCAAACATAAATGTTCAGAAACTTATTATCTTGGATAAAAAGCTGCTAGCTAACCAACGTAGTACTAATAAAAACACATCAATCAGAACAAGAGCAACTGGTGAAAGTACACACTGGCAGTCTGAGAAGTCGTTTTCAGAGAAACCATTGAGAAAAAAAATAGCTCTTTTTTTTCGACCAATGCAATACAGATTATTAGAAAATCCAAAAAATTATAAAAAGATTTTCTTAAAAAAGACTCTTGAAAACAATTTCACAAAACCTGATTGCATTTCTTTTGTTTCTTCTTTAAAAATTTATAAAAAATATCATTCAATAATTTTAAATATTCAAAAACCAAATAAAAAATTTATCCAAAATATTGAAAATATAGAATCTATTATAAAAACAGATTTTCAAAAAATTTATAAAAAGAAAAAACCGCAGAAAAAGAAATTTTCTAAACAAGGAATTTATATTCAATCAAATAAAAATAAATATAATCGTAATTGGTCAACTCGATATTCACAAAAACATCAAAACGTTTTCAAGTTTGATTTTTCAAAAAATGTCACAAAAATTCCACATTTTCAATTTTATTCTAAAAAAACTATGTTTTTAAAATTTCAAAATTTATTAACTTGGAACATATCAACATTTACTGCAGAAAAACCTTCTAGAACAAAGCAGTCTGCTGCGCTGTCAGCTTTAAGTGGTGAGCAGCTTACTGGCGCGAAGCAACTTGATCAAAGATCAACAAATTTTTATAAGCGTCAGAAGTTAAGTATGAAAACAAGGTTTGCAATGACTGCAAAAACAAATTATTTTGAGAAATTGTTTTTTTCTTTTTATCCTATACAATTTTTACCACTTTCAATATCAAATTCTTCTTTAAACGTTGTTTCCTTTGAACATAAAAACTCACAACTATTTTCAACAATCTTTTTGAATTCTTTAAATACTAAAATTGATTTTTCACTTTGCCATAAAAAAGCAGCTTTTCTAAATCAAAGATTTTATTCTTTTGATTTTCTTCAAAAATTTATTCAAACATCATCTTTTTGGTTGAATAATGATGGCAAAAATATTTTTTTCACTCATTCTATTAAAAAAAATCTTTTCAAAAATTTTTGGAATATATCATTTTCACACTCTATTTCTTCTATAAACAAAAAAAATTCTTTAAAGAAAAAACGTCTTTTATTGCAGTCAAATATTCATATTAAATCTTCAATATTTAAGAATTTTATTTTCCAAAAAAATCAAAATTTTTATGCAAACACACAATTTTTAAGTCCTTTTGACGGTGAACTCACTTCTATGTATACTAATGAATTGATTTGGTGGAAAAAAGCTTCTGAAATTTCAACAATTCGAAAAATGAATACACTCTTTTCTGTAATTACAAAAAAAGATTTATTTTCATTTGATTTTACGAACTCTTTAAAAAACAAAAGAAAGAGAAAAAAATTAGTACGCACTTTTGGAACAAATGTTGTTTTAGCTGATGATTCAAAAAAATCTTCTTTCACAGAAAAAAATATGCTTCATTCAAATTTAGTATTTGAAAAACATAAATCTTCTTTCGAAAAAGAAAACTCTGCCAAATTTGCAGAAATTTCAGTGAAATATTCTTTAAAAACAAAACAAAAACATTTAACGAATTTATATAAATCTATCATCAAAAATCAACCTACTTTCGAATCTTTAACTTCTTTGGGAAAAATGCCTCAGGTTGGTGCAAAAAAATTTTCTGTAAAGAATACTATTCAAACAAAAAAATTTGAACTTCCAAAAAACGATAACAAAACAACATATGAAATATCTTCTTTTGTAACAAAGTATGAAAATAAAATTTATAAATTCAAAAAATCTATAATTGGGTATCCTTCACTTTCAAAAAAACTACATTTAGGAAAATTTCTTGTAGCTGGTGATTGTATATTAAATTTTGCAATTCGAAAACCTGGTCAAATTGTTCATATAAGTTCATTTAAAATAACATTAAGACGTGGTCAACCTTTTTTAGTTTCTCCTAAAGGAATTTTACATTTAGCAAATACACCATATATTGAAAAAAATGTTCCTATTTTAACTTTACCATATCAAACTTTACAATCTGGTGATATTGTTCAAGGTATTCCTAAAGTAGAACAATTTTTTGAAGCACGAACAACCATTCAAGGAAGATTGTTTATATCAAGTCTTCCTATTTTATTAAAAGGAATTTTTCAAAGATATAAATCTATGTTACCTTTAGAACAAGCTGTTCAACAAAGTTTTTTAAAAATCCAACAGCTTATTGTTGATGGTGTTCAACGTGTTTATAGATTACAAGGTGTTAGTATTGTTGATAAACATTTAGAAGTCATTGTTCGACAAATGACAACAAAAGTTCAAATTATCCATGGCGCGCAAACAGGATTTTTCCCCGGAGAACTTGTCAATTTAGATTTAGTTGAGCGAATAAATAAATTTTTAATGGTAAAAGTTCGTTATGAGCCAATTGTTTTGGGTATCACGCGTGCTTCTTTAGAAGTTGATAGTTTTTTATCAGCTTCAAGTTTTCAACAAACAACAAAAATTTTAGCGTTAGCATCAATTTCTCGAAAAAAAGATTTTTTAAAAGGTCTAAAAGAAAATATTTTAGTAGGAAATTTAATTCCATCAGGTACTGGGTATTTAGTTTTAGGAAAACATCTTTAAAGTTTTCGTAAAATTTTTATATCTTTTTTAAAAAAACGATATTTCGAAAATTTTTTATTCAATGAGTTTGCTATATTTTATTGTTTATTGCTTAATAGAATCTCCCTTTTAAGCAATAAACAATTTTTTTGAGAAATGTTCAACAAGAAATTGAAATATAAAATGATAATCTTAAAGCTTTTTTGGCTAGAGTTTACAACATCCTCAGTTGCATACTTCCCAGTAGTCAACATTTGTCTTATTAGCAACACTGATAAATAGCTCCCCGCGTAGTTTTTACTACCGCCGGCATACTTGCATGACGGTTGTGCTCGTTTTTACCTTTTGTTTGCTGTGCCTGCCTATGAACTGGCGGGCTGGAGGGCGGTCAGGTTGGAATATTAGTAACAAAGTCATGACTCTACCATCTTATTTTTGCTCTGCGAAGAGAGCAACTGCAAATAGTCAACACAGAACATTCCGCAGCAATAGTTGCAATTTACAAGTAAAACGAAAAGTTTGAAACAGAAACTAGAATTTTTCTCTAAAAATGATAATAAGTTTTTGTTTCAAACTTTTCAATAATATGAATTAGATAAAGAGATCAAAAGAGAAAAACTTAAATAAATTTTGACTTTTTTATGAGAATTTTGTATAATTTTAAAAAAGTTTAAAAATTTATTCAAAATTTTTTGAATAGAATTTTCTTTTTAAGAGCTATGCCTGCTTAACTCAATCGGTAGAGTATCGGTTTTGTAAACCGAAGGTTATCGGTTCAACTCCGATAGTAGGCTTTTTTTTTTTATTTATTAGTCATTTGAAAAATTAATAAATATATATTTTCTTTGAACCTTTGTATTCATATACAATTATACTTCAAAGAAAAAATTGAATTTTTGAAGGATGAATAATTTATTTTATTTATTCTAAATAGTAAATTTTATTTATGAAACAAAAAAAAGCTCTTTTAAAAAAATTTCATAGAAAATATGTTTTTTTACAAAATAGTTTAGTTCATTTTTTAGATTGGCGTGTTTCTGAATTTTCAAATTTTATGACTTTGAAGACATATAATGATCAATCAAAGCCTCTTTTCTTTTGCGAAGCAAGCGGAACGCAAAAAAACAAAAAAAATAGTTTTCATTTTTTAGAGCAAGAGAAAATTTGTTTTCAAGATTATTGGAAAAATTCAGAACATAAAAAAATAGAAAATGCTATTGAAAATATGAATAAAGGATTAATTACATCTAAAAATAGTTATGAAAAAAAATTTTTAAATTTTTCAAAAAAAAGAAATGTTTTTAATATTCAAAAAAAATCCTTTTATGCTCAACAAAAAGTTGCTAGAAGTCAAAATTCTACAACAAATAAACAAAAAATATCTTTTTTTGTTGATACTAAAAAAATGTCAATGTGTTTTTCATCGAAAAAATTTGGAAAACAATCAAAACAAGGAAAATATTTAAAAATCTTAGGAAAGTCACAGTTCTCGAGTTCTAATAACTTAGAAAATTTTATTCCAAAAAGTGATATTTTGCGTAAACAAAATTTCTTTTTTGCCAATCAAAAGATTGGTGAATTTTTTCCAAAGAAAAAAAATTTTACACAATATTGGATTTTTCCATTGTTAGGCTTTGTTGTTTTTTTTCATTCTGCTCCAACTTTTTTCGATTCAAAGTTTAAACAAGTATTTGATAATTCATTGTCTTTTCCTTCACAGAAGCACTTGGTAAATGCTCAGACGCAGTTACAAGCTTCAAAAAACTCAACATTTGCACCTACATTTTCAAAATTTTCTTCTTTTTTTATTGATTGGAAGTATCAACCAAAAAATTTCTCACTAGATAATTTTAAACAACAAAATTTAAACTCAATTTTTGATTTTTCATATACAAATCGATTTTCAAAAGAAACTTATAATCAAATGAAAAACTTAGAAAATCTTGAGTTTGAAAAATTTTGTGATTTTTCTTTTAAAATTTTCCAAAATTCACCACATTTTTTTCTAGTTGATCTATTAAACAACTCTGCAAGCACTCACAATAAAGAAATTAAATCTTTATTGTGTTTGTATAACAAAAATTCTTTTAAAAAAGACATTTATAAAAAAATAATTGAAACAAAAAGAAACACATTTCATTGGAAATGGTTTGCATTAAGTTCTCAATCTTTTCACTTTCTTTCATCACAACAAAACGAAAAAGCTTCATACCTTTCTGTTTCTGAAGTTCCTCAAAAAGCACAATTTTTTACTCCAATATTTGAAAACAATTTTTTATTTGATTTTACAAAATTTCATACAAAAACTTCTCATAATTTTTCAACAATTTCAAATTTAGATTTTTCTCAACAAACATCTCAAAAATGGTTATCCACTAAAAACAATATTTCTTCACAAACTCCTCTTTTCAATTTTTCAAAAACTAGGTTTCTTTTTAATGAATTTGAAAGAAATTTAAACAATAGTTTTCATATAGATTTATCAAATAAAAACGAAAATCTCACGTTTTTAAATGATATTGTTTCTTTGTCAACAGTGAACACTGAAAGTCCAAATTTTCATTTCTTTAATATGACGAATTCATTATTTGAATTCTCTAAAAATTCGTCATTTTTTGATATAAATATTTTACAAAACTATACAAAAAATGCATTAAATAATGATAAAAAAAACTCATTCTATCTAACAAAATGGTTACAAACACAAAGTTTTTGGAAAGTTAAAAAAAATTCTCCAGCTTCGAAGTTTTCTCTAAATTTTTCAAAATTCAAAAAAAATAGTATTGTGAAAAAACTACAAAATTCTTTAAAAATTTCTAATAAATACCTAAGTATTGAAAATTTTATGAATTTAGATTTTATCTATTTTCGAAAATTATTTTCTTCATTGTCAGTTCCAAAAGAACATATCAAAAGTAAAACATTAAATACACTTTCAAACTTTTCACAATTTTCAAAGTCTATCCATGACAAAAAAATTGTCACACATAGTAAAAAACCTTTTTCAAATGCAATTATTTATAATAAAAAAACTCCTTATTTTTTTGCTTTAAAGAAACAAACTTTTGAATTTTTCACTTTTCAACATTACAAAAATAACTATAAAACTTTAATAAATAATCTTTTAACAAATGTTTATAGGGACTCTCAACAAAAAAACAAAATGAAACATAGAAGTTTTACAGAACAAAAAACAAAAAATTTATTCCCTATTGTAGTAAATAAATTTCACCAAAATATTTTGAGAAAAAATCAAAATGCACATGAAAAAAACATTTTAAATAATTTTAAAAATTCTTCAAAAATAAATAATTTAAAAATTCCAATTTTTTTAAATTTTTCAAATAAAAAAAGTTTTTCTAAACTTGATATTCATTTTCAAAACCAGAATAGAACTCTTTCAAAAAATCAAATCACTTTTCCATCTTCTTATTCAATGAATAAAGATGAAAATTTAGAAGCTCGACCAAATAATTTGAAATCAATTTATTTTCATCTATTACAAAACAAAAAACTTTCCTCAATACGTCAAAACTTTTTTGAATCAAAAAAGTTTTTAAAATCAAAAATTGATTTTGTTCAAACAATTTATGCAAAAACGTTAACAAATATAAAAAAAAATGAATTTTTCTCTTTTGCAACACTTCAATTAGAGAGTTTTACTTTTCAAAATCATTTTTTATTTGAAAAAATCAAAAAAGAAAAACCATTTATTTTTCATAATCATGAAAACTTTAGTCCTTTAGTCTTTTTATCACCTCATTTAAAAGTAGAACAATCTGTTTTAAAGTCAGCTAAATTTTTTGTTTTAAAACAGAAAACTGCTAGTGCAAAACAGTCTTTACAAAAAACTGCTACAAAAACACAATTTTTCAAAAATTCTTTTACAAATTTTCAATCAAAAAAATATGAAAAAATTTTCAAAACTTTTCTAACACCATTGAACAAGAAACAACAAAATTTCAAAAAACTTTATTCTTTTGACAAAAAAACCTCTAATATTGACAAATTAGAAAAAAGAGAGATTTTATCAAAATTCAAAACATCAAAAGATATTCTTCTTTTAGAAAGTCTTTCAGCTTCTGTACAAGAAAATTTAATAAAATCTAATTCACCTTTTTTCATATCTTTTCATAGAAAAAAACAAACTCAAGAAAATAAAAATTCAACAGTGATACAAAACTTTAGTTCGAAAATGAAAAATAATACAAATGACAAATTTGAAAATTATCTTCAATCAAATTTATTTTCTCCACAATTTAAAGAAAATCAGCAAATAAAAATACATGAGAATTTCAAAAATCAAAAATCAAAAAGTTTATTTTCAAATAGAACTACAAAAGTTCTTTATCCATCTTTTATTTTAAAACGTGATGGTTTTGTCTTTTTTCCACCTTTTATGCCTTTTGATGAAATTCAAACAGAACAAAAATCAACAAATTTGTATTTTCCAATTCAACAAAAAGATACTAATTCTTTCTCTTTGAAACGATTAGAACAAGAAAAATCCTTCCAAAAAAAACGTCGTATGAAAAAACAAAAATTAGAAACTCGAAGACGCAAAAAAAGAAAACGTTTTTTCCCAAGACCTATTTGGTTACGTTTTCATTTATATAAAAAGTTTTTAAAAACACGTCATCCTCACTTATGGTCAAATGATTCAGTTTCTTTAGAAAATGAAAAGAAAAACCGTTTCATTGCTTCTAAAAGTTTATCATTTCAACCACAAAATATTTTTGTTTTATTCCCAAAAAAATCTAAATATCAAAATATTAAAGCTTTTTCAAAAAATAAAACAAATTCTTTTATTTTTCATTTTTCAAATACAAAAAAATGGAAAAATATTTTGTATTCTCCTTTTTTAAAAAGGACTTTGTGTTTTCAAAAAGTTGACACAATTCCAACAAAGTTGGGAAATTATGAAAAAAACAATTTCATTCACCAAAACAATAATCAAAATCTTTCAACAGTTTTCAAATATTTAAATAAAAACTCTCTTTTCTTTTTTTCTCAGAAGAAAAGTTCTGTTTTCAAAATTGCTTCTCGCTTCGCGAGAAAAAACAATAATGAATTTAGTGGAAATAAAATATATAGAAAAAATCAGCAAAATTGGGGATTTTCTTGGAAAAAAAAATTTTTAGCTTCATCAGAAAAACATTTTTATAAAAAATTAGCAAGCAATGGAAACTTTCATAATCAAACAAATTTTATCAATAAATTTAGTCCTATGTCTCAAAATCTTGATCATTATAAAATTTCAGGTGAAATTTTAAGTGAATTTGTGCGATTATCTTGGAAATCTTATTGGTTTTTAACAAATTTTCAACCTTATACAAAACGAATTACACAAAATTTAAGAAAAATGCAAAAATTAGAAAGTGAAAGAAATTTTTCAAATTTATTAACTCCTTTATCTAATAAAAAACCTCCAATGCTTTTTCAAAGTCTCCCAATTTTCCAAAATCATTATTCTAATTATTCTCAAGATTTACTTTTACGTAATTCAGTATTTCGAAAATTTGCTTGGTATTGTAATATAAAAAATTCTTTAGAAGAAAATAGTGTTCTAGGCAATTCATTTAATCAATTAAATCAAAAATCTTTAAATTATCAAAACATTCAAAATTTTCCAGAATATAATCGTATTTTATATTCTCGAGTTTCTGAAATTTTACGAAATTTTAAATCATTAGAAAATACTGATGATCAATCAATGTATATGCGTAATCAAAAAAATTTAAACATTCCAAAACGTAAAAATGAAATAATTTCATCAAATTCTTCTTTTTTTACAAAAAATGCTCTTTTTTTTGAAAATTTTCATATTCCAAGTCAACCTTCAATTCCAGCTTTTTCTCTTTTTTCATCAATTTTTAATGATTCTTCAATAAAACCTACTGGAGAAATTCCGACACTACGTTCATTATGGGCACTACATCGAACAAATTTGTATCATTTTCAAGAAAAGAATGCAGTTCGTCATTTATGGACTTTAAAAAAACGAACAGATAGTTTAAAATCTTTTAAAGGTGCAAAAAAAGCTGTACATTTTTTAAAAAAATACAGTGGCTTAGAAAAATTAAATTCACCACAATTATTAAACCAATTTACTTCAAAAGATTTTTTCTTCAATTCTATGCAAAAAGATAAAATCTTTCAAGAAGAAAATTTCTATCGAGACCAAAGAATTTATCCTTTAGTTCAAAAATCAAATTATCTCATTTTTGAAAATTTAACAAATAAAAAGAAATTTTTTGTTTCAAATTTGAAAAGTGGATTTTATGATTTTGTGCAACAATTAGATACAATGTGTCTTCAAAAATTTTTAAATAGTCAAAAAAAATGTTCTCTTTTTGGAATTCATACAGTTCAACAGAATTCAAAAGTTTCTTTAAGATATTTAAAATTTCATCTTTTTTCCAACAGTTCAAAAAAAGATTTTCTCAAATCTGCTGCATACTCTCCATACATGCAAGATAGACAGCTTTTAGAACTGGAAATAAGAAATCAACAGGCTGTTTCAGAGCAAAGATCAAAAAGTGGAACTCTTCGTAAAAATTTCAAAAATTTTGTTTCTTCTGGTCATCAAAAAACTAAACAATTAGAATATTCATTTGTTGCGCAAAGCGAGCGCAACGATAAAAACAAAGACTTAAATCAACAAAATTCATCAAAATCTTCTTTAAATTTTTGGTGGTCTCAAAAGAATTTTTCAATATTTGACTTTTTCATGGGCTGTCAAAATACTAGATTAAATTCTTTACAATTTATTCCTTTTTTTTCCAACGAACTAAGTTTTCATGCTATAGGCAAAAAAACTCTTCCACAACCTACAGAAAACGTTGCTTTAAATAATAAAAACTATTTTTCTGAAAATTTCAATTTTCCATTTTTACAAATAGAATTAAAAGACACAAATAAAAATAAATATTTTTCTTTACAAACTCAAATTCTGTGGTTTGGAGCAATTCTTTTTCACCTTGCTCTATTTTTTACAATTTTAAAACTTCCTGAAATTCGAAGTGTTTTAAAATTTCAATGTATTTTATTTTCAAAATTTTTTGCTGGTTTCTTTTTTATTCTTTTTTCTATTTATAATTTTTTTAAAAAATATACAAAAAAAGGTACTTTTGTTGCAAACAAAATTTTATCAAACACTTCTTCTTTTGTTCACAAAAGCAAATCTCTTGATGCGTTTTCTTTTGATTTAGACCATTCTTCAAAATTTCAAAATTTCATTTTTTCTAGAAACAAAAATTTACAAGAAAAGAATTTGATAAATCTTCTTTTTTATTTTGAAGATTATAAAAAATCTTCTGTTCATTTAAGAAATTCCTTAAATTCTAAAAAATCTTTGTCTAAAAATTTATTTTTTGAATTATTCTTTCGTTTATCAAAATTTTCATCATTCTTTTCGAAAAATCAATATTTAAAAAATGAGAAAACATATAAAAATTTAAATTTATTTTTTATTTCAGTTCATAATTTTTATAGTTTAAAGAATTTTTCTTCTTTAGAAAAAGAAGAAAAAGGTGCAATAAAGAATGTTTCCACTGCAAAAAGTTTTATAAAAATTTCAAAAAATTTTATTGTTCCTATAGCACAAAAATTTCCAATGACTTTTTTAAAAAATTCCAAATCTGTTTTCCATTTTAAAAATTCTTCTAAACAATTTGATGAAAAAAATGTAATGGATTGGAAAAACTCAAAGAATAATGATTTTTTACTTTCATTTTATAGTTATAGTCAAATTCGTTTTACACCTCTTCCTATTCAGTTAAAACCTTTCTATAATCAAAGCGGTGATGAATTTTTAAAGCAAAAATTTCTTTTTGATAAAAATAAACAAAAACTTAACATAGATTGGCAAAAGGTTGTTCGTCGCCAAAAAACAAATGCAATAAAACATCCAAAAAGTACACTTTTTGTTATCGCTCCGCTTGCCCTTGCCCAGAAGGCATGGGCACACAAAAAGTCGTTTAATCAACAAAGTAATGCCTTTAAAAACTTTAAAGATCGACAAACTGCTTTCCATGGGCAGCTCAATAAACCATTCTCAAACCAACTGCCACAACAAAGATTAAAAAAATTTCAAACTTTATCTAAAAATGAAAAATTTATCTGCCAATTAGCTCTTTCTTTTTTATTTATTGGAAAATCAACAACACTCTTAAGTTCTAATATTGTTCAATTTGGTACAAATGTATCATCAAAAGTACTAGATTTTGTTGAAGCTATTATGTTTAGTATTTACAAATTTTTAGAGAAACCAGCAGAAGTTTTAATTGAATGGATTGCATTTATTTTTTTAATTGAATGGTCTTCAGATATTGCTACTTTTGTCCCAGATACATTAGATATTTCTTTAGCGAAAAGTTCTCAAAAATTACATAGACCTGTGCGTAGTGGTAGCTTTTTTTTAAATTTTTTAAATTCTCGAAACGAGAATTTGTTTTTTTATTTCTATCCTTCTTTTGGAGCAAATTATCCTGGAAATGTCACAAACTTTTTTGGTTTTTGGTCATACGTGAATTTCGCTTCATTTCTTCTTCAAAAACGTATAGTCTACTTTTTTGAAAATTTTTGTACAACTGTTCTTCAACCTGATATGGATTTATTAACTCGACAAAGAAAAGGTATTATTTTTTGGGATATTTGGGCTGAAATTTTATTAAAAGCTGCAGAAAAATATAATGTGAATATTCCTTCTTTTGTCACTTTAAAAGAAGAACAAGAGCTTTTTATTGAAAAATTGCTTCAAGATAAAGAATTTTTAAAAAATTTACAAAATCAAACACAACAATATCAGCAAGCTTTAGATTTCAATAAAAAAGATAAAAAATTGAACTTGAACACATTTGGTGCGAAACATCTTGCCCTTCCCCTGCCCTCTGGGCATGGGAGCAAATTGCATATTAAAGATCAACAGGGTGACCTCGGATCAGCAAATCACCAAACTGCCAGCAAAAGTAAGTACCAACAGCAAAGAAAAACTCTAAACGGAGAAAGTGTTGAACAAAATAGTTTAACTTTATTTATTGAAAATTTCATTGAAAAAGAACGTTTTCAACAATTTAGTGAATTTAGTTCTGCTCTCGGAAGTAAAAATATGAACAAAAATAAACAAAATATTGAACAATTAGCTATATCAGACTATATTTCCTCTCAATCTTTTGAGAGCAATTCGTCTTTTCTTACAAATCAACAAAGTTTTTATAAAAATATTTTTGAAATGTTCTCTTCAACAATACCTATTCGTTGGGCTGCTGAACACTCAATAACTGGTTTCACAGCTGCTTCAAAGCAATTTGTTAACCTGGGACCCTCTGGCAGCGATCGCGGATCACTAGCTCGACTTGTTCATCTTTGTTCTACAAGTGAACTTACACACCAACAAAAATTTTTAATGCTTTTTTCAAATCCTATCTTTGTGGATTCTTTTTCAAGTGGAGCAGATTTTTATTCTTCTCGCTGCGCGACAAATTTTGATCGATCTTTTTCTTATGGAGGAAATCAATTTGGAACTTACCAAGGACCAGAAACTGATTTATTTGTTGATATTCATCCCCCAAAATCTTTAAAACATATTCAATTTAGTAAATATTATGAACCTGCACAATACACTTTAGGATCATTAATCTGTCAAGTTTATTCTGGATTGTTTTCAAAACAAATTTCAAAAAATATTTTAGTTATTGGCGCGCCTGGCACAGCAAAGACTTTATTTATTCAAGCTTTAGCTGGTGAAACTGAAATGAAAATGATTACAGACAATGCTTATCGCTATTCTATGGTGTTAAGAGGAGTTGCTGTTGGTATGAAATATTTAAGAGACGTTTTTGATGCCTTAGCTTTACAAACTCCTTGTTTCTTCTTGATGGAGCATATTCATGTTCTTGGTTCTAAAAGACCTTTTTTAATTTCAGATGATGAAAATATTAAAGGAATTCAAGCAAATGTTGGATTAGAACAACAAGAAGTTCATGAAACAAATCAAATGATTTATCAATTAAATCGACATTCTATTGTTGATTATAAGCGTCCTTATAAAGGTGATTTTTCAATGGGAATTCCAACAAATTTTTTTGTTCAACGTTTTTACTCAAATTCTGAAAATAATTCAAATTCTATTTTTCTCTCATCTGGTCCAGCAGGCTTGATCAAAAATTCTATTTTTTCTGTTGGTGTAAATGCTCAAAATCGAAATCCAATTAGTCCATTACCAGTTGACTCTATTGAACATTCATTAGTTAGACAAGGATTTGCTGAAAAAGAAAAAACAGACAATGCTTTTCAAAACATTGAAAATAACCAAAAACAAAATTCTTCCCAAAGTCGATTACAAATGGTACAAGAACAAATTTTTGCTCCTCCAGCTACTTCACCTTTTACAATTTTAATGATGAAAGAACAAAAGAAACTAAAACCAAAAAAAATAGTTCAAGAAAATTCATGGGGTGGGCTTTCTACAGATCAATTAGTTTCATATCAAAAAGAAAGTTTTTCAGTACGTGCTAAAGTTGCTTTATTAGCTGACATTACAATGAATTTATCTCGTGGTAAATTAGATATGATTACTGATTTATTAGTTATTATTGATAGTGTTCGTTCGAATCGTGGTTTCGTTGTTTTCGCCACAACACATCTTCCTTCATTATTAGATCCTGCTTTACGAAGACCAGGTCGTTTTGACGAAACAATTTCCTTAGCACAAAGTCCTAATTTTCTGAATCGTTTTGAAATTTTAAAAACAAATTTTCAAAATTCACTAACAACTTTAGATTTTCTTGACTCAAGTATTTTCACAGAAAATTTATCTGAAATGAATCTTTTAAATTTCATTATGGGAACAAAATTGTCTTTTTTCCATCAATATAAATATACTAGCTTTCAAAAAGCTTCTGATTATCTTGTATCGCAGAGTTGGTCACGCAAGCAAGCTTCACAAGGAGTTGATCAAATTGGTGATCAAGGGTCAACAGGCTACTTTGAACCATTGCAAAAATTAGATAAATTGAAATCTAAATTAGACAAAAGAAAAAAACTACAACAAAGATTCGTTTCTCAAATTTATCCTACAAAAGCATTTCATAGTTTTCTTAAATCATCTTTTTTTTATGATTTATACAATAAAAAAGCAAAACCCTGCTATGGAGATTCTAAACAAAATTTAAATTCACCATCTTCTGCTAACTCTGCAAAACAGAGTAGACAGCTTGTCGATCAAGGGTTCAATAGTAAATATTTCTTGCGCCATCTTAAACTTTTAAAATATACAATTTTACCAAAAGGTCCTTCACATATATTAAATTTTGCTTACTCAAAAATTGGAATATTTCTTGCTCAATCAAATTTATTACAAGATCCTACGGCTTTTTCACCTTTAAGTTTAGATACTAATTCTTCTTTTGCTTCCCATACACATAGAAATATACAATTTTTAGGAAATGTTTTGTATGATTCACAAAAACAACAAAAACTTCAATTTATGATTTTTTTATCTGGAAAAATTGCTGAGTTTTGTGTACAAAAAAATACATTAAATTCTCAAAATCAAAAAGTTGAAACTTTTTATTCTAATTTTTCTTTAAGGAACAAAGTTTTTTCAAAAAATAAACTAAAAAATTTAAATTTATTACAAAAGAAATTTTCAAATGAAAAACTATCTATTAATTCTATTGGTGCTTTAAATAAACCTAGCTCTTTATTTCATTATAAATTTTCTCTTTTTTCAACTTCATTTGATTGGCAAAATGAAAAAATTTCTAATAGAATAAACAGCTTGTTAAATCTGCAGCAAAGCAAGCTAGATCAACAATCAGGTTCAGTTGAAAAATATCAGCAAAATAATTTTAAAAATAGACCTTTCAATTTATTAAAAAATCAATCTCAAACATTGTTTGTACCAAAATGTGCTATTCACTGGGTTCATAATAAACACCATGATTTTTCTATGAAGAAAAAAGCTGCTTCGTTGCAAAAAACAGATTTTTCTTGGACAGCTTTTGGGAATAATCAAAATTGGCGTTTTATAACACCATTTTTATTTTCTATTATTCAAAAACGCTTTTTATTCACAAAAAATTTACTTTTATCAAAAATGCTTTTCTTTGATAATAAAAATACACGAAAACTTCCACCAAGTCCACCAAGCTCTTCTATTTTAATGCCATCTAAAAAATTTGAAAACTTTAAACGAACTGAAAATGATTTTGTTCAAAAATCTCGTTTTTCTATTAATGAAAAAATTCAAATGCATCAACAACAAAGATTTTTAAAACAATTATATAATATTCCTATTCAACAATATTTTCGCTCAGAAATGATTGAAAATCGAACAACGTTATTTAGCAGTTCTTATCAAGAATTAGCTTATTTAGATTCTTTAACTCGAAGATTCAGTTCAAGTCATTTTTATCAAAGAAAATTTTTAGTTATTCGACATCGTTTTTCAAATACAAATCAATGGTGGAATGGGCTTTTACCAGAACATAATACTGAAACAACATATTTAAGTGATGTTGATTGGCGAACAATGTTTGGAAATACAACTTCAAAACAAAAATCATCATATTTATTATCTTTTCAAAACAACTCTCTGGAACAAGCGAGTTTTTCAAAGGAAAAACTTGCTAGAAACAATGTTTCTGCCGCTGACTCTGTGAGCACGAAGCATCCAGTTCGTCAAAAATCAAGTGCTAAAAAACAAAATCTTTTATTTGAAAAAGATAAAAACCAAACATTTGAATTTATTATGGATTTTCCAGATGCTGAACAATATTATAATCCAAGAAATCGTAGATGGTATTTAAATAGTAATTTTCATTTCCACCTTTCTGATTCACTTAAAACATCTTCTCTTGTTGATGACAAGGAAAAGTCTTACTTTGGTTGGCAAAATCAAAAAATTGGTCTATCAAACAAAGCTTATGGTACAAAAAATTTATCTATTAGTGCTTTTGATATTCATCAAAATTCATCATATTGGTTAACTTTTGATAAAACATTACAATATGAAATTTATTATCATTATTTGATGCAATCTTTTCATGAAACTTTCCACTATTTTAATACAAATCGTGAAATGTTAGACTTATTTGTTTTCCAATTATTAAGAAAAGGATTTTTAAAAGAATTAGATTATTTGATGACAGTTTCTCGTTTTTAAATAATATTAAATTCAAAATTTTCTAATTAGTATTAACTCATTTAACAAGTCTTTTGATTAAAAGACTTGTTAAATGTTTACTAGATTGTTATGAAAACAAAATAATTTCTAAATATTTTTTTTAAAATTCTTGAATATGCGATACAATAAAAAAATGATTTTTGTTATTTGTTTTAAATAGATAGAACACATTTGTGTCTATATTTTTTTTATTTTTTAAATTGTAAAATATATTTTTATTTGTTATTACCAATATTTATTCAATTTACGTTCGTATTTGCTCGTTAAAACACACGCAAATAAAATGGTACTGGTTGTTATAACTTTACTGATTAATTTTAAATAAATATGAATCCAATTGTTGCTGCTGCATCTGTTGTTTCTGCTGGTTTAGCTGTTGGTCTTGCTGCTATTGGTCCTGGTATGGGTCAAGGTACTGCTGCTGGTTATGCTGTAGAAGGAATTGCTAGACAACCTGAAGCTGAAGGAAAAATTCGTGGTGCTCTTTTATTAAGTTTCGCATTCATGGAATCTTTAACAATTTATGGTCTAGTAGTTGCTTTAGCTCTATTATTCGCTAACCCATTTGCTTCTTAATTCTTCATTCTAATGAGATAAGAAAAATTATGTTTTTCTTATCTCATGTTATAATTAAACACAACTCTTTCATGAAAGTGAACAAAGTATCTTTTTTCAGTAAAATTATTCAAACAAAGAATTTTTTTTAGTGTCCGCCCTTTGAGAGGGTCCAATGAAAATTGGCAGTTCTCGCTTCGCGACTGCAACACCTGCTGTGTTGACAGCCTGGTCGTAATCTATGATTGCACCCAGATCGCAGCCTCTGCATACTAAGTATCCAATTTTCGGTTGGATAGGCAGGGGTATTTCTTTTTTGGCTATTATTTATATATTTTTAAACAAATGAAGATTTGGCTTTCCTTTTTTAAGGAAAGATTAAATTGTAATAGTTTAAAAGATAATTTAATAAAAAAATAGAAAAAAGAGAAATAGTACTTTACGGATATTGAAATAAACTATAAATTTTTCTTTTTTTAAAGATCAAAAATTTAGTTGAAAAGTCAAAAAATTTTCTCTTCTTGAAATCAAAGAAAAATAGTTTTTATTTCAGTAAATTTAGTTTTTTTTATTTTATGAGTTTTCATTTTTTAATGTTTGGAAGCCTTCCTTTCGCTGAAGGTTTTGGTATTAATACAAATATTTTTGAAACAAATATTATTAACTTAGCAGCTGTGGTTGCTATTGTAATTTCTTTTGTTGGAAAAAATTTATCAGCTTTACTAGAAGATCGTAAAAAAACTATTGTAAACAATTTACAAGAAGCTAGTCAAAGAGCTGCTGAAGCACAAGAACGTTTAAATGTTGCAAAAAATCAATTAGAATTAGCTAAGAAAAAAGCAACTGAAATTCGAGAAGAAGGTGTGTTAAGAGCAACACAAGAAATGAACAGTTGTGTTTCTCAACATGAAGAAAGACTTTCTAAATTAGAAGAATTCAAACAAGAAACGGTTCAATTTTATCAACAAAAAGCTTTTAAACAAGCTTACATGTATGTTATTTCAAAAATTATGAGTCGTGTTAAAGAAAGACTTTCTAAAGGTTTAGATGCTACTTACCATGTAGTTGTGAATAATTTTTACGTTTCTCGATTCACAGAATATAACCCTTAAAAATTTTTAACTAAAATACCTATTTCAAAAAATAGGTATTTTAAAACATTTTTTTTCTCCTTATCTATATTCTTTAGATAAATTATAAATTTATAAATATTTTTTATAAATAAGTGTTTATGGTATTTATTTATGTTAAGCAAAAGATTTTATTATTCTAAACATTTTCAAAAAAGGAACAATATTTTTATAGAAAGTTTTTTCTTTTGAAGCTATTATTGTCTGAAATAAGAGTGAACAAAATTGACTTCATTGGAGCTTTTTTTGAATACAAAAAAGTAAAAAAATTTTCACTATAATTTTTAATTGTTCATTTAGTTATTTTTGACAAATAACAAAAATAACTACAAATTGAGAAATTTGTTTTTTTTTCCATAAAAATTCTTCTTTTTAATAAGAAACACAAAAAGCTATAAAAAAATGAGAAATTCTCATAAAAATAATTTTCATTTTTGTGTTTGTTTTATGGAATTAAAGAGTGAACTTGCGCCTAATTGTGATTTTTCTTTCTACTGGATACAGTGTTGTGCTAAGTTGCATTCGCTTTTATACTTTTCTCAAAAGGTAAAAACAAGCACACTCCCTTGTCTTGTCAACATTTGTCAATTTGTTAACATGCTAAGGTGGGCTGGCAAAAGGTTTCTTGTTGCAAGCAGCAGATAGCCGCCATTTGTCAACAAGTACTGAAAGTAAAAATCGTAGCCAGGTGCAAAAAAATTATTTCTGACTAGAAAGATTGAAAGGTTTTCTTTTTTTTCATATTGTTATAGTTCAATTGTTTTAGATTTTGTATTCCTCCTAGAGGTATTACCCGTGGAAACTCTATTTAACGGAACACTAACAGTAGGTGGTCGTGACCAAGAATCTACTGGTTTTGCATGGTGGGCAGGAAATGCTCGTTTAATCAACCTTTCTGGAAAACTTTTAGGTGCACACGTAGCACACGCTGGTCTAATTGTTTATTGGGCTGGTGCTATGAACTTATTTGAAGTAGCACACTTTGTTCCAGAAAAACCTATGTATGAACAAGGTTTAATTTTATTACCACACTTAGCAACTTTAGGTTATGGTGTAGGCCCTGGTGGTGAAGTAATTGATACATTCCCTTACTTCGTTTCAGGTGTATTACACTTAATCTCTTCTGCAGTTTTAGGTTTTGGTGGTGTATACCACTCATTAATTGGACCTGAAACATTAGAAGAATCTTTCCCATTCTTCGGTTACGTGTGGAAAGATAAAAATAAAATGACGAATATTTTAGGTTACCACCTTATCATGTTAGGTATCGGTGCTTGGTTACTTGTATGGAAAGCTATGTATTTCGGTGGTGTTTATGATACTTGGGCTCCTGGAGGTGGAGACGTTCGTGTAATCACAAACCCAACAACAAATGCTGCTGTTATCTTTGGATATTTATTAAAATCACCTTTTGGTGGTGACGGTTGGATTGTTAGTGTAGATAACATGGAAGACATCATTGGTGGGCACATTTGGATCGGTACATTAGAAATTTTAGGTGGTTTATGGCACATTTATACTACTCCATGGCCTTGGGCACGTCGTGCTTTTGTTTGGTCTGGTGAAGCTTATCTTTCTTACAGTTTAGGTGCTATTTCTTTAATGGGATTCATCGCTTGTTGTATGTCTTGGTTTAACAACACAGCTTATCCTAGTGAATTCTATGGTCCTACAGGTAGAAGTTTTTTGCCTGCTTAAATTCAAAAGAATTTCTGCCACACATGGATTTTGAGTTTGTTGGAACAAAAATTTTGTTCCGCTTTCTCTCTCTTCTTCCGTAAAGTGGAAGAAGAGCACCAAAAAATCCATGCAAATTTGGTGAATTGCAAAGAAAGCGAAGTTTCTTAAAAGAAAAATTCTGAAATTTTCCGCAAATTTGCAACGAATCTTTTCTTCCGCTTTGCTGAATTGAAAGAAAAGAACGTTCAACGACTCTGAGAAGGCTTTTGCTTTTTCTCGCATTTATTTCTCAAGTAAATGGATTGTGCCAAAGAACTTTTGAAAAGTTCATGACAGAGTCTGAACTTTCAAGAAATTGAAAGAAATTGAAAGCATTGACAACTTTCAACCAAATTCCATCATTGAGCTTGCTTCGAAATGATTTTTTCATTATTTTTTTGACGACATTTTTTGGATTTTTTCTTTTGTTTTTTTTGTGAATAAAATTTTGAAAATCATCTCATGAATTTGGAACATTATTGCCAGAAGCTTCTCAATCACAAGCATTTACTTTCTTAGTACGTGACCAACGTTTAGGTGCAAACGTAGCGTCAGCACAAGGTCCTACGGGTTATTTCTCGGCCCAGTGAAAGTGGCAACACTTTTTTTTTATACTTTGCTTAAATGGAAGATCTCTTACAGAATTTATTATTCTAAGACAATTCCATACCAAACATTTTCATTAAAACTTTTCAATTTTTCTTGCTTTGTTTTGCATTTGAGCTTTTCGACAGAATATTGCAAAAAAGAGAAGATTGTTCTTATATAGAATACTTGGAAAATTGGCTTTTCCAGAAAAATGCACTCCTTTAGAAATTTTCTTCTCGCTGCGCTCGCTGCGCGCAAAATGAGTCAAATCAAAATCAATATGATCAATATGGATCTTTCTGATCTTTTGAATCCAGGATTATACCAAATTCCTTGTACTGTGAATCAAAAGGTGTACATTGGAGAATCTTCGAATCTTTTTATTCGGCTTGGGCGACATACAGATAGTTTGGAAAACAATCGGAATGATTGTGCAGAATTACAAAAAGATTTCAATCAATATTCAAAAAAGAGTCTTATTTTTGTAGCATTGGAAATTGATTCTAAATATGAAAACAAAGAACTAAGAATACAAAGAGAAATGTTTTTGATTCAGCAAATCCCTGAAGAATTTCGCTATAACCGCTTAGAAACGCCAGAATCTTCTCGCTGCGCTCGCTTCGCGACAAGTCGTGGTATTCGAATTAAAGGTCAAATTTATCCAAGTTTATCTAATGCTGCAAAACTTTTGAAAGAAGCAAGAACAAATATTGCTCGAAAAGCTTTAAATCCAGAAAATCTAGATTCTATGTTCTTAACGCAGGGAGAGAATGCTGGTTTGAATTTAAAGCAAGAATATATATTTCATAAATCGTGTCCTTGCATTATTAATGGAATTGTTTATCAAAGTTTGAGCCTAGCAGCAAAAGATTTAGGAATTCACCATAAAACAGTCAAAAACAGAATTCTTTCTGAGAAATGGCCAAATTACAGGTTTTTTAATGAAAATGACAGGTCTAAAGACTATCCTTTATTGGAGTAGAGTACAAAAACGTTGTATTCGAAATAGCAAAGCTTTCTCACTAGCATTTTATGTTAAGCAGCAGCTACGGAAACAAACTTGTCGACAAGCTGCTCATTTTTTAGCTTCGCCTTTTGGGAGCGATCTTTGATCGCAACCAACAGGTAAAAACCCCGCACAACTAAGTTGTGCAGGGTTGCGATCAAAGATCGCTCCCAAAAGGTAAAAATTCATAAGAGCAAGTGGGGAAGAAGACATAGTCTGTTCTTTAAGGTGACTTAAAGCAGTAAATTCAAAACGAATTTGCGGAGTAAATGAACGTATTACTCGAACCTTTATGCTAGGTAAATATTTAATGAGATCACCAACAGGTGAAATTATCTTTGGAGGTGAAACAATGCGTTTCTGGGATTTCCGTGGTTAACCAAAGTGGCCTCGGTTTCAATCGAAGAAGATTGAAAAAAGAAAAAAATGGGTGAATTGCAAGAAAGAGTGCTATTCTCACTTGCAGCGAAGCATTCACATGACCGCTCAACGACTCAACAGCGCCCATCATTCCAAGAATAGAATTCGTCTCGAATTTTTTCATGTTATGAACACATAGTCTGAACTTTAAAGATATTTAAAGAAAGAGTAAAAATACTCTTTTCAAAGTGAAAGCTCAAGCATTTTTCTAAATTTTTTTTACATTTCATATTTGCTTTCAACACATCTTATTTCTCCATTGGTTGTTTTTTGTACCTTTCTTTTTGGTCGCGATCTTTGATCGCAACCCTGCACAACTTCGTTGTGCGGGGCTTGTTTATGCATACTCTACGCTAAGAATCTTGTTTTCTTGTGTTTGGCTAACCAAAGCACAGCTTTTCATGGAATCAGCTCAACAAATAGAATTGATGTTTCTTTTTTAAAATATCCAGGCGTTTATGAAATTTTGGATGTTCAAAATGACTGTTCTTATTATGGAGAAACAGATTGTTTATTGAATCGATTTCAAATTTATTTGCGTCAATAAAGAAATGGAAAACACCCATGGAACGGACTTTCGGAAGCTTTCCAAAAACAAAACAATGAAGCTGGGTTTCAATTTTTTGTTCTTGTGTCAGCGCCAGACTGGAATTCGGCAGAAAAACGGAAAGAATTTCAAGATTTCGTCATTGAAGAAAACTCTTCAAGATGCTAGAACCAAACAAAACAACAACGTTTGTATTATCCCTCAACAACTCTTCTCGCTGCGCGACGCAATTATTTATAAAGGAAGACGTTATGATTCTGTTCGTAAGGGGCACGTGCCCTGCCTACGGCACGTGCGAAGCACATAGGCCGGCAGGCAGGCAGGGCAAGGGAATCCACTCCGTAATTATCAATGAAAACCGAGTGATTTAGAAATATGAAATGTATTTAGAAAAATTTGAGAAACGAACTTTAGAACAAATTTGCCTTGGTTAGAACCATTACGTGGACCTAATGGTTTAGATTTAAACAAATTAAAAAATGATATTCAACCATGGCAAGAACGTCGTGCTGCTGAATATATGACTCACGCTCCTTTAGGATCATTAAACTCTGTAGGTGGTGTTGCTACTGAAATTAACGCGGTGAACTTTGTATCGCCACGTTCTTGGTTAGCTACTTCACACTTTGTTTTAGGTTTCTTCTTCTTTGTTGGTCACTTATGGCATGCTGGACGTGCACGTGCTGCTGCCGCTGGTTTTGAAAAAGGTATCGACCGTTTAGATGAACCTGTATTATCTATGAGACCTTTAGATTAATAATTTTTTTATTTTAGCAGTCTTCACAGGAAGTGAGACTGCTAATATGTTTATATTTGTTTTTAAAGTGAACCTTAAAAATTTTGATGGTTCAACTTTGATGTTCGTCATTTTTGTTTTCGTTTTGTTTATTTTTCGTTTTTCATTATTTTGAATCCAATATTTAAATTTATCTTTTATCCAATTTTCAAAACGATCAAAATTTTCAAAACGATGCAAATTTGCGGTTTCAAACCTATAAATGGTTTTGAAACCGCAAACTTTGATCATTTGAAAGATCAAAATTTTCAAAACAATGAAAATTTTCATCATCAAAGAATCCTTTGATTTTTAAAACAATGAAAATTGCTATTCAAATTCAAATTTTCATCCTTTATAGAATTTTTTATATATTAAATTGGGAAATACTTTTATGAAAATTTCACCATCAAAGAATTCTTTGATCTTTAAAACGATTCTTTGATGGTGAAATTTGCTATTCAAACTCAAATTTGGCCTCTTTATAGAATTTTTTATATGTTTTATCATCAAAGAATTCTTTGATCTTTAAAACGATTCCATTTTGAGTTTTTGAATTATTTATTAGATTTTTGGAAAAATATGATAAAAGATCTGCTCTTTGTTCACAAACTGAAATTTTTCAACAACTCTTTGATTTTTGAATTTTCGAAAAAGTCTGTAAAAAACGATGCAAATTTGCGGATTCAAAACCATTTATAGGTTTAAAACCGCAAATTTTGATCATTTTTTCTTGATAAGTAAAAAATGTTTTCTTTTTTGACAAGAAATATTATTTTTTTTAACAAAATTTGACAAAAATATAAAAATGAGTTCTTAGTATATTGTCATATCATATTTAAGTTAAAAAATTGTTTTTTAAAGTATTTACTTTTTTAAAAATTTTCAATTCTTTTTATAGTTAAAAGAGCTTTTTTTATTTTAAAACTTGAATG